GGTCCAAAGGCTCTTTGCTATTTGTTTACTTTAGGCTACGCTCCTTTTTTTAAGTTAAAAAGTTGAAAGCGCCGAGAGGCTCTTTCAAGTTGAAAGAGCCTCTCGGCGCTTTTTATCGAGGTTTTTGGTGAGAAAAAAGTTATTCTTTTTGTAACAAAGAAAACGTATTATAGCGTATCGATTGTTTCAAATTCGAACTTAATCTCTTTCCAAACTTCACAAGCAGCAGCTAATTCAGGGCTGAATTTTGCAGCTTCTCTAATAATATTATTACCTTCGCGAGCTAGATCACGTCCTTCATTACGAGCTTGTACACACGCTTCTAAAGCAACACGGTTAGCTACTGCACCAGGAGCATTACCCCAAGGGTGACCTAATGTACCACCACCGAATTGTAATACGGAATCATCACCAAAGATTTCGGTTAGAGCCGGCATATGCCAAACGTGAATACCACCAGATGCTACTGGTAGTACACCAGGTAGAGAAACCCAATCTTGAGTAAAGTAGATACCACGACTTCTATCTTTTTCAATATAGTCATCACGAAGTAAATCTACGAAACCTAAAGTTACTTCACGTTCACCTTCAAGTTTACCTACAACTGTACCGCTGTGGATATGGTCACCACCAGACATACGTAATGCTTTTGCTAAAACACGGAAGTGAATACCATGGTTTCTTTGTCTATCAATTACCGCATGCATTGCACGGTGAATGTGAAGAAGTAAACCATTATCACGACAATAATGAGATAAACTAGTATTTGCTGTGAAACCACCGGTTAGATAGTCATGCATAACAATTGGTACGCCTAGTTCTTTAGCGTACTCAGCTCTTTTTAGCATTTCTTCACAAGTTCCGGCAGTAGCATTTAAATAATGCCCTTTGATTTCTCCAGTTTCAGCTTGAGCTTTGTAAATAGCTTCAGCACAGAATAAGAATCTATCTCTCCAACGCATAAAAGGTTGAGAGTTTACGTTCTCATCATCTTTTGTAAAATCTAAACCACCACGTAAACACTCATAAACAGCACGTCCGTAGTTTTTAGCAGAAAGTCCTAATTTAGGTTTAATAGTACATCCTAATAGAGGACGTCCATATTTGTTCAATTTGTCTCTTTCTACCTGAATACCATGAGGTGGTCCTTGGAAAGTTTTGACGTAAGCAGGAGGAATTCTTAAGTCTTCTAAGCGTAAAGCTCTTAGAGCTTTAAAACCAAAAACGTTTCCTACAATAGAAGTAAATAGGTTAGTAACAGAACCTTCTTCAAAAAGATCAAGAGGATATGCTACATATGCAATATATTGATTATCTTCACCAGCAACTGGCTCAATATCATAGCATCTACCTTTGTAACGATCTAGACTAGTTAATCCATCAGTCCAAACAGTAGTCCATGTACCTGTGGAAGATTCTGCTGCAACCGCTGCACCAGCCTCTTCTGGTGGTACACCAGGTTGAGGTGTCATACGAAAAGCTGCAAGGATATCTGTCTCCTTAGTTACATAATCAGGAGTATAATATGTAAGTCTGTAATCTTTTACACCCGCTTTAAACCCAGTGCCGGTTCTAGTCTCAGTTTGTGGTGACATCTGTCCCTCCGTACGAATAAACCTAAATGGTCTTCTTTATTCACATTAAATCTTACAATCTTACTTCACACAATTTATATCTTTATTTGAATAATTTTATGTAAAGTCTTTTTTGTTAAAGCTTTAATGTAACTTCTGACTTAAAATATAACATCCTATTCAAATAATATTTTTTTATTAAAAATTTTTTTATATAAACTTATATTATATAAAACAATTTGGTTACCCAAACCCCGCGAATCTTTGACCAAAGTAAGAGGCACGGTCATTTATAACCTAAACCAAGTAGTCAACATAATCGGGTTGAGGGTTGGGTGAGTAGAATAGGAGCCCATTATCTTCTAGGTTAATTACCAACCATCTTTCTCTTCCTTTGAAATCTTCATCAATTAAGTCTAAGAAGGCTTCACTGCTCGATGCCGTATCTGTTCTTAAAGGGTCTCCTTCTTTTTCAAAAGGAAAGAGAGAAGAAGGATATAGGTCCCCTTTTGATGTTTCCTTATTTTGCGAAGTTTCAGGGCCTAGTTGAGTTGATTGCTTTCGCGTTAAGGCTTCCCCCCGCCAGTTTCCAACTTACAAAATGGTGGTTGCAGGTCTTTCACCTTTCTTTTAGTCTACACGGAAAACAGCAGGTTGTGCCATCCTTTTTGGCATACGCTGACCAAAATAACCAAAAGAATAAGATTAAGCATCTAAACTCGAATCATTTAAACTCGAATGAATAAAAAAAAGTAATTATATTACCTAAGATTAAACTAAATGTGATAGGATAAGAAATGGTACCCTGTTAAAAAAGAAAAGACAGGTTATCAAAAAACTTATTGATTGAACAACTAAAGCCTCCATGTTTTTGTAAGCGATCCAATAAAAGAACAAAAGGTATTAAACTAAAATTATGACCACGACCAACGCAGTCAAAACAAAAAATATAGGGTATATTACTCAGATTATTGGCCCTGTAATGGATGTTAAGTTTTCTCCAGGCAAAATGCCTAACATTTATAATGCATTAATTGTTAATGGTAAAAACGAAGCTGGTGACGAAATTAGCGTAACTTGTGAAGTTCAACAATTACTAGGGGATAATAAAGTAAGAGCTATCTCTATGAGTGGTACTGATGGGCTTATGAGAGGTATGGAAGTATTAGACACAGGAGCTCCATTAAGTGTACCTGTAGGTGAAGCTACTCTTGGACGTATTTTTAATGTACTAGGCGAACCTGTAGATAATCTTGGACCGGTTGCTAACAAATCTACATTACCTATTCACAGGGATCCGCCCGCTTTTACCGAATTAGATACTAAATTATCAATCTTTGAAACAGGAATAAAAGTTGTAGATCTTTTAGCCCCTTATCGTCGAGGAGGGAAGATTGGTTTATTTGGTGGCGCGGGTGTTGGAAAAACAGTACTTATTATGGAATTAATTAATAATATTGCCAAAGCCCATGGTGGAGTTTCCGTTTTTGGTGGTGTAGGAGAACGGACACGCGAAGGAAATGACTTATACCAAGAGATGAAAGAGTCTAAAGTGATCAATGAAGAAAACTTATCTGAATCAAAGGTTGCTTTAGTTTATGGTCAAATGAATGAACCACCAGGTGCACGTATGAGAGTTGGGTTAACTGCACTTACGATGGCTGAATATTTCCGAGATGTTAATAACCAAGACGTTTTGCTGTTTATTGACAATATTTTCCGATTCGTTCAAGCGGGTTCCGAAGTATCCGCTCTTCTTGGTAGAATGCCGTCTGCAGTAGGTTATCAACCGACTCTTAGTAGAGAAATGGGTACTCTTCAAGAACGTATTACTTCTACCAAAAAAGGATCCATTACATCTATTCAAGCTGTTTATGTGCCTGCCGATGACTTAACAGATCCAGCACCTGCTACTACATTTGCTCATTTAGATGCTACTACTGTATTATCTAGAGGTTTAGCTGCTAAAGGTATTTATCCTGCTGTAGATCCTTTGGATTCTACTTCTACTATGTTGCAACCATGGATTGTTGGAGAAGAACATTATGACACAGCTCAACGTGTAAAACAGACTTTACAACGATACAAAGAGCTACAGGACATTATTGCGATTCTTGGTTTAGATGAATTGTCAGAAGAAGACCGTTTAACAGTAGCTAGAGCACGCAAGATTGAACGTTTTCTTTCACAACCATTCTTTGTAGCTGAAGTCTTTACCGGATCTCCTGGTAAATATGTAAGCTTAGCGGATACAATCAAAGGTTTTCTAATGATTCTTTCCGGAGAATTAGATAGTCTTCCAGAACAAGCATTTTATCTAGTAGGCGACATTGGAGAAGCTATTGCAAAAGCAGAAAAACTAAAAGATAAATAGGAAAAACAGATATGAGCTTTCAAGTTCGCATCATGGCACCCAATGGGATTATTTGGGATTCAGAAGCCCAAGAAATTATATTGACAACCAATACGGGTCAAATAGGAGTTTTAACCAACCATACTTCTCTTTTGACAGCTTTAGATATTGGGACCATGAAAATAAGAACGTCTGATACTAAATGGAGCACCCTTGCTTTAATGTCTGGTTTTGCTGTAATAAAAGACAATCAAGTAACTATTATTGTTAGCGAAGCAGAAGATGGAGCTGATATTGATCTTGAGAAAGCTCAAAATCAATTAGAAGAGGCTAAATCTTATTTAGAAAAAGCAAAAGGTAGTAAAAATGAGGTAGAAGCTAACTTAGCTTTAAAAAGGGCTGAGACTCGATTCCGAGCCGCGAGTAATCTTTAATAGAGAATGTAACTAGCTAGAATATTTAGAAAGATGTATTCATTCTTTAAGGGGTGTTGTACTCATAAAAATTTTAGCTAATTTGTTGTGGCTCACAAATTTATAAAACCAAGAAGCTAACAGGTCTAATCTTTAACACCAATAAGACTTGTTAGCTTCTATAACAAGATGTTAGACTAGAAAACGATAGGCTCAGTAGCTCAGTGGTAGAGCGGGGGATTCATAAGCCCTAGGTCGCAGGTCCAATTCCTGCCTGAGCCAAACTAAAATTGCATCCACAGTTACTCTTTCTTATAGAGCGAACTCTTAGTGGAGTTCATTTAAACTTTGAATAGACATATCGATTTTAAGTGCACATGGTTCTGACTGTCATCCGCTGTCACCCGTTGTCACCCGCCCTGTAACCCCGTTTAGGCCTATACAGCAGGCAAATCGACAAAAGGTGACAGGGGTGACAACCATTAGTCTGTGCACTTAAAATTGATAGGTATATATAAACGTTCTATAAGCATCGAAACAAATTGATTGTTTCCTTTACAACCAATGCCGGAGGAGATTGCCCGTCCTGCCGTTTTCCGCGTAGAACCGAAAGAAAGGTGGACCACCGGCAACCGCCATTATGCAAACAGGAGGATGGCACGAGAAAACCTTAACCCAAAGAACAACAAGCGGCCTATCTCCTGTTGTTTTGGACAGCCCTGAAACATAAAAAAGGGAACTATACAGTTAGAGATACTTTTGCTAATAGATTAAGAGAACATACGTTTGAATTTGGTATTAATAACAGATACACCTACAAAGTTAAGGGCCTTGTTCGATTTCCTTATAATCAAGGTGTTACAAGAGCTTAGTTTGACTTTATCATCAATGAACAACAATATGTCTTTCTTTTTGTAGGTAAATAATTTTCTATTAAAATAAAAATCTATTACTTAACACCTTTCATTTTTACATTTTAAAATTGTTTTTTTTTGTCACCTTGTCACCAATTTTAATAAGCTTCTCTCATTTCTTTTATCTATAAATAGGTCATATCAAGATGACCCAGCCAAAAATGTTGAATACTTTTTTTTAATGAAAGGAATTGGAAAGTTTTATTTTTAGGAAACCTTTTCATTTAAGTTTAACAATCTTATACCCTGTCTTTATCGCAAAAAGAAGAGAAGAGTTGCAGCTTCCCGAGCCGCAATGGTTAGCCGCCCCCATGTGGTTGAAGTACAAAAATATTTTTTATATAGGCGGGTAACGCGATTCGAACGCGCAACATCTGACTTGGAAGGACAGCGCTCTACCATTGAGCTATACCCGCTAAATTGACAGATATGATACTAATAAGACGATTCCATGTCAAAAGAATATAAAAAGATCTGTTTTAGCAAGTGAATTACCAGCAACGGGGGATGGATGTATAGTAGGGTAAAAAAACCTATGACTTTGGAAATTTTGGTAATCTATGATAAGCAGCTAACCACAACTTCCATAAAGAAGTGATAGGAAAAAGGTATTAAGAAAGATTCACATCCTCTTTGTTTACTCTACAAACTCATTAAAATAGTAAACTTTTCAGTGGTTTCCAACTTATCTGCCGCTGTTACTTATTATCTGACACCCTCTTTTCTGATAGACTTCATTAATAATTCATTCAATAATGCACTAAAAGTAGATAGCCACAGGGGTCTCCTAACTTCACTTTGTGGCTATCTTTTATTATCTTATTGAGCTTTTAGGAGATTGACTTCGCCAATAGGGGAGAAGTTGCGGCGGAAAGTTATTGAGAAAAGATACCTGTGCTCCTCCACTTTACTTCAAACTCCATTGGTATATTTATTATTCCTAACTAAATCTCCGCTTCCAGAAAGAAGTTGGCGCGCTCATTCAAAAATGAATCCAGACACCTTAATTAGTTAAGGGTTCCTTAAAGGCCGTTTGATATAAAGCCATATGTTATTTATTAGGAGACTTTTTGGCGTCAATTAAGACGCCAAAAAACGAAAAGACTCATTTTGCGCTAAACAAGCTCTTTCTCAGCTAAACCAAAAACTTGAAAGAATTTTTCTTCAACCCGAGATCCCGAATCAATAGATTCTAAAGGATCTTTTCGTAATCGATGTCGTAAGCATAATACGATAATTCTATAAATATCTCGAGGTACAACTTGATCACGTCCTTCAAAAGCAGCCAAAGCTCTTGCTGCACGATTGGTAACAAGATCGCCTCTTAAACCATCAACATCTAATTCTGCACAAATTTGAGAAACTTTAACTCTTAAATCCCTCTCCATCTCTACTGTATAAAGACGGCTTCTAGCTTCTATAATTTGATCTTTTACCTGTTCTTGAGACTGTTTATAAAGCTCCCTAAACTGTGTTGCATTTTTATCAAAACTAGATCTTTTTTCTACGATTTTAACTCGTAGATCTGCATCTTTTACGGTTCGAATTTCAGCATGCATTCCAAATCGATCTAAGAGTTGTGGGCGCAATTCTCCTTCTTCGGGGTTTCCTGACCCAATTAAAATAAACTTAGCAGGGTGTCGTATAGAAATACCTTCTCTCTCAACAGTATTCCACCCAGAAGCAGCAGCATCTAATAGGATATCTACTAAATGATCATCCAACAGGTTAACTTCATCTACGTATAAAATACCGCGATTTGCTTTTGCTAATAAACCAGGCTCGAACGCTTTTATACCCTCATTCAAAGCTTTTTCAATATCTATAGTTCCACAAACTCGATCTTCCGTAGCACCTAAAGGTAAATCAACAATTGGTATTTTAGTAAAATGTGTAGATATTGGTTCATTATTTGCTATCTTTTGTCTTACCTCATCACTCATTAACTCGGGTTCATTAGGATGAGAGTGAAAAGGATCATTTGTTACAACCTCGATTTCTGGTAAAAGATCAACAAGAGCTCGTATGGTTGTGGATTTTCCAGTTCCACGATCTCCCATAATCATGACTCCACCAATATCTGGATCAATTACATTTAAAATCAAAGCTAATTTCATTTCTTCTTGGCCAACAATAGCAGTGAATGGAAAAACTGGCCTTTCACTAGCTGCTGTTTTATTTGCTACATTCATAGTAATGATATCTCTATTTTCTAATTTCTTTTTTATTTTAATTCGTTTTGATATAAATTAGAAGAGCAGATCTTTTATCAAATCTTTTAATAGATTTATATTCTTCTTTCTCTTTACAAGTAAAATATTCTTATCTTAGCCAATTGGCTAAGATAAGAGACTTGCTAATTTAGATCTTTTTAATAATTTGAATAGAGCCGCAGCTCTTTCTTAATATTTATTAAAAAGTAAAATCATTTAAGAGTTTTTAATTAATATAAAAATCTATTTGGATAACAATCAACAAAGAGTAAAATAGAAAAAATATATCAGCATAACTACGAAATGGCTCTATCGGTCCAACTCGTTTAAGTCCTATTTCTAAACCTATTTTTAGACCCGCTTCAGTTTTTACCTTTTATTGAGATCTTGTACTATCTGGTAATTCCGTTTGAGTAATAGCTGCTCTTATTGCATATTAATCATATTTAAGGGATTCAATCTTAAAGTATCGAGCGAGGCTTCTGCTCTACTTTTGGCCTCCAAACTTACACCATTGCTATCGGTATATCCCACTCCAACACCAGCAGAAATAGAATGACTTGGAAAGTCTACACGGTGTAGCGCTGGAGCAGGATGTGACGCCGAAGCAGCGCATAGCGCTAAAGGAGGTTGATAAATTCCATTATCGAAGATTTCATTTTCGACTGGTTCAATTGGGCCATTTGTGGGGTCATGTTAAAGTGGGCCATTTATGGGGAACGCCTGTACAATATGAAGGTGATCGTGCATGTTTAGATGTGCATAAACGTAGTTGTAATGAATCTTTGTTCCGGATTCGAATCGTTTGCGCAATCTACTACGTTTTACTCCCACAGACATTGTAGGTAACACCGGATTCACACATTCTTTACAACGATTTACGCCAGAATTTAAATCTAATTGATTAACTGGCTTATTGCTTTTTAAAAGAGATACTCTTTCTAACAAATCTATTGCTGTAACAGTAGTTGAGGTTGAAACCGGGGAAGGCAATATAGGTTTCGGTCCTTTTTTAATTGCCATAGCATGAGCAGCATTATCCCGCGCCAAAGCAAAATAGCAAAAAATTGCGCAGCATAGAGTTTTAAAAAACTCTTTGTAAGGGGTTTTTTTTATTTTTCATAAAATAGTTTTTATTTAGCAAATAAGTTTTTGCTTCTTTTGCTGGGTTAAACCCCAAATTGAATGCTACAAGTTTATTAAAGTAATTGAATGGTTCTAAGTGTCAAGAAAGTAATAGTAACAAAAAGAAGAGCACCTACAAGTATTCCTAAATAACTGATTGCTGTAAACATTTATATTCTCCTGTTTGAATAATATAAAGCTAGTATACAAAGTTCAGATTAATAAGACAAACGTTTGAATGTTTGTTGTTCCGCCGCGACCATTTAACCATTAATACGCGGCTACTGTTTTTGGACGGTTGCGGCAACAATGCGACTGCCACAAGGCTAATGAATAAATCTTTATCAAACGCATGAGCCTCTGGTTAAAGAGTTCAGGCTTGTGGCTTTTGTGGCTCTTTTTCATTAAAGACAATCTCTCTTATTCTTATACATTCTAAGTTCTGTTTCATTCCTAGCAATGCCATTCTTTCAAACATTCGTGCTATTCTTTTTTCCCCTTTCGAAAGTGCTACTGCCGACAAATATGGGTATACCTCTTTATTCTTTAATAAAGCTATTGTCAATAATTGATTTGTTATCAAATCAAAGGAACCCCCAGATTGAATACTAGTTTCAACCCGTACAAGATATTGAAGATTAGAAAGTAAAAGGTTTATATTACTTATTTGTTTTTGCATCCAAGATAATCTTGGCCACATGATATGCTCATTTTTTTCTATTACTAAGTATAACTGGTGCAAAACATAAGTATTTAACCCAGCTTGGTGTGCAATTCTATCAAATATAAAGGCTTCGTGGTTTCTTCCAGAACGGCGGGCTATTTCTGCTAAAACTGGAAAGAGGTAATCATGTTCATAAATCTCCATTTGCATAGATAATGCAACAGCTTGACCTAAAGATAACCCTATCAATTCTGACTTGAGCTTATTTGGTCTCATGCAGTTAAAATCTTTTTGGTAACAACTCTCACTTAAAAATGAATCAAACACTTAGTTTTTTTTTAGAGACCGCTTGTGATGAAAAACCTTGCGGTTGTTTTCTTTTTTAATAGGCTGCTATCTTAAAGCAGCCTATCTTATTATCTAAAGATAAATAGCCGCATATCTTTTGTGTAGCATATTAAAGCAATTATTCTAGTTTCCTAGATTAAAAATTCATCTCGGCTAACTGTACTCTTTCAAACTGTTTTTTCTTCAGAACTAAGAAGGTTTGAGCAATTATTACAGAGATGAAGAATGCTATTAATCCTTGGATACGAGCCGGGTTTTGAAGTACAATCTCTCCCTCAGTTTGCCCGAAACCGCCTACATTTGGATTTTTGGTTAAAGGTTGGTCTGCTTTTACAGATTGACCTTCAGAGACAATTAACTCAGGGCCGGCAGGAATCTTTTCTTCAATTGTTGCACCATCAGGAGTTTCAATATTTAGAATGTATCCACCTTTTGGTTTTGCAGTAATTTGAATAATTTTGCCAGTGGTTGATGCATTATAAACATTATTATTACTTTTACTCCCATCAGGATAAATTTGACCTCTTCCTCTATTACCTCCAACATAGATTGGGTATTTAAAGAAGTGGGTTCCCTTATCTTTTGCAGGATCTGGAGATAAAATTGGGAAAACAATTTCTTGATAAGTTTTGCCTGGAATAGGACCCACTACAACAATATTCTTTTTCTCCGCACTATAAGGCTGATAGTAAAGGTTTCCTATTTTACTTTTCATTTCTTCTGGAATTCTATCCGCAGGAGCAATTTGAAAACCTTCCGGCAATATTAGTACAGCCCCAACATTCAAACCACCCTTTTTTCCATTGGCTAAAACTTGTTTTAACTGAATATCATAAGGTATTTTGACTACAGCCTCAAAGACTGTGTTTGGCAAAACCGCTTGTGGTACTTCAATATCCACAGACTTCTTAGCTAAATGACAATTGGCACAAACAATTCTCCCTGTAGCTTCTCTAGGATTTTCATAGGCTTGTTGCGCAAAAATAGGGTAAGCTTGGGAAGTTGATGGGAGCCCTACTAGAATAAAAGTTGCGAACAAAAATAGAAACGTTGTTTTCAGGAGTTTCAAAGATATTTTTTGCATTTGTTGAAACATATAAAGACCTAAATTTTCTTTCTAGTTGTATTGTAACTTCAAAGCATACACAGTAGAAGTTAATTTCTCAACCATTGCGTGCCTAGTTATGCGGCTGTTTAATCTCTTCGCCGCATCAACCAGCTGCAACTGATGCGGCTAGTTAAGGTAGCTACAAAAAAGACTTTGACCAGATATCAAATAAAAAAGACATAACTTTTTTTAGTCATCGAGGCACGTAGTGGATGCAAAGCAATTAGCCACATTATAAAAGAATCAACAAATTTCAAAAAGACCTAACCTACTGGTAAATAGTAATTAAAAATTTAAAGGGTAAGTTTTAATAAAAGGAACCGATTTATTCTCAAAATATTAAACAAAACAGTTGCGGTTTACCATTGCGGCTGGCTGTGGTTGAGAAGATTTGTGGCAACTACAAGAATCTTTGAACAGTGGCAGTACTAAGATAATAAAGGGTACCAGCTCTTCCAGGTTAAAAAGCTGTTGCAGCTAACTCTTGCTACATAGAAAGCAACCACAAGGCTTTTCATGCGGCTCCCCTTTTAAACGCAAGGGGTTGCAAACCCCACCTCAAAATTATTAGCAACAAAACTATCTTTAACATGCGGTTAACCTATTCATTCATATTATGAAAGGTTGCTACAGCTGATGGAGATATCTTATTTAAATATAAAAATATCCAATACTTAAATACGGTATCTAAGACGACAGGAAAAGTAGCAACAAATAAAAAGATAAAATCTTTATTTTCTGGCAAGCCTAAATGTTTTAGAAAAACCTCTATTAATATTTCCCATCCATGAGATGAATGAAAACCTACAAAGATATCTGTGAACAAAATAATAAAAAAAGATTTTGTAGCATCTGTTAGACTATATATTAGTGTATTGACTAGATTTTTGATTACTGCTATTTCTTTTTTTCCTAAAAGTAACGCTAATACAAAAATACATAAAGATAAAAGATCTGCAAATACATTTGCAATGGAATCTATACTTTCTTCATTAGAATATTTAGCTAATTCAATCGCTTTTTCTTGAATCTTTTTATTAAATGACTGAGTATTTAATTGAGGTGCCTCTCCAATTAAGATCTCAAAGCGAGTTTTATCCTCAAATCTTTGAAGTTCTAAAAAAGCTCTTTCCTCTTGGGAAGAATTTATAAAGATATCCGTTTGCCGCATATTCCATAAATATTCTGCACAAGGTCTCAATAGGATTCTGGAAGAAACATGATTTGTAATAAGAACAAAGAGTATAAAACTAATAAAATATTTTATTGAAGTAACAGTTTGATATTTTGAGACTTTCCAATTTCGAGTCATTTATTTTTTTACCAACCGCATCTTAAAGCCGCTTAGGCTAGTCATTTTTTTTTTTTTTAATAAAGAAAATTGAATATAGGGATTATAGTCTTTATATACACTCGGCAAAGTTTCCATTAGCTGTGTTGTAAGCAAAGGTATGAAATCCGAAGTAGAGGAACGTAGTGGAGACAGCCGCAACGGTTGAAATACTTCTAAAAAAAAGTACTAAGTGCCTTTTTCTTGAATTTTTGTATTAGAGGCGGCTGCTCTTGGCTAAGGAAAAGCTCTAAGAGCTTTACGCTTAATTGCGGTTTTGGCTCTTGGCATAAAAATAATTGTGTCAATTACTTCGTCCTAGCAGCTCAACAACATGCGGCTTTTCTTCTCTTTTAAGGCGAGGGAGGCGGAGGTGCTGTAAGCTGGGGCCTTTGCCGATTACAAACCTTCAATAGATACTTGTAAAAAGCGAGCTAGATTGGCAGCTTTTTCTTCTATCTCTCCTAAAGTTAAGGGTTGTCCTATACGAGTAAGTGGAATCTCTCGTTTTCCTTTGATTTTAAGGTAAATAACACGTCGAGGATTTATTCCTTCTTTTATTTCAACTCGAATAGCTTGGACGTCTTGAATTGGATAAACTAAATCGATACGACGATTCTTACCTGGAAAACCCCATCTAAAGATACGTACAATGCCATCTTGTTTATTATATTCGTTGTAACCTTCTCCTACATTCCAAATGATGGTTAACCACAAATAAACACTTAAGAGTATGCCAGCTACTCCATAGAATGACATAACTAAACCTTGAGGAATAAATAATATCTCTTCTGATTTTATAAAAGGAACCAAATTGAAACCAAAATAACTTGAAATCCCTACTAAAAAGAATCCCGATGCACCAACTAAAATAACAGTTGCCCACCAATAATTACTAAGTCGCCGGGATCCTAATACAGGATCCCGACGAATTAGGTCTGATTTTGAATCAATTGAAGAATTTGTCATAGTTTTTGTTGGTTCTATTCTTATGAATAATATATAAAAAGTAATAGCTTCAAAGTGCTGTTAGCCATGTGGTTTAAAGACATGAGAAGCCGCTTATGTGGCTGTGGCTGTGGCTGTGGCTGTGGCTCTTCTTTTTGGCTCCTGCCGGCTTATGCGGGGGTGCCCACGTGCGGCTTATGAAAAGCCGCAACGATTGCGGCTGGTGCCTCTTGGCTCTTTTCCTCTCCTCTTCTCTTTTCGATGGCATCTCACTTAGCCTTAGTATAAGAGAATCATTGCTTGAATAAGTCTTCAACCGCATAAGGTGCTGTAAGCCTTGTGGTTCACCACAGCCTTGAAAAGCTTCAAGATGATCCACAGCAAGCCACAGCCAGCCACAATGGCTGCCACATGATTAATTCTTGATCTTGTTAAATCTTTGCTTTAAACGTGTTCCTTTGCCGATACGTCCTCTTAAATAATATAATTTAGCCCTGCGCACTTTGGAACGGGATATAATTTGAATACTTGCAACTCTCGGGGAATGAATTAAAAAGATTCGCTCTACACCTATACCTTGAAAGATACGTCGTACAGTAATAGTTGTGTTGCTACCAGCGTTGTGTCTTGCTATTACCGTCCCTTCATAAGGTTGTACTCTTTCTTTGTTACCTTCTTGAATTAGAACTCCCACTTTGACATAGTCACCCACAGAAATATTAGGTATTTCTTGCTTTATCTGCGTTGCCTCTATTTTACGAACAATCTCACTTAGATTCATATTTTTGATATTTTTTGAATTTTTACTCAACCGCAACCAAAAGCAACCGCAACTCTTATGCGGCTGGGTTTTATATTGAAATATTGTGCGGCTGAGTTTCGTGTCTGCTTTTTTTATTTATTCTTTATAAACAGCCGCATGTAGTTATCATGCGGCCTCGAAGTTTAAAATATGCAATGGCATTCATGCGGCTCTTTTCAACCCCAGGGGCTGTGAATTCTTTATACACTTAATTCTCTTGAATAAGGTAAAACTATTTATCTTAGGTTTGAGCCGCAACTCTTATTAAAGTGAAATAAAGAAGGTTTTTGTGGAGTTTAAACAAAATATTTGCAACCCATGCGGTTACTATTCAAGTATGTTAAAAACAACCCCAGCTCCAACAGTACGACCACCTTCACGAATCGCAAAACGCATTCCTTTCTCAATCGCAATTGGTTGGATTAGCTGCACAACCATTTTGATGCGGTCACCAGGCATAACCATTTGTGTTTCACTTCCGTCATCAGCTTGGAAGGACTCTATTTTGCCTGTAACATCCGTAGTTCGTACATAGAATTGAGGACGGTACCCTTGAAAGAAAGGAGTATGACGTCCACCTTCTTCTTTATTAAGAATATAAACTTGAGCTTCAAAAGATTTATGAGGTTTAATTGTACCTGGTTTAGCTAAAACCATACCACGCTCGATATCTTTCTTTTGTATACCACGTAGTAATATTCCAACATTATCTCCAGCCACACTCTCTTCAAGGGTTTTTTGAAACATTTCAAGACCAGTAACAATACTAGTTACTGGAGCTTCTCTTAAACCTACAATCTCAATAGCTTCGCCGACTTTTACAGTTCCTCGCTCAACTCTACCAGTTGCTACAGTACCCCTACCAGTAATAGAAAAAACGTCTTCGACTGCCATTAAGAATGGTTTATCTGTATCTCGTTCAGGAGTAGGAATATATGCGTCAACTTGATCCATTAGACTGTAAATCTTATCAACCCATTTGTTCTCACCTTTAACAATTTTTGGATTCTGAGTTAAAGATTCTAAAGCTAGTAGTGCGGATCCTGCAACTACCGGGACTTCATCCCCTGGAAAATCATAATCGCTAAGAGTTTCACGTACTTCTAATTCAACAAGTTCTAACAATTCGGCGTCATCTACTTGATCTTCTTTATTTAAAAAGACAACAACATTTGGTACACCAACTTGTTTTGCTAAAAGAATGTGTTCTTTAGTTTGAGGCATTGGACCGTCAGCACCAGAGACTACGAGTATTGCACCATCCATTTGGGCTGCGCCTGTAATCATATTTTTTACGTAATCGGCATGTCCCGGACAATCCACATGAGCATAATGTCGCTTTTCGGTCTCATATTCTACATGAGCAGTATTTATAGTAATACCTCGAGCTCTTTCTTCAGGTGCCGCATCAATTTCATCATATCTTTTACCTTTTGCACCAGTACTTGCAGCTAAAGCCATGGTAATAGCTGCTGTTAAAGTAGTCTTCCCATGATCGACATGTCCAATTGTACCAATATTAACATGCGGTTTTTTACGTTCAAATTTTTCACGTGCCATAAATATAATCTTCCTTAAATTCGTCTCATAGATAGGATTTGATCTTGATTCATCTTAATTTTAATCTATTCTCTAATAGTGATTTAACCTTTTTAAAGGATTGAGCCACTTTAACTAGGCTAGCCAAATCTTTTATTATCACTAATTAGTCGAAACAATTATACAATAGCCGCATTCAAAACAGTAACTTTCAAATTTATTCATTTTATTTCATTTTTGAAAAAAAAAAAGAACAGAAAGATTGTCTTTACTAAACCGCAAGGGCTGCACTATTCAAATTGAATAGTGCAGCCTCCACTAGTTAAAAACGGTAATGGGAAAAGGCCTTATTGGCTTCAGCCATTCGATGCGTTTCCTCTCGTTTTCTAATAGCATTCCCAACTTCATTTGCAGCATCCAGCAATTCATTTGTCAACTTTGATGCCATGTCTCGGCCGGGACGCTTACGAGCGGAGCTTAATAACCAACGTAATGCTAGTGCGGTACCACGTTCGGGTTTTACCTCTCTTGGTACTTGATATGTTGACCCTCCGATTCGACGCGCTTTTACTTCAACTAAAGGTGTTGCATTTAAAACAGCCTGTTGAAGAATCTTTAAAGGGTCTTTCTCTGTCTTTTCTTCAATATTTTTCATAGCTTGGTAAAGAATTCGATGTGCTAATGATTTCTTACCATTTTTTAAAATATGGCTGATTACCATACTTACTAAACGACTTCGATAAATAGGATCAGAACTAATAGGGCGCTTCTTAGGAGCATTTCTGCGAGACATAGTGTGTTTATTAAGAATGTTCTTTAAAAGAATTCACTTTTTATCTAGTGAACCGCAACAATATTATTTAGGACGTTTGACTCCATATTTTGAACGACCTTGGCTACGGTCTTTCACGCCTGCTGTATCTAAAATACCTCGAACTATATGGTATCTTACCCCCGGCAAATCTTTTACCCTTCCACCTCTTACTAAAACTACAGAATGTTCTTGTAAGTTGTGTCCAATTCCGGGGATATAGGCAGTCACTTCAAAACCCGATGTAAGACGAACCCTTGCCACTTTACGCAGAGCAGAATTCGGCTTTTTAGGTGTAGTAGTATACACCCTTGTACAAACTCCTCTTCTTTGAGGACAACCTCTTAAAGCGGGAGACTTCGTTTTTTTCTCTACTTTTTTTCTTTGAGATCTAATTAATTGTTGAATTGTAGGCATAAGGCCGTTTTATAGCTATACAGAATTTATTTGAATGAGCTTTAACTATATCTAGATTAGATAGATAATGTCAAATCTTCAGCCGCAAAAGATTTCAGCCGCAAAAGATTTCAGCCGCAAAAGAAAAGAAAGATCAATAAATTAGTCAATTTTACTAAATCAATCTTTTTCTAATTATAGTATACTTTGTTTCATTTTTTTTGCTTGCAGATTCAGCTTACTTTATTTGTACAAGTTGAAAAACGAAAATAATTTTAAACTATTCAATCTAAATGCAAGAACCCAAAAGACATTGCTGGGCTCATTTGGTAGACTTAGCTTTTTATTTTTTAATGTTCTATTTATGATTATTATCCCCAGAATTATATGGAGAGTCATTTCTTATTTTACTATTATTTTAGTAATACTTATTTAGTTAATCCAAGAAATGGAAAACTTTTATTCAATTACTCTTTTTATACCTTACCAAGTTGCAAACACGCCCTGTAGGAATTGAACCTACGACATCAGGTTTTGGAGACCTGCGTTCTACCAGCTGAACTAAGGACGCTTCTTTAATATAAAGAGTTGTGGCGAGTCTTATTCGATTTGATTCGATTCAAAGAGTGTTCTATTTATAAAGTTTCGGGATGACAGGATTTGAACCTGCGACATCTGCTTCCCAAAAGCAGCACTCTACCAAACTGAGTTACATCCCGTTTTCCAACTTTTATATAAAGATATCACAATCAAATTCTAATGACTAGTAGAATTTTAGTTTTATTTGCTTAAAAAGATTAAATTTATTAAGTTATAGAATTTTATTGTTGGATGTATATATATAAAGATTGTATCACAAAAAAAGAAATCTTTCTTGCGAAGAAGCCTAAACAACTTTAGAATTGTTAGAGTATTCTTGAAAAAAAGGATTTTTCAAATTGGCTTCTTGACACTAAAGAGATAAAGTCTATTCTATTAGAATGAAAAATACATCTTTTATCTTTTACAAAGATGCGATTTGCAAAGAGTACTCTTGTAGTTGAGATCAATTTGTAAAAAAAGATATCTAGCGTTTGAAAGCCAACTTCTAAGAGTTGCAGCTGGTCAGCCACAAGAGCCACAATAGAGGTCTTCGCAAAGATGTAAAGACTTTTTTATTTTAGTTTAGCCAATCCTTATCTTTTCTCTTGTAAAGTTGTTTGAGCCTAAGATGCATGAAAGGGTTTAAATCTTTTTAAAAGAAGTGAAAGATCGGTTACAATCAAACGTAAATCTCTCTCCAAGAGTTGAATCCTTTAATCAGAGAAGAGAAAGAAATCCCTCTACTCATGATTGAGCTTGTCTAAATTCAAGATTCACTATTTGAAAAAGAAAGGAGAAAAAAAATGCAAGATTTTACTAAGTATCTCTCTACAGCACCCGTATTATCTGCTTTATGGTTTGCAATATTAGCAGGCTTATTAATTGAGATAAATCGTTTCTTTCCTGACGCGTTACTTTTTCCTTTTGGATAAGCAGCCACAAGTGTTCTTTTCCCTTTTTACAACCAACAAGGTAACTCAATAAAAAGGGTTGCAGCTGAAGTAAAAAAAAAAAAAAGATATAAACTTATTCACTTTAAATCTTTTAAAGATTCAATGTTTTCTACCTATTTACTAAATTGTTATGAAAACAAAGGATATATAGGTAGAAAATAGAACTATAAGATTGATCTTTTTATAGTCTATAAGGTAACCCTTTTATCTTGCTTTTTATTAAAGAATAAAAGTTACAATTGAAGTTTTTGTAATTTTACTTTTTCATAAACATAAACATGAATCTTTTGTGCTAAAATACAATCTTGTAGAAGAGAAGAATTAGGTATTCCACCTAAGATCAAACAAGAAAAATGAGAAAAAACCCTCTTGTTGTTTTGTTGAGCTCCCCTTAGATTCTTGTCTAGGCAAAACTAACAATTAGTCTAATTTTCTTTGGTTTGGCTCGGATCATTCTTTTATAAAATTTAATATATTGGTAAGTTGTTTCGTGTAGAAGCATTCTTATCCAAAAGAATTAAAAATCTAAAAATAATAGGCGTTCATAAAAAGACACAAAATGATCTTGTTAAAAGAATACAAGATATTATGAGCCTTTGTCACTTTTAAAAAGGAATTACAAATGGCAAAAAATAAAGGCACACGGATTACTATTACATTAGAATGTACTAATTGTAAGAGTAATGATTTAAAGCGTTCTCCAGGAGTTTCCAGATACACTACTCAGAAAAATCGCCGGAATACACCTAATAGATTAGAACTCAAAAAGTTTTGTTCTCGATGTAATCAACATACTTTACACAAAGAAATCAAATAGTCTTCTTTATTATTTTTTTTTTGAATATTTTTATCAAACACTATGAATCTTTCTCGTCGTCGCGTTTCTCCAATAAAACCTGGAGAAACTATTGATTATAAAAACATAGATTTACTAAGCCAGTTTATAACTGAACAAGGTAAGATTCTACCAAGACGTGTAAATGGTATTAGTGCTAAACAGCAACGGGCAATTACAAAAGCAATCAAACAAGCAAGATTTTTAGCGCTACTTCCTTTTCTTAATCAAGACATTTAGTTTGAGCCTGGGTTGCGGCCAAGGGCCCCTATTGAAGTAGAAATACGCTTCTAGCTAGCTAGCTAGAAGCGTATAAGCTTTTAGGGGAATTGACTTCGCCAATCCTTCTATGTATTTAAAACAAATAGAGTTTTCAAAATAAAAAGAGTGATTAGCTTTAAATAAATTTAAATATCTTAACTTTATAAATCGGTATAAAACACTAATTGATTAAAAGTTTTTGTATCTAATAGTGCTAATTGTGCTAAAACTTTACGATTAATTAAAATCCCGCACTTTTTAAATCTATGCATTAGTTGACTATAACTTAATCCCTGTTTTCGAGCACCTGCATTTATTCGAGTAATCCATAAACGACGAAAATCCCTTTTTCGTCGAGCTCGATCTCGCGAAGCATATCTTAATGCTTTAATATTCTGTTGATTAGCTGTTCTAAATAGAACTGAATGTGCACCCCGAAAACCTTGAGTTAATTGAAGTACTCTTTTGCGGCGTTTACGAGCTACATAGCCACGTTTTACTCTAGTCATTTTTTAATACTCTCTTTATTCAAATTTTTTTAATCAAACAAACTTAGTCAGTAAATATTGTTTCTTTTTAAATATATACCATTTTATTGAACCCTATATAAAAGGGTAAGGATTTACCCCCCTTTTTTAAATAAAAAACTAAATAAAACGAGTTCTTTAGAAGAATAATTGAAAGGTGCGCAACCTTTTAATTCTTTTGATAGATATTGCTAATATCTTTATTCTTTTAGCTTGTACCACTGTAATTTACATGTCTAATTCATTTGTATAATATACGTCTTATGCATCACTATCTTACAATAAGATTTTTAAAAATGCTCCTTTATATTAATTGGATTTGAATCCAATTATTAATGAATAAAGATTGACATATAGTATATAATCATTGTATATTCTAAAAAGAAGTTTGGGATTGTAGTTCAGCGGTTAGAGCGTCGCTCTGTCACGGCGAATGTCGCGGGTTCGAATCCCGTCAATCCCGTTAATAATATCTAACCCCTGGGGGCACAAGAAGTGAATATGGTAGTCAACCGCATCCCTAATGATGCATTTTCGTTTAGTTTATATGCGGAAACCCCTTAATATGAGTAAATAAAATAAAAAATGTTCTATTGCCTCTTGGGTTTGGCTGCAGTTTCGTTGAAACTAACCTTTATCATAAACATCTACTTTTTTTAAAAAGGTTCTTCTTTTTGTAACCCAGGCTCTTCAGCATCATATTCATTATATTGAATAGGTTTTGTATAATCAGCCGCATGAGAAACCTTTTTAGTAATAAAGGGTTCAACCACATGAAAAAGAGTGTCAACTGTAGCGTCCAAAGGAATACTGTTTTTTGGAGATTGGTTAGCCGCATAAGAAGTGTTAGACATCTCCCTTAGCTTGATAGGCATTCTTGTTTGATCAACAAAAAATCTTTTGTTACCAATTGGCACGTAGTGTCTTTCTTTTTGCTGCCCACTCTGTTTATTATTTAAATAGCGTAATCGTATGCTTTCTAAAACAAAAAAGATAGCTGTTCCACTGGATAACATTTGACCAAATAACAAGATAGGGTCTAAACGCCATCCCTGAAAAATAAGAATTCCCCCTGATAATAGTCCAACAGAAGAAAAAAATATATCATAATCTCTAGCAACTTCTGGTCTAATGGTTCTAGTCATATATAATATCACTCCTCCAAAAACCAAAGCCACACCTAAAATAGTGCTAGGACCAAACTCAATATTGATCATAGTTATTGCCTTTTGGCTCCTCATGTTTAAAGGTAATATTTGCTGTTTCATATTCTATCACCTTACCCTTTCTCTCAATCAATTCTTGTGGTTTACTAATAATAAAAGGTTTTTGCCACTGATCATTTTCTATACTAGGCGCGTAGCCATTTAGTGTTTTGGCAGTCAACACAGCCGCATTGGTTGGCCAAATTTTTTTTTGTGACCATATTACTCACTGAAGTTGTGTTCGGTTTGTATATCAGCCCCAATAAATAGAGTACCTTCGACCGGACTTGAACCGGCAAGCCTAACGGCACATCGACCTCAACGATGCGTGTCTACCAATTTCACCACGAAGGTTTAAAAAACTAAAAGAGCCCATGATATCTAAACAGTAACAAACAATAAATTAAACTGAAAGTAGCTATCAACAGCAACCTTTTTTTTTCAAAGAATTGCGGCTAGTGTGGCTGTTTTTCACTATATAAAAAGAATAGTTTGTATCTTTTTGTAGCTCGACCAAAGTAGAGTAGCCGCATGAGCAACTCAAAAAGGAATAGAGATTTGCTGGGCACCTCTTCCTTTGATCGAGCCAAGAAATTATGTGCCTGTAGGCATTTATAAATCTAAAGGTGTCTATTAAACAGTTCAGCCGCAATACCCGCATAGGCTCTTTTAGAACGGTTTATGCGGCTTTACTTTACAAAGAAGAAAAATTAGCTTTTTTAAAACAACCAGAACGGATCAAAAAACTAATTAGGATTTACTTCCCTGACTTGCAGTTTGTACATATAAAATAAGTAGAAAAGAAGTTGGTATAATAATAAACAAAGCAGTAGCAATTAATCCAAGAATATTCACTTCCATAATATGAGAGTTCCAAATTCTAAACAATAAGTGACTATGTCACCCGCGACGTCCTATCCACAGGTTTTACACAAGCTAATGAAGTTTTTCTACTCTAGAACAAAGCTTCCTTTTTTTATGAAAAAGACAGATTACTCTTTTCTAGAAAGATTCATATGGAAATTCTACTAAACGTGGGATAGGTCTTTCTTTATTTTCACCCATGTTAAATATTTTGTCTAATATTATTTAGAGATTCAAACATTGTGGCTGAAACTATTTTATAGAATAATAGGCGGGGAGGGACTCGAACCCTCAAGGCCTAAGCCGCCACATTTTGAATGTGGTGCGTCTACCAATTCCGCCACACGCCCTTCTTGCTACACCCCTTATAAGCAGATTCAATCTTTTTATCAAAAACTATACACCGAATCTTCTGACTATGCAAGCAAGACCAGCCGCATACGTTTGCTTAATTTTTCGACAAAAAGATTCGGTTTTTGATAAAAAGAATAGAAGAGTTGAGGCTGCTGTGGCTTCAAAGCTAAAGTCTTTAATTATAACTTCCAAAAGCAATGCAACAGTTGTGGCTGTGATTGGTAATCTTGATTATCGGATAAATAAATAAAACCCTTCCCCTTAAAAAAGACTAGGTTTTAGGTGATGCGGCTGGTAACCAATACATGCTTTCTTAACCACTTACTTTTATGAGCCGCATGGTTTATTACTCCTTTTAAAAAGTCGAGCGCTTTCAATTAAAAGGTTAGAGTTCGCATAAGTTCTTCGCTTTGTTGTAATAACGGAGTGTAAAGTACTGTTTGCTGAGCTATATTTATAATAGGATTAACAAGTACCCCAGCTAATACGGATCCTAATACACAGAGACCAATTCCTAATTCTATGGGTTGAAGCTGCGTTATTGACCATCTTCTTTGAGTATATCTTTGTACATAGATTGACATCTCTTGTGGTTCTGTAACAATCATTACTTTAATAACACGAAGATAATAATAGATAGAGATTACACTGGTAAAAAGGCCAATAAATACGAGGATGTAGAATCCTGATTGCCACCCCGACCAAAATAGATAGAGTTTGCCAAAAAAGCCTGCTAATGGTGGGATTCCGCCTAAAGAAAGTAATGAGATGCTAAAGCAAAAAACTAAAAAAGGATCTTTTCTATATAATCCAGCATAATCACGGATTTGGTCTGTCCCGGCTTTCAATCCAAACAGGATTATACAAGCAAAGGCTCCCAAATTCATAAAGATATAAAGAAGCATATAAACTAGCATACTCGAGTATCCATTTGGATTGCCCGCTATAAGTCCAATCATTAAAAAACCAGCTTGACTAACGGATGAATATCCAAGCATACGCTTCATGCTGGTCTGAGAGATTGCTATTAAATTGCCTAAAATCATACTTAAACTAGCTAATACTTGAAACAAGAGGTGCCATTCATTAGTCAGATATGGAAAGAGGGTTGTAAGAATACGTGTTGCTAAGGCAAGACCCGCTGCTTTTGATCCAACGGATAAAAAAGCAACAACAGGGGTTGGTGAACCTTCATATACATCAGGAGCCCATTGATGAAATGGAGCCGCTGCTACTTTAAAACCGATCCCTACAGTAATAAAGATTAAAGCAACCCAAGATGCGAAAGATTGAGATAATCCTTTATCTACAATATTTTTTGCAATCGTACTTATTTCAATTGCTCCACCCGACAATCCATAAAGTAAAGAAAGACCATAAAGTAAAATTGAGGAACTAGCTGCACCTATTAATAAATATTTAATGGCTGCCTCATTTGAGCGTAGATCCTTTTTCATATACCCAGTTAATAGATAGGAAGATAATCCCAAGGTCTCCAATGAAAGAAAGATCATGATTAAATCATTAGCACCTGACAATAACATGCCCCCTATAACTGCTGTTAAAAGAAGAACAAAGAATTCTGTTAACGCAGTACGAGACCGCTCAACATATTCTTTAGAAAGAAGAATACACAAAACAGCAGATAATAAAATGAAGAAGCGGAATGCAATACTAAGTGAATCTCCTTGAAAACTACCCAAAAAAGATAGAGTATCTTGAGAACCCCATTGACGAAGTAGAACCACCATACTGCAAACAAGCCCTACAAGAGGAATATATAGCAACCAAGAAAGAACTCTTTTTTGAAATGTTAAATCTATCAATAAAATGAATACTAAAAGAATAGTTACAATCCCTTCAGGGAGAAGTCTTATTAAGTTCAAGGAAGATATTAGATCTTTAAATTCCATGGCATCTTTATTTATCTGTTCTAAAGTATTTTACAATCTTTTTAAGCCGCAATGATTCAAATTATCTTTTATCTAAGCGGCTTTAGCAACTCTTTCATGTGGCTATCTTTCGTGGGAAAGCCTATTTTATACAGAGTGTAGCAATCTTTGTAAACTACACCACAATAGTCTACTTAAAGCAAACTCTATTTTTGTTTTAATCCAAACAAATAAAGTCTCTTCAGCTGATCTGCCCCTTAAGCCACAAAAAAGTTGCGAAACATCCTTTAAAAAGATTGAAATTAAATAAAATTGAAATAGGTTGTAAACTTAAATCACATCTAGAAAAAAACAAAAAAAATTAAGTATGATGCTAAATCTTATGACTCAATTTATTTTAAATATGTTTGTTTGCAGTTGGGTATTTAATCGTAAAGTTTACCGGATGGAAAAAACCTATCTCAAGTTAATATTAGAGTCTACCCCAGCTTCACCCGCTGTTCCGGGGTTAAGCAAAGTAAGGATAGAGTTGTCATAGGGAAGGTTTTAAAAAACAAGGAGAATATTCCCTATCAATGTATTTTTATAAGACAAGACGGAGCGAAAATGGCAATTGTAGCTGCAAAAGTAATCGCTTTCTAAGCTGGTTCCTATATTGTTTACAGGATATTACTTTTGGTCGTGATTCGAATAGTCGGGACCACAAAATTTGAATGGGAAAAATATAGCGAAAGGCAGAAAAAACAGCTTTTGTACAAAAGATCCCGGTAAACCGTTTATCCTATCACAAAAACCAAATAATCTTTTTAGAATCTTTTTTTTTTAATCTGGTTAGCCACATGAGTAATACTGCTTGGTTAGCTTATAGAGTCCCACTTGCGAGCGAGGTGAAGACAACGGTCTGCCTATCTTAAACAAGTGGGATTTTATTAGCTCTTTCTTAGCTCTTAGTTATTAACTTAAACTGGTTCAACTGTGAAAAAGAACGCTATAAATTTATCTAATTGGATAAAATTACCTAAAGAGAAATAGCTTAATTACTCTTTTTGTAAGGAGCAAAGCTATAAAGCTCTAGTATCTCTGCTAAGGCTTGTTTTAATAGTGAACGGGGAATTATTAGATCAAGCAATCCGTGACTTAATAAATATTCAGCAGTCTGAAAATCATCTGGCAATTGTTCTTGCAATGTTTGTTCAATCACACGCCTTCCTGCAAACGCAATCAATGCCTTTGGCTCTGCAATAATAATATCTCCTAGCATCCCAAAGCTTGCTGTGACACCTCCAGTAGTCGGATAAGTCAATATTGGAATATAAAGCAATTTTGCTTGAGATTGATGGACTTGTAATGCAGAAGTAATCTTCGCCATTTGCATCAAGCTAAGAATACCCTCTTGCATGCGTGCACCTCCAGAAGCACAGACAATTATAACGGGTAAAAGATTATTTGTTGCATGTTCAATTAGCCGAGTAAGCTTTTCGCCCACTACAGAGCCCATGCTACCCCCCATAAAATCAAAATCCATAACTCCTAATGCCACAGGTATGCCATATAATTTTCCAATACCTGTCTGAACTGCATCCTTCAACCCAGTCCTTTCTTGTGCTTCTTCTACACGCTCTTTGTAACTTTTTTGATCTATAAAGTCTAAAGGATCACAAGGTGAAAGTTTTTCATCCAAAGGTTCCCATGTATCGGAATCGATTAGATGTTGAATACGTTCCGTACTATTCATACGTAAGTGATAACCGCATTCAAGACAAACTCTATTATTTTCCTTTAGATGCTTTATATAAAGTATCATTCCACAATCGTCACACCTTGTCCATAATCCTTTGCTTCCATCAGATTGTGGATGTTTATACTTAGGAGCGGTAAGTAGTTTTAATTTCCGTTGATCATCAAACCAATCTAATAAAGACATATGCCCTCTTTTTGATTTTCAAAAATCTTATTCATTCGAGAATTTCACAAGATCAAGTGTAAAAGGAGCCTTTGCTTGTGAGTGATGTTTTTAATCTATTTATCTAATTTAAGAGAGTGGAAAACAAAGCTTAGATTAGAAGAACCAAAGATCAAAATCTTTTATTTGTCATAATTCTCAGTATATATCGTAACACTTGGCTTTTTTAAACACAAAAATATAATAGAATAATCGCTATTAGTTCAACAAGATTAAAATGCAATAAAAGTAAACAGGTGCGGTTCAATACTTTAAATTTTGTAAAAAAAAAGAGGCAAAGGATTAAGTAAACTTAAAAAAAAACTCTTATACTTTTAAAAATCTCTTTTTACTCTTTTACGTTTTAAAAGAACAACTTGATTTTCTCAAAAAAGACTCTATGATTGTCTCTAAAAAAGAAAAAATAAGGCAAAAAAGAAATGATCGCTTCTTATTTACCCCCTATATTAGTACCCTTAATTGGTTTAGTTTTTCCTGCTATTACTATGGCTTCCATTTTTTTATATATTGAACAAGACGAAATTAGTTAGTTTTAGAAAAGAATTGAGATTGCATAATAGGAGATATTATTTTAAATAGTTAGCCTTTTTAAAGGTGTTAACGGTGGCTGGAAGCGACTTTTTGTGCGCTTTTTATTTTAGCCACTTTTTAATATAACTATTATGTAGAGTAAATAGAGTTAAGGAATAAAAACTTTTTATATTTTTATTTATAAAAGGTACATTACTATTAGACCGGCCATAAGTTGAAACTTATGGCTGGTCTAATATATAACCTTAAAGAGCTTAAGGGTATCTATTTGCTTAAATGAAAAGAAAAACTACCGTTTTTCTTTATTTATATATAACTACATATTGTTCGCACAAACTGGTCAAGATTATAGAGAAGATCCTAAACCAGAATAGGAACCGTAAAAGAAAACACCAAGTAAGGCTATTACCGCAAGACCAGCCACTGTAGCTACTAGCCATAGCGGGATCCTTCCGGTAGTTCCAGTGTTCGACATAAATATTCCTCTATCAAATTCAAAAAATATCAGTCCATATGACTAAACTAGCCACAGGGTCGATCTAATATTAGGCAAAACCCCCGAGTTAGGGGGAAAAGTACCTAATTGAAAATATAATTAGAGAACAATATAGCTAAGACAAAAATAAGGAGCAATCCCCAATACAGACTTGTACGGTTTAACTCAACTGTTTGTTTGTTAGGATTTGGTTCTGTCATAATGACCTCGTGTGGGCACTTTTGGTGACTAACGCTGAATAAATTGCATTGCTGAGATAGCCCCTAAAAAGAACACTGTAGGGACGGCTAACGCATGAACGGCAAGCCACCTGACTGTAAATATAGGATATGTAATTGGCTTATCGGCTGGCATTCTCTTTTTTCTCTATTTTATTTAGTAAACTGATCTAATTGTTCTAATGCATTAAAACGATCAGTAATTAATGGAGGATCTTGTCGATCTTCGGTAAAATATTCATTAGGTCTAGGAGTACCAAAAACGTCGTAAGCAAGACCTGTGCTTACAAATAACCATCCTGATATAAATAAAGAAGGTATTGTGATGCTATGAATAACCCAGTATCTAATACTGGTAATAATATCACCAAAAGGACGTTCGTCTGTCGAACCAGCCATGCAAAACTCCTTATGTGCAAATATCTCAATCTCATCTTTTCATGACTAGACGAGATTTAAAAAAAAATGAAGAGGGTTTTGGTACCTCTATACCTTTAAGGCATATCCCCAAATGTCTCTTTCATCTTAATCTTTATAGTATGACAGTTGTTTAGATTTTTAAAATATTTTTATCTTGACTTTACAACTTGGACCTTAAGATTTAGGATCTTATAGATATTATAAATCTTAGCGAGCCCATCAGCTATTCGAAATCAGAAACTAAAAAGCCATAAATTTATGACTCTTTTGTCTTCTTTTGAATCGAGCCAATCTATCATCTAAAAAAAAAACACTGTATACCTATAGAAAACACTCTATCGCCATTAGTATATCCTTGAGGATCTAACAGGGCAAGGTTTTTTTTTTTAAACGTATTTAAAGAGAGTTCTTTTTTAAGTCTTTCTCCAAACAACTTAAAAAAATATATCTTTTTATTATTCAAAAGAAAACACAAAAAGAATATATTCTCCTTTACTTTTATTAGTATCTAGTTTTTGTAGCCGCAACTCTTTTTCTTTTTTATCACTTCTTTTGTTTAAAAATGAGATGAGATAAGATAGACATCTTGAGAATTCAATCTTTTTTAAGAAGAAAAGGTAAGACCTATTCTTTAGAGAAATCTTTTTTTTAGAAATAGATTTAGACAAGAAGCGGGTAACGCGATTCGAACGCGCGACATTCGCCTTGGCAAGGCGACGCTCTACCACTGAGCTATACCCGCATACCATAGAAAGACAAAGATTTTTATTAGGAATAAAATCCAAAAAATATTTTTACAAAGTGACTACAAAAGATAGTTTATCATTGAACAATAGTTTTGACAAGCAGTTCTGTATCTAAAACAACATATTTTATAAAGTTGGTTAAACAGATCCGGAAAGGAACAATAATTATGTTATGTAAACCATAAAAAGAAGAAAAACATGAAATCAGCTTTAGCCACTGTTAATATCGAGATTGATATTCAAGCTCGGTTAAGCGGAGGACGAGGAATTAGAGGTATAAGATTAAGAGATACAAAGAAAGGTGATTTAGATTTACCAAATATTCCACTCAAACAAAAGACAAACACTCAAGTTGAGTCCCTCTATCAGAGAGACCCTTCCATTTGTTATAGGGAAAAACTACTTTATTCTGCACCTTCAAAAGGGTCAAACTTCAAGGAGTGACTTAGCGACTAAACTTTGTAGTGATCTCTTTTGATTTTATCTTGTTCTATTTTGTTTGATTCAATTTGAATCAAACAAAATAGTTGAATTAAGGTTGATTCAAAGAAGCTTAACCTGGGTTACTTTAAAGGACAATTTTTAGTATCAAGGAGAGGATAACGGCACGTTATATCATAACGATTTAAACAACAAAAGAGTTTAATAGACCTACTAAAAATACTAAACTAATCCAAACCAAAGCTCCGGAAAATACGATATTTTTACTGCGTACCCATCCTTCTGGAGAGGCAAGTATTACAGGTACACCAACAACCATAAGAAAAGAGACACCAATTAATGCAAAAAGAGCTAACTGAAATGTAATAAGCATAGTACTGTTCTCCTAACTGGGTGAATACAATCATTAGTATTCTAAGAGGATATCTTGTGTATTACATATAGTAAAGCAAAAGAGATTATTATCTAATTGCTGAGAATCAAAAAACAAATTGTCTTGACTCATAAATGTGAGTAGCTTATTATAAAACAATGTTTTCTATTTTTGAATAAGATATATAGATTAAAATCTTCCCTAAATTATTAAAGAACTTTAGGTAATCACAAAAAAAATAGATTCATTTTGATTTGATTCTTTGAATCTTTCTTTGCTTTACTTCAAGGTTAATAAGAAGTCTTCTTTTTAAAGAAATGGTGTTAATAGCTAGCATTAATAGAAATAGAAATAAAACTATTGCATAGTAATAATTGACATATATAATTGTCTAGTACTACTAAACTAACTTTTAGCAGATGTTAAGCAAAAAAAGAGAGATTAAAAATTTTAAAAAAAGTAAATAGAGTTTAAGACACAAGTTTTTTGTAAGGAGAGGTGGCAGAGTTGGTCGAATGCGTCTGATTTGAAATCAGATGAATCAAACAGATTCCGAGGGTTCGAATCCCTCCCTCTCCGAGGTCCAAAAGAGTGTTGGATCCTAGGCACATCGTAGTAAAATAATAAACTACATCTAGTAAGATTGGATATCTTAGAAAACAAGAAAAATTTCTAAGATCCACAAAAAAGACTTTTTTATGAATAAAGAGAGTTTGCTCTCTTGCATACAAAAAGACATGAGTTTGTGAGACAAGGTTCTATTATATTTTTCATCATATTTGTCCTTTCAAAATAAACCGGATTGTACTATATAGTATAGTTCCCCCTTCACTTTCAGCTATGTCTATCTTTTGTAACGCCAGCAGCTCCGCAACTGTTGTTATTCTTTTTCTGTAAGTAAAAGGAATTGGAAAACCTATGCACAAAAGAAATTTCAAGTTACAAAAACTTGTTAAACAAGGAAAGAACACATTTTTTACAATACCGCCCTTGTTTCTTCCAACTCGGTATCGAGAAGTTTTAAGAGAAATAAATCGAGCTCCTAGAATCTTAGAAGATTCTTTCTATGCAATCTTTATTAGTGTCTGGAATATAAAAGAAAAGGTGACTGTTACTGATGTTTTCTATTATAGTTCTATAGAAGATCCGCTTGGATTAAAATCTCCAAAAAATGTAGCCGGTGTAAAAAACAAACAAGAAGAAGAACAGAAACAAGCTAAGATTACCATTCAAGCACTTTACAGACCAAATTCTTTTGTAAGAATCGCAAGTTCTTCTATTGTAAGAATCTTTTTAACAAGCTTTTTTGTTTTGTTTTATTTAAGATCAAACAAGATATTAGCAAACAATTCTATCCAATTGGGGATACAAACAGATTTTTCTTCATTACGATCTTTACAACCAAATGATAAATTAGATGTACGTGGTGAAGATTTAGGTCTTTTAAGAGTATCAAACCTATTAGAAAAAAGGGGAGAAAAGACCTCTAGTTTAATAAATAAAATCAATTCAGAAAGTGTTTTAAATAAAAGGGTCAAAAACATTCTTTCAAAACAAGAAATTCTACAAAATAAAGAAGAAAGGGTTGAAAGAAAAAGCATTAATGAATGGATTTATATACCATTGGGTCTTGGTTTTGAAAACAATGAGACTATTTTTAGTTACCGTAACTTGGGTCTATGTTTGCCGTTGCCAAAAATGAATTCTAGTTACACAGATCATCAAAAAACTTCTCCCATCTTTTTAAAGAATTTACCAAACTCTACTCAATTTAGAACAGAAATTAGTAACCACCCTCAAGTTTTACACAATGAATCCATTTTTTATGACAGATCTCTAGAATCTCCTTTAACACACGGACAAGATACACTTGTTAAGAAACTAGCTTCCGTTCAATTTCTTTTTCTTCCCTATATTTTATTACGCATATGGCTTGCACCTTTTTTTGTTCTGTGGTGGTCGTATAAATTTGATTCTGAAAAGAAAAAGGAAATTAAAAAGAATTTAAAAGCAATTCATAGGACAGAGATAAGTTCTATTCACACATTTGTTGAAAAAGCAATAACATTCCGTGATATAGGAGGAATGGAAGCTCTTAAGAAAGAATTGAGTACTGTAGCATATCTACTTAGAAAAGGTGAAAACTCTAACACGCATTTTTCAGGTTACTTATTTGCAGGACCACCAGGTACTGGCAAAACCTTAATGGCAAAGGCAATGTCTTATGAAGCCGAAACACCCTATTTATATGTAGAAGGTTCACAATTTCGATGTCAAGAACCTAGTATTGCTCACGCACGTGTTGACGACCTCTTTAAACAAATAAATAGTATAAGCCCTTGTATTTTATATATAGATGAGATTGATTCTATTGGAGAGAAAAGAGAAGAGGGCAATTTAAGATTAGAGAAACTAGAAAGAATAGCAGATTCTGTTGAAGGAAAAAGGGTACAAACAAGGCATAAACCATCTGAAACGGTTTTGATGCAATTTTTGATCTATATGGATGGGTATAAAGCAAGAAAAGACCTTGTAATCATTGGGGCTACAAATCGCATAGATATTTTAGACGATGCTATGATGCGACCTGGACGTTTTGATCGTCAAATTATCTTTTCTCTTCCATTCATGGAAGAACGTGCAGATATCCTTAAAATATTTCTTCGTAATAGCAAAGCAGAGATCCTAGATTCTACGCGGCTTTTAATGGCTGAACGTTCAATGGGACTCAACGGTTCTGACTTAAGACTTTTAGCAGACAATATAATCTTAATGTCTGCATTTGAAACACTAGACCATGATTTTCAATCGTTTACTCAAAGCAGTATTGATAATCAAAACACACGTCGCTCAACTGAACAGCTAACTCTCTCTCAGACACAAAAGGTTGAAAAGACTTTGTCTCTTATGAGCGATAAAAACTCTACAGCAATTGCAAAGATTACCCCCTTAACCTTTGATAAAGCATTTGAACGTGTTTCAAAAATTAGACATACTATAGTAGACTACAGCATTACTTTTTCTTCTGATGATTTTTATAGAACAGCTTATCATCAAGTAGGGAAAGCTATTGTTCAAACCTTGTTGCCAGAGTATCGATCTGTTTATTCAATAAGCTTATTTCCTCGACCTTTGAACGAGAGATATCTTGAAATAGAAAAGGCAAACCTAAGAGTTCCCTCTTCTGACATTATTGCAACAAACAATTTAGATTATTTTGTACAGAAAATAGTAGGTTTACTCGCAGGTCGAGCCTCGGAAACTGTACTCTTTGAGAGTAGGCCAGATTTGGTAAGTACCTCTTTAAACAAGACATACGATCCTAATATTGATGGAGCTTATCAAACAGCACGCTATCTAGTGCATTTTGGTATTTTAAATTCACTAACCGGTATTTTACCGAATTCAACCTCGGACACAAAGAATTATGAAGGTATAGAACCTCTATTTATGCGTATAAATAACGTTGTTAGAAAAAGGATTCTATTTAAAACGAATAGAGAATTAAGAAAGATAGCAAAGTATGACTTAGAAAAACCATATTTCCACGAGTTTTGGTATGAACAAGATTACCCTTGGGAATTTGATTTTATACAAAGAAATTTTCCTCGTATAAAAGACTCGGACATCGACATGGATACGGAAATAGGTTACGTACTTCATACATTATTCGATTATACATATCAGTTTTTAAAATCGAATAGAAAATTATTAGATGAAATGGCATGCATGCTCCTTCAAAAGAAGAGTATCTCTCAGGACGAAATTCAAACTATATTATTGAATAATAACATAAAGATACCAACAAAGACTTGGGAAGCTTGGTAAGGCGGCTGTTTTGCTTTTATCTTAAAAACCATTTTTTACACCCTAAATAGCTCTGTTGTATTTAAGGAGTGAATCTTTTTTTATATATTTAGAATCTACTCTCTTCTCTTCTTTTCTCTCTTTAAGGTTGTTTTAAATCAAGCGGGTAGTTTGACTCTCTTCTTTTTATTTTATAAAATAAAAAGAAGAGAGTTGTTTAAATGCTTGGTTGGTTAGCCGCAACTCTTTTTTTTAAACCCTTTTAATCTCTCACTATTTAATAGTTTAAGGTTGTTTTTAATCTTTTAAATAGTCGCAAAGAGTAGACATATATTTTCAATAATGTTATAATTAAAAAGTATTGTAAACGCGAGGCGGGCGTGGCCAAGTGGTTTAAGGCATTGGGTTGTGGCTCCAAGATGCGCGGGTTCAAATCCCGTCGTTCGCCTTTAAAAGTTCTTCTAAATAAAAATATAAAAAAAAGAATAGTGTATTTTTTTAAATTTGTTACTTTTTGATTTTATAATAGGCTATCAATGACCAAAATCTAGGTCAGGTTTGATAGCTTAAGACAAGAAAGAAGCCTTTTAAAAAGAGCCAAGTTATGAGCAAATTGAAAATAAACGATTCTTTCTTTGTCATATTGATTCACTTTTGAGTTGAATCTCTCTAAAAAACTAAAATAGAATAAATAGTTTGTTTTACCTATTCTCCTAGTACAATTGAGTCCCAAAAGTTGAGTGGTAATCCCAATCTTAGAGCGGACTTAAAAAAATATTAACTCTTTTGTTTTTGCAAATACTATGTTTATTCTTAAAGGATATGATTCTTTTTTGGTATTTCTTATTATTGCTTGTTTGATACCAGTCTTAGCTTTAAGTGCATCAAAATTAGTAAGGCCAAAGTTTGGTGGACCAGAAAAATATACTACCTACGAGTCTGGTATTGAACCTATGGGAGAAGCTTGGGTTCAATTCAATATTCGTTACTATATGTTTGCTTTAGTCTTTGTAATATTTGATGTAGAAACTGTCTTTTTATACCCCTGGGCAGTTTCTTTTGCTCAAATGGGTTTTATTTCTTTTTTAGAAGCCTTAGTCTTTTTATCTATCTTAATTGTTGGGCTTGTCTATGCATGGCGAAAAGGAGCTTTAGAATGGTCATAAATCAAAAGAATTTGTCCTCCCCCGTTGCACCTTATGATAAGTCTGGTTCTCAATCTTCTACAAAAGCAGACATTCCTTCCATAAACTATACTGTGGATCATTCTTTTCAAAAAAGAGAAACCTCTGGAAAAGAGTTGTCTGAAGCAACCCCTCAGGTTACTCAATCACTCTCAAATCAACTTATATTAACCACATTAAATGATTTGTATAATTGGGCGAGATTGTCTAGTTTATGGCCTTTACTTTACGGTACAAGTTGTTGCTTTATTGAATTTGCATCATTACTGGGCTCAAGATTTGACTTTGATAGGTTTGGACTTGTTCCGCGGTCAAGCCCTCGACAGGCCGATTTAATTATCACCGCAGGAACCGTTACCATGAAGATGGCTCCTTCTTTAGTTAGACTTTATGAACAAATGCCGGAGCCAAAATATGTTATTGCTATGGGTGCATGCACAATCACTGGAGGAATGTTTAGTACCGATTCTTATAGTACTGTGAGAGGCGTCGATAAACTAATACCTGTAGATGTTTATTTACCAGGATGCCCCCCTAAACCCGAAGCAATCATAGATGCGGTCATAAAGCTTCGCAAAAAAGTAGCACAAGAAGATTTTGTAGAACGAAACAATTTTCGACAGATTCATCGTTATTACAGCATTTCTCACGAATTCAAATCTTCTTCTACTGTTCATACAGGCAAATATTTACAAAGTTCAGAGCGCAAATCACCTCCAAAAGAGTTGTCTGAAGCAACCGGAATTCCTATTCAATTTATTTTAAAGAATACTCAAAAGACTGAGATTCAACCATGAAAAATAATGAAAAAGTTAGCGATTCTTTTTTAACAAGCTCTGGAAAAGAGTTGTCTGAAGCAACCCCTTCTGCATCCAGTTATACTACTGTAGTTAGAGATAAAAATATCAAGGGGGTTGTTAGCAATTGGCTTGCTGAAATGAAACTTAGACACAAACCCTTGGGTTTTGATTATCAAGGGGTTGAGATCTTGGAAGTTAAACCTGAGGATTTAACATCTGTGGCTATTGCATTGTATGCATACGGATTTAATTACTTACGTAATCAATGCGCTTATGATGTTTCCCCTGGAGGAAATTTAGCAAGTGTCTATCACTTAACAAAACTCGATGCTGATGTTGATCAGCCACAAGAAGTTTGTTTAAAGGTGTTTTTACCTAGAGAAAATCCTAGAGTGCCCTCAGTCTTCTGGATTTGGAAAACAGCAGATTTTCAAGAGCGCGAATCTTATGACATGTTTGGAATTTATTATGAAGGACATCCTCATCTAAAACGTATCTTAATGCCAGAGAATTGGGTAGGTTGGCCTTTACGCAAAGATTATATAACACCCGATTTTTTTGAACTTCAAGATGCATACTAAAAGGCTATTGTCTCTCGCCGCATAGGGTTCACCACCTTTTTAAAAGAGCAAGCTACACGAGGTATAACCACTCTAGTGTTATACAAAACCTGTAAAAGTGGCTGAAGATGTTTTGCTGTATTGGTTTATCTACAGCAAAACATCTTCTTTTCATTGAACCGCAAGACTAAAGAATGAAACCTTTTTTTTTAATAACTCATTGCGGTTCTTGGGGCTTACTAAAACTTAATAAGATTTATTCTTTCAAGATACTGATTGCTCATCTGGTTAGCAACAAAAAGTAGTCTTAAAAAACTCATGCGGCTGCTTTTTCACAAAATAACCGCATAAAAGAAATGAATTCCAATAAATAGGCTTATTGCTAACCATTTTAAAGAACTAAATATTGATACCTTTTCTTTAAAACTTATTAAAGATTCTTTTCGTTTTATTCTTTTTGAAAATATGTTACTTTTAGGAAGTATTAGTAATACTATTACTAGAATGGTCGACAAAATACGTATAGCTTCTACAAAAAGAAAGAGAGTCATAATCAAAAGATTTTAAACTTAGGTTTTGCATCTGGTTGCCGCAAACCAGTTAACAGGTTTTTTTACCTTTTTTTGCTTATCTGGTTGCCGCAACAACTTGTTAATATTATTTGCATCCTGCTCTTTTTTTAAGAGAGAACAAATAGATTTATCAACTTTGTATAATTCTTATAAAGATGCCAGGAACCAGATTTGAACTGGTGACACGAGGATTTTCAGTCCTCTGCTCTACCAACTGAGCTATCCCGGCTTTGTTTATACAAGAATAACAGAAACATCTTTTGTATGACAAGTCTTTCTAGAAAACAATTTGACTGATGTGGGGCTCAACCCTTTATTCTATAAATCTAGTTCTTTTACCAAGGTCATTATACTTTTCCCCTTATAAGGTAGTTCTTGGTGGGGACCACATGAACAGCCTTGTGCATCTGGTTACCAGATGTGATTAGCAACTCTTTTTATTCTTTTTATTAAATTTTCTTAAAAACTAGTTTATGTTATGCGAGTTTATAAAATTTCAGCCGCATCAACCTTTAAAAAAAAGAAATAGAATTTTATCTTCGATCTGTGTCTTTTTTTTCTTCCTGTGATTCACTTTTAAAAATGAAAAGATCCAATTTTGATAAATCAAAGAAGTCCGATAAATCAGAGAAGTCCGCTGAAGCGCCTTTCGCTCTATTTTATAGAATCAATCAAGCTATACGAGACCGACGCCTTTTCAAACCAAATCAGCGCATATTAATCGCTGCTTCTGGCGGACAAGATTCTATCTGTTTAATAAAAATATTGAATCAATTAAAATCTCAATGGAATTGGCAATTAGGTATCGCTCACTGCGATCATTTGTGGCAAATAGACTCATTTTATGCTGCTTCTCACGTTTCTCAATTAGCAGAGAATTTGAATATTGATTATTATCAATGCATAACAACCAAAGTGTTTAACAATGAAGAAAAGGCCCGTCTATGGAGATATAAAATATTAGAACAAATAGCTTCTTCTCATGATTATACAGCTATAGTTACTGCACATACAGCAAGCGATAGAACAGAGACGTTTCTTTATAATTTACTAAGGGGAACTGGCCCCGATGGTTTACAATCTCTTAGTTGGAAGAGAAAACTTAAAAGCGGTATTAGAATAATACGCCCTTTACTAAGCACAACTCGTTTTGAATTAACAGTGTTAGCTAAACAGTTGCAAATGCCTTTGTGGCCGGACAAAAGTAATCAAGATCTTTTCTTTAAAAGAAATCTAATTCGTAAACAACTTTTACCATACCTTAGATCTTTTTTTAACCCTCAGATAGATAAAACAATAGCACAATTAGCCGAGTTATTGCATGCTGAAACAGTCTACATGGAAAATATAGCTGCTTTGATAAGAATCAAAGCACATAAAAAAGATGACACAATTGCTGAATTAGATACTTCAATCTTAAAAACCCTTCCGTTAGCCTTGCAACGCAGAGTCTTAAGGCAATTTCTCTACCATGAAATGAGATACAGGTTTACCTTTACTGAGATTGAAAGGATTCGAATATTATACTGTAATTACAAAAAGGTTCAAAAAGTAGAAATGAAAGGCACGCAGTGGGTTATGTATCTTCATTCGAATTGCTTAACAATAAGCCGCACATAAAAAAGAGAATTCAGAATGCCTTAGGCGGCGCCTTGTTGAGGAGCAAAATATCTGTCACAATAATTTTACCAACCTATACGTCTGCTCAACCAAAGGTTATTTTAATAAGCGGCTACTGTTTCTTTCTGAAACCATTCCGGTTACGGTTGCTTTAAATGCATTTGCTACATAGAAACCCTTTTTATGGGTCGCCCGGGACTCGAACCCGGAACAAATCGGTTAAAAGCCGAGTACTCTACCATTGAGTTAGCGACCCTATTAGTAGCTTTAATTTAATTATACCCTTTCTATTCTTTTTCATTTTAACTTGATTTCATTTTTCAACAATAGAAAAGAAAAAAAGAGAGTAAGGCTTAAAGTTCTTGTGGCTAGGTTGATTGACAATGTAAATCAATACCGTATACTAACTTTGAGTCAAAAGAAATGCGGCTGCCACATTAGATTGGTTTTATATAACAATGGAAGAGAAAAAAAATGAATTGCTAAATAAAAAAGCAAAAGAAGATTCAAGATATCTTCAGCCGCAACAACTAGTATCAATAGAAGCAGCAAGTAACATAATCCATCTGTCATCTCTTGTGTCAACTATTAACAAACAAATTTACTAAATCTTTTAAGTTAGCCGCTTTCGACCACTAGCAATATAGTATAAAATCATCTAAGTTTCATAGGAATGAAAAAAGATTATGGCCGTTAGATTTTTATTTGAGGCTCTTCAGAAGGCGATAGATGAAGAGATGGAAAGAGAAAAAAGAGTTGTATTAATTGGGGAAGATATAGGCCACTATGGAGGCTCCTATAAGGTAACCCAAGGTCTTTATGGAAAATATGGTAAACATCGAGTAATCGATACTCCAATTGCTGAATATAGTTTTGTTGGTGCTGCTGTTGGTGCTGCTGCCACTGGATTAATCCCTGTGGTAGAAGGTATGAATATGGCATTTATCTTATTAGCTTATAGCCAAATCTCCAATAATATGGGAATGCTTTGTGCTACGTCTGGAGGACATTTTCAAGTGCCTATGGTACTTAGAGGTCCCGGGGGTATTGGAAAACAATTAGGAGCTGAGCATTCACAAAGATTAGAGTCCTATTTTCAGTCTGTTCCGGGATTACAAATAGTTACCTGTTCCACTCCTTATAATGCCAAAGGTTTACTCAAATCCGCTATTAGAAGTAAAAACCCTATTCTCTTTATTGAGCATGTACTCTTGTACAACCTTAAAGGAGAAGTTCCCGATAATGATTATCTTCTTCCCCTTGAGAAGGCAGAACTAGTTCGAGAAGGTTCTGATATTACCGTTCTAACCTATTCTCGTCAACGATATAATGTCATACAGGCTGTTAAAGTGTTAGTTGAAGAAGGGTACGACCCCGAAGTTATTGATCTAATATCACTCAAACCTTTTGATATGGAGACTATTGGAAAATCTATTCAAAAGACTCATAAGGTTCTTATTGTTGAAGAGTGTATGATGACCGGTGGTATTAGCAATGTTTTACAAAGTTTAATCATAGATAATTTCTTTGACGCCCTTGATGCAGCCCCCCTCATACTTTCCAGTCCAAATGTACCAACACCTTACACTGGTCCTTTAGAAGAGGCTACTGTTGTTCAAACTATTGATATCATTGAATCAATAGAATATGGAATTACAGGAAAACCCCCTAAGCCGCGTACTGCAAAAAAATAGAAGATGGCTTCTCTTCACCTCCTTGTGTTGTGTGGGGGTAGCCGCATTGGTTGCCACATAAAATATGTTTACCGATGTGGCAACCACAAGACGCAGGATTGGGCAACCAACCCGACGCAGGGTGAACGCAGCCGTATAAGCGCATAAATAAAATATGCGTTTATGCATTTAAAAACTTCTTGTTTTGTTAGTCGCTTAAAAATCTTATTTTATGTGTCCGGCGCAAAGGCAAGGGAAGTAGCAAGGCCCCTTCGCACCTTCCGCAGCTCCGCCAACTCTTTACCAGCCGCATCAGCCGCAACATTTAGCTCATGCGGCCCCTTAAATAATTGCAGTTTGCAACTTGAGTTGCGGCTGATGCGGCTGGTTTCGCTTTTCTGCTTACAGCACCTCTTATGCAGCTGCCTGAGATACTTGATCAAATACTTTTGCTTTTTGTAATATGTGCCCTACCGTTTCTGTTGGTTGAGCACCACGTTTTAGATAAAAAATGATTGTTGGAACGTCTAATTGAGTTTTATCAGCTATAGGGTCATAAAAACCTAACTCTTTTATAGCTCTACCGTCTCGTCGAGCTTTACTATCAATGGCAATAACTCTATAAACAGGTTTTTGTTTTCTGCCATACCGTTTAAGGCGTAATTTAACCATAAAAACACTTTGTCTCCTCTCATTTAAAGATTGGTTAGCCGCTTTTCATGCGGCTTTTGTGGCTTAAGCGGCTTAAGAAGGTAGCTTACTCTTCCTACCGCCTAGCATTTAAAAGGGGCTCTTGCCAGAAGCAATAAACTTGTGAATCTATTTTTTTTTTTGTTAATAATAAAATCTGTTCTTTTTCAGAATTCTTAAAAGGGTTTACAAAGATAACTTGAATCAATCAAAACTAATACTTGATTTATTTATTGACAAATAAGAAGCTTAACTATCACATCTATTTTGTTAACCAGATGACACTTAAAAAAGTATTCGTTTTTATAGTATCATGACAACTTGTTACCATAAAGAAGATTACAAGCTTTATATAATAATCTTTTTAATCTTTTACTTTGTTTTATTTATTGCGACGGAATTCAATGTTTTTTTTTGATCTAAATACAAAAAAGATGGATATGTCAAGAAACTATGGCGGCAATGTAAACATTTATTGGTTTAGCAAAGATGTGTCATATCTTAATGACAAAGCAGACTTGCGGCGAGTGGATTTGAACCACCGACCTCAGGGTTATGAGCCCTACGAGCTACCAGACTGCTCTACACCGCGCTTTATAATAAAATTATAACACACTCTAACCATTTCTTGCGGCTAAAAAAACAAGTTGGAATCCACAAACTTAAAACTTTCAAAACGATTTTAACATTGAACCCTTCTTTATGCGGCTATACATAAAAAGACTTTTTACTTGACTCTTTTTTAGGCTTTTCATGGGGCTCTTCTTTTTGGCTTAAAAGAGTAACTGCTAAAACTGGTTTGCACATGCGGCTACAATTTTTTATTCATTATGCGGCTCTTAGCCTATCTTTTAAATCCAGATTAAAGAATAAACAAGTGATTTGTTTTGTTCATACACTAGTGTATGAACAAAACAACTAAAACCTACGGGGCCGGATGGGTTGCGACAACCCAATTGTTAAACATTTTTTTTATTTTATCTCTTTTTATCTAACAAGATTTGCGTCAAATAATTTTATGGTAGGCCTAAGATTACACCTACGTAAAACGAACGTTGAAAGATTACAAAAGAAAGATATTTTATTTATAAATATAAATGCACAGCCTTAACCACTAAATTAAGGCTAAAGACGCAATACATTCTAAAGAGTTGCGGCAACACGTTGATAACAGCCGCATAAATAAGTTACCAACTAGATTTAGTAACTCCGGGCAGAAGGCAGTTGTGAGCCATTTCGCGAAAAACATGTCTTGAAAGACCAAAATCTCTGTAATAGGCTTTAGGTCTTCCGCTTATTGCGCATCGATTATGTAGTCGCGTAGAAGAGCTATTACGAGGTAACCTTTGTAATTTTCTATGAAGATTTAATTTTTCTTCGAAAGAAGAAGCAAGACGCATCTGTTCTTTTATTTCTTTCCTAAGTTCAGCATACTTTGCTACTAGTTTTTGACGCTTTTTCTCGCGCTCAATCATACTTTTTTTTGCCATACTATTTCGTATTGCTCCATTTACAACAATTTTTAAATATTTAAATCTTTTTTATTTTTATATCTTAAAAAGATATTATACTTGTTCTCTTTGCAATAAACGATGCTTAGGTATCAACGAAAGAATAGAAACTTTTTGATCCATTAAGATTAGGAGCCTCTTCTTTTTCTCTTCTTATAAAAAAGAAGAGTAAACTTTCACATCTAGTTTAATCAAAGGTTGACCACAAAATAAAGCTGTCGCATAAACCGATTATTTACATTTGAAAGAGTTATTTTTATTTTTCTAATTTTAACCATGTGGTTGAAGAGAACACAATAAAATTTGGTTTTTTATTCAAAGATTACCTTTATTATATTCTTTTTTATTTATCCATTTAATTAGACTTTTGTTGTTTGTTCACTCAAAAAGATAATACTAAACTAAAAAAGAGTTGTCAATAAGATATACTCTCTGTTCTTTTGGTAATTCGATTGATCTTTTACTATATTCTTTATTGTGAATTTTAAGGGAGCCCTCTTCGTAAAAAGAGGCCCCCTTAAAATGAAGCCTTTTTGTAAAAAAGGCTTCTCAATTAAATGACTTATTTAGAAATCTTTTAACCAAACTTACCTGATGTAGATGCGATCAGGAAGGCAGCATAAGTAAGCACATACCCCACGGAGAAATGTGCCAACCCTACTAATCTAGCTTGAACGATTGATAATGCTACAGGTTTATCTTTCCATCGTACTAAATTAGCTAAAGGTGTACGCTCATGCGCCCATGCTAAAGTTTCAATTAGTTCTTGCCAATAACCACGCCAAGATATTAAGAACATAAAACCAGTAGCCCAAACTAGGTGTCCAAATAGGAACATCCAAGCCCAGACAGAGAGACTGTTCATACCAAATGGGTTATAGCCATTAATAAGCTGAGATGAATTGAGCCATAGATAATCTCTTAACCAACCCATCAAATAAGTGGAAGATTCATTAAATTGAGCTACATTACCTTGCCATAAAGTTAGATGCTTCCAATGCCAATAGAAGGTCACCCAACCTATGGTATTTAACATCCAAAAAACGGCTAAATAGAATGCATCCCAAGCAGAGATATCACAGGTACCACCACGTCCAGGGCCATCACAAGGGAAAGCATAACCAAAATCTTTTTTATCCGGCATTAACTTGGATCCACGTGCATCTAGAGCACCTTTTACCAAGATTAATGTAGTTGTATGAAGACCTAAAGCAATAGCATGATGTACTAAAAAGTCTCCAGGTCCAATGGTTAAGAACAAAGAATTGGTATTGTTATTAATAGCGTCTAACCAACCAGGTAACCAAATGCTTTGGCTAGCGGAAGAAGCTGGGCTATTTGCTGAGGATAATAAAACATCAAAGCCGTATAAAGCCTTTCCGTGTGCTGATTGAATCCATTGTGCAAATACCGGTTCAATCAGAATTTGTTTCTCTGGTGTACCGAAAGCCTGCATGACATCATTATGTACATACAATCCTAAAGTATGGAAACCTAAGAATAAACTAGCCCAACTTAAATGGGAGATAATAGCCTCTTTATGTTCTAGCATTCTTGCTAAAACATTGTCTTTGTTTAACTCAGGATCATAATCTCTTACGAAGAAGATTGCACCATGGGCAAAAGCACCAGTCATGATGAACCCAGCAATATACTGGTGATGAGTATACAAGGCTGCTTGAGTTGTAAAATCTTGAGCTAGGAAAGCATATGGAGGCAAGGAGTACATGTGCTGAGCTACTAGAGAAGTTACTACCCCTAGAGATGCTAAGGCTAAACCAAGTTGAAAGTGCAATGAATTATTGACGGTGTCATAAAGCCCTTTGTGACCTGCCCCAAGACCTCCAGCTGGTGGTACATGAGAATCTAAAATCTCTTTCATACTGTGACCAATACCGAAATTTGTACGGTACATATGACCAGCAATAATGAAAAGAACAGCAATAGCTAAATGATGATGGGCTATATCGGTTAGCCACAAACTTTGAGTTTGTGGATGAAAACCACCCAAAAAGGTTAAGATAGCTGTACCTGCTCCTTCAGAAGTATTAAAGAGATGACTAGTAGAATCAGGGTTTTGTGCATAGACTCCCCAACTTCCAGTGAAAAATGGTCCTAATCCTTGTGGATGAGGTAAAACACTTAAGAAGTTATCCCACCCAACATGCTGTCCTCTGGACTCAGGGATAGCAACATGAACTAAGTGACCGGTCCAAGCAAGAGAACTTACACCAAATAAACCTGATAAATGATGGTTTAGGCGAGATTCTGCATTCTTAAACCAAGAAAGACTTGGTTGGAACTTCGGTTGTAAATGGAGCCATCCAGCAAAAAGAGCAACAGCAGACACTATTAATAAGAATAGCGCACCTGTATATAGGTCATTGTTTGTTCGTAGACCGATAGTATACCACCACTGATATACCCCAGAGTAAGCTATATTAACAGGGTTGGAAGCTCCACCTCTGGTAAAAGCTTCTACAGCCGGTTGACCAAAATGTGGATCCCAAATTGCATGTGCTATAGGTCTAACATGCAAAGGATCTTTCGTCCATTGCTCAAAGTTGCCTTGCCAAGCTACATGAAAAAGGTTACCCGATGTCCATAGGAAAATAATTGCTAATTGGCCAAAATGAGAAGCAAAAATCTTTTGGTAAAGACTCTCTTCTGTTATTCCATCGTGGCTCTCAAAGTCATGGGCTGTTGCTATACCGAACCAAATGCGACGAGTGGTTGGGTCTTGAGCTAGGCCCTGGCTAAATTTCGGAAATTTTGTTGCCATAGTCCTTTTTTATCCTCCCAGCCCTTATCCTACTGCAATGATTCTAGCTAGGAAGAATGCCCATGTTGTGGCAATCCCACCCAGAAGGTAATGAGCAACTCCTACAGCACGACCTTGAATAATACTTAAGGCTCGCGGTTGAATTGCAGGTGCGACTTTTAATTTGTTATGAGCCCATACAATTGACTCAATTAGTTCTTGCCAATAACCACGTCCGCTAAATAGGAACATTAGACTGAAAGCCCAAACAAAATGAGCTCCCAAGAACATAAGCCCATAAGCAGATAAAGCGGATCCGTAAGATTGAATAACCTGAGATGCTTGAGCCCACAAAAAGTCTCTAAGCCATCCATTTATAGTGATTGAACTTTGTGCAAAATTTCCACCAGTAATATGAGATACGCCTTTTGCTGTTACACTACCCCAAACATCGGATTGCATCTTCCAGCTAAAGTGGAATATTGCGATTGATAATGAGTTGTACATCCAGAACAAGCCTAAAAAGACATGATCCCACGCAGAAACTTGACAAGTACCACCTCTACCAGGTCCGTCACAAGGGAATCGGAAACCTAGATTTACTTTATCTGGGATAAGACGTGAACTACGTGCAAATAAAACACCTTTTAACAGAATCAAGACAGTTACATGGATAGTAAATGCATGGATATGATGTACCAAGAAATCTGCGGTACCTAAGGAGATAGGCATCATAGCTACTTTACCTCCAACGGCAACCACATCTCCTCCCCAAGTTGCACTAGTTGGTGCTAGAGCATTTGGCGCAGTTAGGTTAGGTGCTAAGTAATGTGTATTTTGAATCCACTGTGCAAAAACCGGTTGTAGTTGAATGGCTGTATCAGAAAACATATCTTGAGGACGTCCAAGAGCACTCATAGTATCATTATGAATATATAAGCCAAAACTGTGGAAGCCTAAGAAGATACAAACCCAATTCAAATGAGAAATTATTGCATCTCTATGACGAATCACACGATCTAATAAATTATTATAATTATTAGTCGGGTCATAATCTCGTACCATAAAGATAGCTGCATGTGCAGCACCACCTACGATACAGAAGCCACCTATCCACGTATGATGTGTGAAAATAGAAAGTTGTGTTCCATAATCGGTTGCTAAATACGGGTATGGAGGCATTGCATACATGTGATGAGCAACGATGATGCTAAGTGAACCAAAAAGAGCCAAATTTATAGCTAATTGTGCATGCCAAGAAGTTGTCAAGATTTCATAAAGTCCTCTATGACCAGCGCCAGTAAAAGGCCCTTTATGAGCTTCTAAAATTTCTTTTATGCTGTGTCCAATCCCCCAATTTGTACGATACATATGACCGGCTACAAGGAAAAGGACAGCAATAGCTAAATGGTGATGCGCTGTATCTGTTAGCCATAAACCACCAGTTACTGGATTCAGACCTCCCTTAAAGGTTAAAAAATCTGAATATTCAGCCCAATTTAGTGTAAAGAAAGGTGTTAAACCTTTAGCAAAACTTGGAAAGAGTTGAGCGGTTAAATCTCTATTTACTAGAAATTCATGAGGAAGAGGTATTTCTTTAGGATCAACACCAGCATCTAGCAACTTGTTTATTGGCAAAGATACATGAATTTGATGACCAGCCCAAGATAAACTACCTAGACCAAGAAGACCTGCTAAATGATGATTTAGCATTGATTCTACATTTTGAAACCACTCTAGTTTTGGAGCTGCTTTATGGTAATGAAACCAACCCGCAAATAGCATCAAACCAGCCATAACCAATCCGCCAATAGCTGTGGAGTAAAGTTGGAGCTCACTAGTGATACCACTAGCACGCCAAAGTTGAAAGAAACCAGAGGTAATTTGAATACCTTGAAATCCTCCACCAACATCACCATTTAAAATCTCTTGGCCTACAATTGGCCACACTACTTGTGCACTTGGCTTAATATGAGTTGGATCACTTAGCCATGCTTCATAATTTGAAAAGCGTGCTCCGTGGAAATACATTCCACTTAACCAAATGAAAATAACAGCTAATTGACCAAAATGAGCACTAAAGACTTTTCGAGAGATATCTTCAAGATCATTAGTATGGCTGTCGAAATCGTGAGCGTCAGCATGAAGGTTCCAAATCCAAGTGGTGGTATTAGGGCCCTTGGCAAGAGTTCTTGAGAAATGACCCGGTTTTGCCCATCTTTCAAAAGAAGTTTTTACAGGATCACGATCAACAACAATTTTGACACTTGCCTCTTGCTCCGGTGGACTAATTGTCATGGAGATTCTCCTCTCTTCAGACGAGGCACAGAAAAAACTCACCTCTACAATAAAGGGTAACAGCTAGTCTCCGATAAGAATTCGTACTCTTTTTCACCACTCATAAATCAACTTTTTATCAATTTGAGCCACAAAAGATTTTGAAACTAAACCTAAATCTTGCCCCTTTCGAGGCTAAAAGCGAATTTGGTTCAATCTTTATACAACCTTATCTGGAAAGAGCATAAATCCAATTGGATTGTCAAATTAGGTAGTTCATTTCTTATTTATGAGCAAAGCTTAGATATCGCTGCTCAACCACAAGAGTTTGTTAACCTAAACATAAAAGACAAAAACGAATATTCTTTAAGCTCTAGTACCCAACAAACTATTACCACGCAACTTAGTTGCTAGTTACAGCAAGAAAGATGCCTTGACAACAGTTTTTATCTTATGAAAATCCATATGTAGGTTGTGTAAGCCATTTTTTAATATCAAATCTTTTACAGAGTGAAACGGAGTAGAATTTAATGTGCAGTTTATAACTGGAACGACTATCAAACGTAGACTACCTAAAGCGAGCTTTCATGAGTGCATTATGCCATAACTATAGGGTGCTAAAGGGACTCTTAACAAGAGTTAAGAAAGGATACAAATTTTATGAATGTACCAGTTCCACTTTAAAATTTATAAAAAAAAAAAAAAGCTCTTACTAAGTTAGTAAGAGCTTTTTTTTCTAAACCTAGCTATTTCTTGTCGCTCATGCAGTTTACTTACTACAAAAAGGGTAAGCTTTCTTAAAAAGTGACTAAAGAAAGGTAAAGTTTATCATGAATTCTATGCATTAAGTGATTCTTTAGCGGCATACATAACTTCAATATTAATTTCTGAAATATTGTTTTCACGAGCAAACTTTTCTGTATTTCTTTTAATTTTGCCCCTTACAAAGCCAGGTATTTTGCTTAACTCTGCTTGCGCATCACTTGTCCAAGTTAGACCTTCTTCTGTAGAGAGTGATTTAGTGATAACCTCTTTCGTATCATGACCACCAAATATTTCAAGAAGATGATCTTCCATACCCAAAGTAAATGAATTATAAACTAAATCTGCTATTTGATTGGTTCCTTCATACCCTAAAAAAGGTCTATAACCTAATGGAAAATTTTGAATGTGAACAGGCGCAGAAATTACACCACAAGGGATATTTAAGCGTTTGCCAATATGGCGTTCCATCTGGGTACCAAAGATTGCCGATGGCTCAATACGAGCAATCAAATCACCAACCTCAGTATGATCATCAGTAATTAATACTTCATCACAATAACCTTGTACTTGCTCTTTAAACCAATCAGCATCATGTTTACAATAGGTGCCTGCGCATGCCACATTAATACCCATTTCTCGAGCTAATATTTTAGTCATAGATGCTGCGTGGGTAGCATCTCCGAAGACTACTGCTTTTTTTCCAGTTAAATTCTGGCAATCAATAGAGCGAGAAAACCAAGCCGCTTGAGACACAAATCGGGTTTGCTTATCAATATAACTTTCAAAATCGACAACTACATCTTTATCAAATGAATTAAGAATCTTTTCTATCTCTCTAATACAAGTGGCTGTGTCAACTACACCCATAGGTGTTGTTGATACATAAGGCATTCCAAATTCTTTTTCTAAATAAATAGCTGTCATCAACCCTACTTCGCGATAAGGGACCAAATTAAACCAAGCTCTAGGAAGATTCTTTAAATTGTTAACAGACCCACCTTCAGGGATTACTTCATTGATTTCAATCCCTAGTTCTTGAAGTAATCTTTTGAGTTCTCGACAATCATGTTGGTTATGAAAGCCTAAAGTAAAAATACCAAGAATATTTGCAGACGGTTTTTCTGTTTTTGTTAAATTTAAATCACCCTGTTTCTTAGATTTCTCAATATAAAATCTAACTACTTGTTCTAAAGTCCTATCCGCAGCCTGTAATTCATTTACACGATAATGATTTACATCCGCCAAGATTACGTCGGATTCAGAATCCATAGAAGCTCGATCTACAAAATTTTGTAAATCTTCTTGTAATATGCTGGATGTACAAGTAGGTGTTAAAACAATAAGATCAGGACGCTCTTCTTTATCTTTTCTAGTAATATTTTCAACTACTTTATTTTGTGAGCCACGGGCTAGTACGTGTCTATCAACAATGCTTGCAGTAACTGGAGTAAAATCCCTTTCTCTTTCTAGCATTGAACGCATTACATTGAAATAATCATCTCCTAAAGGAGCATGCATTATTGCATGTACATTTTTAAATGAACTAGCTACGCGCAAAGTACCAATATGAGCGGGTCCCGCATACATCCAATATGCTAGCTTCATTGAGTAATCCTCTATTTAATATAATATTTTTTAAACATTTCTTCTTTGAGCATATCTTAGCACAAAATATATTTTTTACTAGCATTCTTTTTATATAATATGTAAGTATTCTTAATCTTCTATAAAAGGAATAAAAAATTTGCTAAAAACAACTGCCGCTTATTCTCTTTGAATCTTTTGCGCCACATGTGGCTCATCTTAAAAAAGATTAAAAAAAATAAACAAGCCGCAAAGGATATTACCAAAAATGAAAATAAAAAAGGTCTAGTAAACTCTTTTTTATATATAAAGGTCAAAATCTTTTGTTTATGTCTAGACTTTTAGGATTTAGTTATGTTAGAGTGCAAATAGAATCTTTTATTGGAGAGGTGGCTGAGTGGTCGAAAGCGGCTGATTGCTAATCCGTTGTACACATAAAAGTGTACCGAGGGTTCGAATCCCTCCCTCTCCGTTTTGTAGTTTATAATGTAGAGTCAACTGCTCTAATTAGATACTAAGGTGTGCGGCTGGCTAGTAGTCTATTACACTCATGAATTGAGTGTAATAGAGTACTAACTAATTCTTAATATTCTATTATTAATCAATATCTTTTCGTTTAGGGTTACGAGCAGGGTCATTAGAAAGGAAACCAAAGATAAATAGTGAAACAAAAAAGATCACTACAGTGTATACAAATATCTTTAAGGTTAACATGGTAGAGTCTCCGGAATGATTGTTAAGGATAAGATAGATAATAGATATTCTCTATCTTACACTACCTGACGAGATGATCCTAGAAAAAAAGAATGAAGAGGTAGTGTTCTCTTTCAAGATTCTTTTATTTCTTTTTAATAATTTATGAAAACACAAGGCTGATGCCACAATCCATTGTGGCAAAAGATAAATCTGAGCCGTTTAATCCGCCGCATCTGGTTGCCGCAAGTGTTGTACGGATAAATCATTTTGCTTGTGGCTCCCACTAAGATCTTTATAATAAAAATATAAAATATTTTAATACTATCAAAGATCTTTCGTAAAAATTTATTCTGGCTGGGGGCCACATGAACCGCGATACCTGAAAAAAAAGAAATTCTTTTCTTAGATAAATTGAAGTGTATCTCTCGGAGAGAGGGGGATTTGAACCCCCGTTAGTCAAATTAAAACTAAAACAGTTTTCGAGACTGCCGCTTTCAACCACTCAGCCACCTCTCCTCTTAATTAAGACTCATTTTTAATCTTAGCAGCAACCCCCTTCATGCGTTTAAGGTTGAAGAATAAAGCTAGGCAAGGAAACAGGTTTAAATTAACATTGTTTTTCTAGAAATACCATAATCACAGTTTGAGCTATAACAATCAGTGAGCCACAACTTCTTTTTATTTTACTAAAAGTAGCTATATGAGTTCTAAAGAAAAGATTGAATAAATAAAATAAAACGATCCATTTTTCTTTTTTTTTAAAGAGATGAAAAGCCAGCCGCAATAGTTAGCAATGGTTTTTTCTACTTTTTTCTTTTAACCAATGGCCGCAAGGTTTTTTAAAAAACCAAAATATTCTTTTACACAGCATTATGTTATGTTAAAACAATTTTCAATAACAAAGGATTGGCTGCAACCATTGATTCAACATACTTTGTAGAGAAGAGAGCTGTAGTTTTTATTGAGAGCCTGTAGTATTATAGAAAAACCAGCGAAAGAGTTGTATAGTTTGTTTATAACTCTATTTGAATCTCTATTGGAGGGTTTCTAGATTGTGACTATGATAGACTTTCATACATACATTGTTCCTCATTTGAGTTTAGCAAAGCTACCAGAAGCTTACGCTATATTTGATCCAATTGTGGATGTACTTCCAGTTATCCCTGTTCTTTTTCTTGCTTTAGCATTTGTTTGGCAAGCAGCGGTTAGTTTTAGATAAAAAGTTTAAAATAAATTTATAGAATAAAAGTAAAGTATTTCTTCTTGATCTATTGAATCTTTTAAGAAGACCAGATTAATTAAAGAAAGATATTTTACTTTTATTCTATAAAAGTAAAAAGCTTAAGCTTCTACGAATCACCACTTAAGCCGCATAAACTCTTTTTCTCTCTTCGTTGGTGAGAGGTTCTTTTTATCTATCACCAACGAAGAGATCACATCTGGTTTTATGTGGAAGCTTTTTAAGCTTAGAGACCAAACTGGGGCGGAAGGATTCGAACCTCCGAATAACGGGGCCAAAACCCGATGCCTTACCACTTGGCCACGCCCCAAATTATTAATTAGGATACCACTTTTATTAGAAATATTGTTAACTCTTTTATCCGACTACAAACAATTTGTATGTTTGATTATAACATTTTTTATAAAAAAAAAACTAGTAAAGAGATAAAAGAGTTGAGACCAAAAGCTATTAGATATATGTCTGGGGCCTGTAGGTCCACTGTGTGCCTTACAGGCCTCCAAACAACCGGATAAGAGGATTTAGTTAACAAATCAGCCGCAATTCATGTTGTTAGCAACTCATGTGGTTAGCAATTCTTAAATAAAATAAAGAATGTGGAAAACAGTAATATTATTTAAAGCTTTTTATTTATAAAGTTCTGTTCCTAAGCGCAATGCAAAGATACCAGTGACAAGAGCAGTTGCTAAGGCTACAAAAATTTGAATTTCAGATAAAGGCATGGCTGTCTCCTTAAGCATGATTTACGTAATCTATTCTACTTAATTTATTCTCTGAATAAAAACTTATTTTTTTTAAGTGGTTATCAACCAGCCGCAAACTAACCACATGAATAACCCGATTTCAAAATAGTTACCAGCAACGTTTTAATATTTCATTCTCATGTAAAATGGAATTAAAATTATAATAATTCAATTCTTTCCAAATGAGGTAGACAAAGATGAATTTAGAAGTAATCGCACAACTAACTGTTTTAAGTTTAATTGTGTTATCAGGTCCTCTTGTAATCATTTTACTTGCTGCTAACAGAGGTAACCTTTAAAATTATTCAGATATTCTTTTTTTACAGCTGCAGCGGCCGCACCTCTTGCGCTTCCGGTTATGGTCTCCCATGCATTTAAAACGCAAGAGTTTTTATCTTTTCTTTTTGTTATGCGGCGAGGATTCTAAAAGAGTTGCGGCTGCTTACATAAATGAACACTAAATCTTTGTATTCTTTTATTAGCTAATTGTTTTATATAAGCACCATGGTGCTTATATAAAACAATTAGCTAATGCGACTGGTTCTATCTATTGTAGTTCCTTTACATCTTTTTTAAATACCAATAAAAGGCACGCACTGGTCTTTTGTTTGCCTCTTTCAATAACTTTTGGAAGAACAGCATGAAACAGCAGCAAATAGACACAGCCGCATGCACTCTTTTATCCACAAGTATTTATCGAACCGCTTGAAGATTAACCTTTAATTGTTCAATAAAAATGAATCACAAGAATTACTAGTAAGATGAGGGTTGCGGTTGATGTAGCTTATTTTATAATCTAAATTGATCCGCATACGGCTTGGAGCGAAAAACACAGAACAGACTGTTTTTCAAAGAATTACGCCCTATGTGGCTTATGTTGCCCCGCTATTTATCTAAATTTGTAGATAAACCTTAGTTGAGGTCTAAAGACCATTTCTTCCCCAAACAACTAAGGATAAAGAAAAACTAAACACCACCATTAGGAAAGCCCAACCTAGACTAACAATATCCATAAAAAACACCTCAAGAAAAGAAAATCTTCATATTATAGTAACAATAGTTGAACCAACTGCCAAGGAGTTCCAAAGTTAGAGTAAAAAAAGACTCCCCGAGTGTCAGATAAGATATTAGCTACTGCCTTAAAACCTTCTAAGACAAGTTAACCTTCGCGGCGCCTCTTTGGCGGCGAATTAGCAACTAAAAAAAAAAAATAAAAGAAGTTCTTTAACAACTTACTTGATTCATTTTTATAAATTGTTAAAATAGTAAGCATAACCCTCAAAAGGCCATGTAACTCTAAGTCTTGAACGTGTCAGGACATAAATGTAGCAGCAATAAAAGAATCTTAAAGTAGGCATGAGCCTTTGGGGGCTAAAATTATTAAAAGGTTTATAAGTAAATTTAATATTTAAATATAAAAATAAGTTATGTGAAACCCTTGAGCTGCTTGGATATAACTAAAAAGCTGTTCTAAGTCAATGCGATTGTGGCTACCCCTTGCGGTTGATGAAAGACAACAAGTAGTGATGCGGCTCTTCTTTTCTTTTCTTTTTTAAATCGGCTGGCCCGCATAAGATTTGCAAAAACAAAGCCTCAAGCCATTTTATAAGAATAAAATAGGTTAATTTAGATTAACTATCAATTGGGTTACCGCAGTCAAATAAAAATATTTCATATGTTTATTTGTGACTGGTGCTGTAAGCTGCGGCTGCTCTTCTTTCTCATCTGGTTAGCAATTATTTCTCTTGCCTAAAACCCGATTCATTCTATTAGCGCCTTTTTTTAATTATTAAGTAAATAAAACTCCCTTGCCGGAATCCACTTCAAAGTTATTCCTTAAATGTTAAGATTGCTTTTTAAAGGCGGCACCCAGATTTGAACTGGGGGTCGATGATTTGCAATCAACTGCCTTACCACTTGGCCATGCCACCCTATTTTTTTTTGTTTTATATCATATTATCTTATTTTATTTCTCGTTCAACTGAATCTTATTTTTAAGGTTCTTTGAAAACGGTTGTTATGGCTGTCTTTGCTAAACACTCTTTATTTTTGCCGCACGAGTTGCGGTTGCGATATTGGTTATCTTGTATTCTTTTATGTAGCTGAAAAGTAGAATAGAACAAATCTCTATTTTATCTCTCTTTTTTATATCTAAAAAGTTGAACGGCAAATAAACTTATTCAAGTATAACTCATAAGTAACCCTTTCTTTTATTTTATATTGTAGCTCTTTGTTTTACAATGAGTTGCTAACCATATGAAAGAATACATTAAAAGAGTACCTCACGTGCTATAAGCTGCGGCCTAGTTTTTTCTTTATAAGATATATAAAGTATTGTATAACAACAACCTAAACCTTGTAAATACTATTTTTTATTCTTCCATATTTTTCTCAATTAAAATTGTGACGAGTGAGCCAGAAGCAGCCACAAGTAGCCAAAAACGCTCTATTCAAATAGGTAAATTTAGGCTCCTCTAAAAAGAAGGCACGCAGTGGAATCGTTTGTCATGGGTTACATATTATGCGGCGTCTCTTTCTTGGCGAGGTCTACAAAACAAGTAATTATGTCTCAGCTACAAGAATTATGGCTCCCATGAATTTTTGGTCCGTAAGTTAAAAAAGAATACGACAATCGCATAAAGAACCAAAAGAAGACTAGATTAAAAGACATCTTTAGTGACTCAAATAGAGGGGGCAAAATAAAAATAAATGATTCAACAATACAATCCTTTTAAGAAAGATGCTTTTGATATTCTTCTTCCCGATTTAGTTGGAATTCAATTAGAAAGCTTTTCTACTTTTTTGAAGAAAGGTTTGATTGAGCAATTACGAGATTTTTCTGTAATAACAGACCCAACAAATAACTTAGAACTTCGTTTACTTGTTGAGCAATATAAATTAAAGCGGCCAAGGTACAACGAAAAAAAATGTATACGCCGAGCTTGTACATATGCTTCACAATTATACATACCAGCTCAACTTATCAATAAAAAGACCGGCAAAGTTCAAGAACAAGATGTTTTTCTTGGAGAGATGCCAATTATGACTAGCAGAGGAAATTTTATAATAAACGGTTCTGCTAGAGTTATTGTAAATCAAATTGTTAGAAGTCCTGGTATTTATTATAAAAGAGAGATAGATCCAAAAGAGGGAATTAAAACCTATAGTGCGAGTATTATTTGTAACCGTGGAGCATGGCTTAGGCTTGAAACGGATAAAAATGGATTTGTTTGGGCCAGAATTGGTAAAGTGCGCAAAGTATCGGGTTTCATCTTATTAAGAGCAATGGGGCTTACAAAGAGTAAAATATTAAACTCATTACGGCACCCAGAATTTTTTCAAAAGACTATTGAAGAAGGTGATCCTTATTCTGAAAATGATGCCCTAATTGATTTACATAGTCAACTGTATCCAGAACGGCCATCAACATTATTTGCTGCTCGTGAATTATTGAAGTCTAAATTCTTTGATCCCAAATATTATGATCTAGGAAAAGTAGGTCGATACAAAATAAACAAAAAATTGCAACTCTCGATTCCAGAAGATATTAGAGTTTTAACACCTCAAGATATACTAACAGCAATTGATTATCTTATCAATTTGGAATTCAATATAGGCACTTTAGATGATATTGATCATTTAAAAAACCGAAGAGTACGATCAGTAGGGGAATTGATTGAAAACCAGGTACGAGTTGGTTTAAGTAGATTAGAGCGAATGACATATAAAAGAATGGCTGAGTCTCATCCAGATGCATTAACTCCTGCATCATTAATAAACCCGAAGCCGTTAGTTGGAGTGTTAAGAGAGTTTTTTGGCTCTAGTCAACTTTCACAATTTATGGATCAAACGAATCCTCTTTCTGAAATGACTCATAAAAGAAGAATAAGTTGTCTAGGTCCAGGTGGTTTAAGTAAAGAAAGAGCAGGGCTAGCCGTTCGTGATATTCACCCAAGTCACTATGGTCGAATTTGTCCTATAGAAACACCTGAAGGCCCAAATGCTGGTTTAATAGGTTCTCTAGCTACTCATGCTAGAGTCAATCCTTATGGATTTTTAGAAAGCCCTTTTTATCCGACAAAAAATCGTAAAGTATTTAAAAAGACTTTACCAATTTATCTTTCACCTGATCAAGAAGATGAATTAAGGGTGTCACCAGGTGATTTGTTATTATCATCCAGTGGCAAGCTAGAAGGAAAAACTGTACCAATTCGGTATAAACAGGACTTTTCTACAAGTAGATCGGATCAAGTTGATTATGTAGGAATCTCTCCAATTCAGGCTATTTCAATTGCAACCTCTCTGATACCATTCTTAGAGCATGATGATGCAAACAGGGCACTTATGGGATCAAATATGCAACGCCAAGCAGTGCCGGTTATAAGACCCGAAAGACCTGTAGTAGGAACAGGTTTAGAAGCGCAAGCTGCTTTAGATTCAGGGACAGTAATAGTTGCTCGCCATGATGGAATCGTTAGTTTAGTGGATTCAAATAAGATAATACTTCGCAGTTCATGTGGATCGAACCAAACTAAGGTTGACTCTGTTGGTTTAAATTTTGATTACCAAATCGATAGATATCATCTCCAAAAATATAATCGTTCTAATCAGGATACTTGTATAAATCAAAGACCTGTTGTCCACCAAGGCGAATTTATAAAGAAAGGAGACATTCTTGCAGATGGTGCAGCCACTGTAGGGGGGCAGCTAACATTAGGTAAAAACGTTTTAGTCGCCTATATGCCATGGGAAGGTTATAATTTTGAAGACGCTATTCTAATAAGTCAACGTTTAGTTTATGACGACATATATACTTCAATACATATAGAAAAATATGAGATAGAAGCGCGAAAAACTAAATTGGGTCCTGAAAAAATAACTCGAGAGGTTCCTAATTTGGGCGATTATGTTCTTAGAAATTTAGATGAAAACGGTATTGTTATTCCTGGTGCTTGGGTAGAAGCAGGGGACATTTTGGTCGGTAAGGTTACCCCTAAAGAAGATTTAGATCAACACCCAGAAGGAAAGCTTCTAAGAGCTATCTTCAGTGAAAAAGCTCGTGATGTTAGAGATACTTCTTTAAGAGTTCCAAATGGTGTTAGAGGTAGAGTAGTTGATGTAAGACGATTAAAGGGAAGTGAATTGCCTTCCGGTGTGAACATGGTAGTTCATATTTTTATATCACAAAAACGGAAGATTCAAGTAGGCGATAAGATGGCTGGTCGTCATGGAAATAAAGGGATTATTTCTAGAATATTACCTCGACAAGATATGCCTTACTTACAAGACGGTACTCCAGTTGATATGGTACTCAATCCATTAGGTGTACCTTCTAGGATGAACGTAGGTCAAGTTTATGAATGTCTTTTAGGATTAGCTGGTCACTTTCTAGGTGAAGAGTACAAACTTATTCCATTTGATGAAATGTATGGTAAAGAAGCATCAAGAGGATTTGTTTACTCTAAACTCTATGAAGCCCGTAAAAAGACTGGTTATCCGTGGTTATTTGATATAGCAAATCCCGGCAAAAGCCAATTGTTTGACGGAAGAACAGGCGAACCCTTTGATCAACCTGTTACTGTTGGTAGAGCATATATGTTGAAATTGGTCCATTTGGTAGACGATAAAATCCATGCACGTTCAACTGGACCTTATTCTTTGGTGACTCAACAACCCCTCGGTGGAAAAGCAAAACATGGAGGTCAGCGTTTAGGAGAAATGGAAGTGTGGGCGTTAGAGGGATTTGGTGCTGCTTATACACTTCAAGAACTTCTTACAGTCAAATCGGATGATATGAAAGGGCGAAACGAAGCTCAACATGCTATTATTAAAGGTCGGCCTATTCCAAAGCCGGGCACTCCAGAATCATTCAAAGTTCTTATTAGAGAATTACAATCTTTATGTCTGGATATTGGTATTTACAAGATTGATAAAACAAAAAAAGGTCAAGAAATTGATCTGATGATGAGTATGTAGTTGAAAGTAAAAGTGATCTTACTCATCTGGCCCCTCGGGGCTTTTTTCTAAAGATAAAAAGAATTCCTAAACGATACTCAAGCGCTTTTTGTTGAGACACTTAAGGTGAATCAAAAAGGATGAAAAAGCCTCTGCGGGGCGTGAGCTTCGCGAGAGGCACTTACCCATTTTATGTGACCTTTTGGTAACGAGAGGAAAAACGTTACTCTTGGTAACGAGAGGAAAAACGTTACTCTTGGTAACGAGAGGAAAAACGTTACTCTTGGTAACGAGAGGAAAAACGTTACTCTTTCTCTCTTTATATTAATAAATAATTATGATTCCTATGAAACGTGTACATTTTGAGTATATCCAAATTCATTTGGCTTCCCCAGAACGAATTCGAAAATGGGGAGAAAGAACCCTTAGCAATGGAGAAGTTGTAGGAGAGGTAACAAGATCAGAAACTATAAATTACCGAACTCTCAAGCCAGAAATGGATGGTTTATTTTGCGAACGCATATTTGGACCAGTTAAAGATTGGGAGTGCCACTGTGGACAGTATAAACGCGTTCGTTACAATACAGATTTAAAGAATGATATTGTTTGTGAAAGATGTGGTGTTGAAGTAACAGAATCAGGAGTAAGAAGACACCGTATGGGGCATATTAAACTAGCAGCCCCTGTGACACATGTTTGGTACCTTAAAGGTATTCCTAGCTATATATCAATTATTCTTGGTTTACCCCGCAAAGAAGTAGAAGGGATAGTTTACTACAATAATTATGAAACCACTGGATCAAAAGAGATAGCTCGGTTTATAAAAGATAAACAACTATTAGAAAGAAAAGATAGAAAGATTATTGATCAATCATTTTTCAGTTTAGACGAGGAGAGTGAACTCTTTTCTGGTGCACAAGCCATTCAAACGATGTTAAGTAGTTTAGATTTAAAGACAACGGCTCAGAATATTAGAGAAGAGCTAGCTGCTACAGAAGATTGGTCCGAAGAAGAAGAAGATCGCCTAAGAAAAAAAAGGAATAAATTGATTAAAAGGCTAAAAATTATAAACCATTTTCTTGCAACAGGAGCGAAACCTGAATGGATGATTCTTTCTATTCTTCCCGTTCTTCCCCCAGATTTACGACCTATGGTTCAACTAGATGGTGGTCAATTTGCAACATCAGATTTGAATGATTTATATAGGAGGGTAATAAATCGAAATAATCGACTCTCAAAGCTTAATACTATGCTTGCGCCTGAAATCGTGGTACGAAGTGAAAAAAGGATGTTACAAGAGGCTGTAGATGCGTTAATTGATAACGGAAAACGAGGGAGACAAGCACTAGTTGGGAGTAATAAGATACCGTTAAAATCTTTATCTGACATAATAAAAGGGAAGCAAGGCCGATTTCGTCAAAATTTGTTAGGAAAGCGTGTAGATTATTCAGGACGTTCCGTTATTGTTGTAGGCCCACAATTGAAATTGCATCAGTGTGGTTTACCAAAAGAAATGGCTATTGAACTTTTTCAACCTTTTGTTATTCATAATTTGATAAATCAAGGATTGGCTAATAATATAAAAGCAGCAAAAAGGAAACTACAAAACAATGATCCTAGCATATGGGAAGTTCTTAAACAAGTTATTCAAGGGCATCCTGTTCTACTAAATCGTGCACCAACGTTGCATAGACTTGGTATACAAGCATTTGAACCCATATTAGTTGAAGGACGAGCTATTCAGCTTCATCCGTTAGTTTGTCCAGCATTTAATGCTGATTTTGATGGGGATCAAATGGCCGTTCATATACCTTTATCATTGGAAGCTCAAACAGAAGCTCGTCTTCTTATGCTTGCTTCTAGTAATTTGTTATCCCCAGCAACTGGACAACCAATTATAGCCCCTAGTCAAGATATGATATTAGGATGTTACTATTTAACTACAGAGAATCCTAAATTTCAAATAGAAAGAGGTCATTACTTTAGTACTTTAAAAGATGCAGTCATGGCTTATGAACAGAAGAGAATACATTTACATTCATATATCTGGGTCAGATTTCAAGGACGGATTGATACAAAATCTACTCAAGAGGAACCAATAGAAATAAGAATTGAAGAGTCTGGTTTTTGCTCAACAATATATAGACGGTATCAATATCGTTCCTTTAAAAATAAAAAAGAACTAAAAACCGCCGCAACACCTTTTTATAACTCAGAAAACGCATACTTAATGATGAACAAAAAGAAAATGTCTATTCCACAAAAACCTTCTTTAGAGAGCAATAACCTTTCTCTAACCGCAACCGCAACCGCAACCGCAACCGCAACCGCAACCGCAACCGCAACCGCAACCGCAACCGCAACCGCAACCGCAACCGCAACAAATGCAAATGATCACTATTTTGTTCAGTATGTTAGAACCACTCCAGGGCGCATTCTGTTTAACCAAGTAATACACGAATGCTTAGAGCTAAATGAAATCCACCCCTAGCCTATTTGGAACAAAAGAAAAAGATTGTCGCCACAAGAAAAGAAAGAATAATAAAAAGTAGCTAGCCAGAGCAACCACAACCCTTTTGGGTGTAGAAACCTTATCGAGTAGGCTAAAAACAAAAGACACCAATAGTTAACTCGAGTTTAACAAAAGCAGAGGAGCCAAAAGTAATGAACTTATTTTTTTGTAATAGAACGATAGAAAAAGGTGAAATTAGGCGATTTATCGCATGGTTTATCTTTCATCATGGAACGGCTCGTACAACCCAGATGGTTGAAAGGTTAAAGGTTCTAGGGTTTCGCCACGCAACTAAAGCGGGCGTTTCTTTAAGTGTGGACGACTTAAAGATTCCTCCTAGTAAACGATGGTTGCTTGAAGATGCCGAAGAGGAGATTCAGTTCACTGAAAGACAATATCAAAAAGGTAAGATAACTGCAGTCGAAAGGTTTCAAAAAGTAATTGATACGTGGCATAGCACTAGTGAGACTTTAAAGGACGAGGTAGTCCAACACTTTTTACAAACTGATACTCTGAATCCTGTTTACATGATGGCATTTTCCGGAGCCAGGGGAAATATCTCTCAGGTTCGTCAGCTTGTTGGTATGAGAGGTCTTATGTCGGATCCTCAAGGTCAAATTATTGATTTACCAATTAGAAGTAATTTTAGAGAAGGTTTAACAGTTACAGAATATGTAATTTCCTGTTACGGTGCAAGGAAAGGACTAGTTGACACTGCTTTGCGTACCGCTGATTCCGGTTATTTAACAAGGCGTTTAGTAGATGTAGCGCAACATGTAATAATACGTGAGACTGATTGTGGCACTCTAAGTGGTATCTCTTTGATGCCTATGAAGGATCAGGATAAGATCATCTTTTCATTAGAAGAACGTCTTATTGGTCGTGTACTGGCTGAAAGTATTTACTCGATTCAAGAAAAAAAATATGTTGCTCGACGTAATCAAGATATTTCTGCTAATTTAGCCACTCAAATTGTACGTGTCAAAAAGAACAACATATTTGTTCGTTCTCCTCTTACATGTAAAGCAAATCGTTCCGTTTGTCAACTCTGTTATGGTTGGAGTCTTGCCCATGGGAGCTTAGTTGATTTAGGAGAAGCTGTAGGAATTATTGCTGCTCAATCAATTGGAGAACCAGGTACTCAACTTACTATGCGAACATTCCACACTGGAGGAGTCTTTACTGGCAATGTTGCAAAACAAATTCGGAGTCCTATCGATGGAATAGTTCATTTTCCTACTATTCTTCAAAATCAAATGACCACTACCCGTACTCGTCATGGCGAAGAAGCCCTTCTTACCAATATCGACGTTGAGATTTTAATCCAAACAAATGCAGAAAAATCGGTTCAATTAAAATTACCTCAGTACACAGTCTTATTTATAAAAGATGGTCAATTTGTTAGATCTAAACAACTGATTGCAGAGGTTTCTTCTAAAAACAAAAAACTTCAATCGGTTGAAATTGCTAGCAAATATGTAACATCTGATTTGTATGGAGAAGTCTATTTTGATAATTTAGTGCTACAAGAAAGAAAGGGCGGTTATGGAAATAGAATGAATCGTGTGGGTCAACATGGTGGACTTTTATGGGTACTCTCCGGTCGAATCTATGAGTTGGGTATTGAATTGCCAATCATGTTTCAAGCAGGAGATTTGGTATTGTTTGGTTGTATTCTTGCAGAACAAGATATTGCAACCACATTTGGAGGGATCTTAAAGATTGACTTCTTTGAGAAAGATTCTTTTGCTAGAGAAAATATTGACTCAAAAAGAATTCATCTCACAGATTCCATTAGTTCTTATAACAAGAAACCAATAAACGCAACTACAAGAGCTGCTGAAAATTCTTCTCTAAATGATAAAAATGTTGATATCAAAATCTTTAATTCTCTTTTCACTTTACAGGATGTTAAGGTCTATCATTTTGATTCTTTTAGAATCAAAGAAGATTTTATAAAAGAAAAAGTAAAAGATTACTATCTTCTTAAAAGTCTTAATCCTGCCATCTCTAAAAAGAAAAGATTTGAAAATACCTCAGAAAAGAAAAAGACTCACATTGATTCAACTCTAAAAAGAGAAACCAATGACCAAGGCGTTTCTTACAATGGTCATGCGGCTGTTGCGACTACAAATGAAATAAAAGACTACTTATTTTCAAACAGTTGCAATCCATGGAACCTCGAATTGTCTTCTGATTTAAAAGTAAAAAGGGATCAAGTAATCGGTAAACTTGTTACTGAGGCTTATTTAACAAGTACAGGTGGGATCGTAAAATATTCTGGAATCTTAGTTGAAAGATATGACCCTATAAAAAAAGGATATAAGGTTTTAAAGGGTGGAATCCTTTTATGGATACCTGAAGAGACACACAAGGTTAAAAGATCAACTGTTCGTCTTTTCATTGAAGATGGTGATTATATACCAAAAGGAACCAAACTATTGCCAAATGTTGTTTCAAAACATGCTGGACTGGTTAATATTTCCCAAACAAATGATTTGTATGATGAGATCACTATTAAGCCCGGAGAGATTTATACCCCTAAAGATGGTAAACAAGCACTTGAAAAACATCAGTGTTTTGTACAGGTTGGAGAAGAGATTGTTGATGGCTTAATAGCAAAAGAATTAGTGTATTTAGAGGTTATAAATAAACCAGTCATTACGAATCGATTTGTTGACAAAAAGAATGATGTTGTCAGGGAAACCCAAGAAGATTTTATCAAGGGTTCTGAAAACAAAGAAGTTGTTTTACTGATTCGACCTGTCGTGCAATACCTTGTACCAGACAACCGAGATGTACCAATTCCACCTGGTATACACAACATTCGAAACAATATAAATTTAAAAGCTATTCAATTTATTCGTTATCAAGATGGAGAAACCGTCTCTTCTTTTGAGCCCGTTGAACTTGTTCAAGTTTCTTTGGCTATTGATTTAAAAGAGTCTGGTCAAAAGACTGCAGCTATTGAATTGATTCCAATTCAAGACAACGACATGGTAACAACTTCGTCCAAGCATATAAACAAGAGTAAAAAACCTTATGATAAAAATCTATCAGTCAAAGAAAAGAACAGAAATAGGGTGACACAGATTTTAAGTCTTGATAAGGGTAAACTATTTGAATTTCAAATTGGTCTATTTGAATCCTTATTCATTAGATCAAATGAATATATTGAATCAAATTCACAAAAGAATATTTGTCGATTATTAGCGAAAAATGGGCAATATGTTGTGCCAGAAGATAGTATAGCTATCAAAGAAGTGATAGGAAAATATTCAGGTGAAGTTCGACAATCCGAAAAAGCATCAGAGGAAGAGCGATCTTTTTTAATTATGAATGAATCGGATCATATTACCCTTTCTTTAAAAGATTCATCAAAAAATTTAAAATTAGGAGATTTACTTCACAAAGAAGATTTTATAGCACCGGGCGTTAGACTACCTCAATCGGGGCAAATTATTCAATTACAGTCAGATCAAGTAACTATTCGGATAGCAAGGCCATATTTAGTTTCATCCGAAGCCGTTTTACACGTAAATCATGGAGATTTGGTGAAAAGTGGTGACACTTTAGTTATGCTAATATTTGAGCAAGCCAAGACAGGTGATATAGTCCAAGGGCTTCCGAGAATTGAAGAACTTTTAGAAGCTCGTAGAACAAAAGGTCTAAAACCATTACCCAATAACCTTCATGACAGATTGGAATCTCTCTTTTTTCAATGTCGAAAGAAATATGGAAACCATAGGGCAGCTCGAAAAAGTCTTGAAGAGATTCAACTCTTTCTAGTCAATGAAATTCAATCTGTATATAAGTCTCAGGGAGTTAGTATCTCAGATAAGCATATTGAAGTAATAGTACGCCAAATGACATCAAAGGTTGTGATTGAAGAAGGTGGTGATACTACGCTACTTCCGGGAGAGTTGATAGAACTTCACCGTATAGAAAACATAAATAAAAATGTATCTATTCATGCTCAATATAAGCCTGTTGTATTAGGGATAACAAAAGCTTCACTCAATACAGAAAGTTTTATCTCTGCTGCAAGTTTTCAAGAAACAACACGTGTCTTAACAAAAGCTGCTATCGAAGGAAAAACGGATTGGTTAAAGGGATTAAAAGAAAATGTAATTATAGGTAGACTTATTCCTGCTGGAACAGGATTTAATGAACACGAAAGAATCTCGTCAAATATGAGTAATATTTATAACGATTTAGGGTATGTAATAAATCCAATCTATGAAAAAGAAAAGAATAAAGTGGAGGAGGCTGATTTTGAAGACATCATCTTTGAAGACAATAGGACACCAAAAGGGTTCCGTCTAAAAGACGAGGCTTCATAAATTAAAACAAAAACCCCCTTAGATAAACGCAGGGGGGGTCACAGCCTAGTTGTTTTCACTTCTTAACATCTAACTTTATCATCACAACTCTTTCGTGGCTGCATAATCCTTTATTTTAACCTTGACCTCTAGATCAATAGAGGTCGGGCATATTTTAACTGCGCCCTTTAGAAAATGTCAGTTGTTTTTTTTATTCAGTTTTTTAAGTTGTTCTTTGTTTATAATTATTCTTGTTTTTTATTGATCTTATTAATCTGAGTGTTAAACTGCTGCTTGTTTAATACATTTACTCTAGACCACATAATCTTGAACATTTTAATAACAGAAGGTGAAGAACAATGAAGGTAATTAGCATTTTAATCTAAGGCATTATTAACCAAGACATGCGGCTAAAATAAAATTTATTTTTATGAAAAGAGGCTGCCATTTTATCTCTTGCCACCCCCCGATATTAAAAAGGATAAGTGCTCATCAAGCAATTCGCAGCAGTGGAAAAAGAATCTATTTGTTAGCCAAACAATCAAGCTATTTTAGCTTATTTAAACTTATTTTTTTTTATAATGGGTTTTTAAAACAAAGATGTAAGTCTCATGCCGCATGCCGCGGTTAAATACTTAATCTCTCTTACAATTGCTTAATTTTTCGACTTTAATGTATTTCTTTGTTTGTTATAGTCAAAGTATTTCGCAGGTTTTGATGAGTAAGTTATCGACTATTTAAAGTAAAAAAAAAAAAATATTTTTGGGGAATATCTTTTTATGAGAAGTGTAACTTTAGAAGAAATGATGGAAGCAGGGGTCCATTTTGGGCATCAAACCCGAGGATGGAATCCTAAGATGGCTCCTTATATTTATGGAGAACGGAATGGTATTCATTTAATTGACTTAATTCAGACAGCTCGATTACTTTCTGAAGCCTCTGATTTTGTATTAAATGCTGCAAAAGAAGGAAAAGAATTTTTATTTATAGGTACTAAAAACCAAGCTGCGGATATTATTTCATCCGAAGCACTTCGTTGCCGTTCACATTTTGTAAATCAAAGATGGCTTGGGGGCATGTTAACTAATTGGCCTACTATAAAGACTCGTATAAAACGATTAAAAGATTTAGAACAAAGCGAAAAGAATGGAACTTTAGACAATCTTCCTAAAAAGGAAAGTGCAGTATTAAAAAGACAATTAGATAAATTACGTAAATACTTAGGTGGACTTCAAGATATGAAGACTCTTCCAGATGTGGTCATAATTGTTGATCAAAAAAGGGAAATGAATGCGGTGCGAGAGTGCATCAAATTAGGGATTCCTATTATAGCACTCTTAGATACCAATTGTGATCCGAGTTTATCAGATCTACCTATTCCTGCTAATGATGATGCTATAAGATCTGTTAATCTTATTATAAGCAAGTTGGCTGATGCTATTTATGAAGGACAAGGTATTAAATAATAAAAAGAAGCTCTTCTCTTTTTTATTTTAATTTAAAAAGCCTTTTTTGAAAAAAAGGCTTATCAACCCAACCCTTTGACTCTAATCTTTTCTACCTTTTTTGTTACCTTTTTACATTCTTTTTTTTTAGTCAAAAGAATAGAGAAACAAGATTGGCATCAACCCATATAATGGATTTTTTTGTTGGATTCTTAGATTAAGAACAGAGAGTGTGTTATTATTGGTTAAGCAAATAGACCATTTAAAAAAGGGTATCTTAGAATTATGTATAGTCTAAATCCATCTCAAATTGAGGCTTCAAATCTTTTATATCAAGTTTCAAGCGTAGAAGTCGGTAAACATTTGTATTGGCAGCTTGGAATGTTTCAGGTACACGGTCAAGTGCTTATCACTTCTTGGGTTGTAATGGCTATTATTATAATTACCTCTGTAATAGCAAGCCGTAATCTTCAACCCATTCCTAGTGGTACCCAAAACTTTCTTGAATATGTTTTAGAGTTTATTCGAGATTTAACAAAGACCCAAGTAGGAGAAGAAGAATATCGCTCTTGGGTTCCTTTCGTTGGCACTCTTTTTTTGTTTATCTTTATATCCAATTGGTCTGGAGCATTAATCCCTTGGAGATTGATCGAATTACCTAGTGGAGAACTAGCTGCACCAACAAATGATATCAATACTACAGTAGCATTAGCTTTACTTACTTCGGTAGCTTATTTTTATGCAGGTTTAAGCAAAAAAGGATTAAGCTATTTTGGTAAATATATACAACCTACTCCAATATTATTGCCTATCAATATATTAGAAGATTTTACCAAACCTCTTTCCCTTAGTTTTCGACTTTTTGGAAATATCTTAGCTGATGAATTGGTAGTAGCCGTTCTAATCTCTTTAGTACCCCTTGTAATACCTGTTCCAATGATGTTACTAGGGTTATTTACTAGTGGAATCCAAGCTCTAATCTTTGCTACCTTAGCCGCAGCTTATATTGGTGAATCTCTTGAAGGCCACCATTAAAAAGACTGTTTTTGCTGATTTGGCTTTTAACGGATTAGATAAAAACTTCTTTGCAGTTAAGGAGTTTAGTCTTTCTTTTCAAATATTTTAAAAGACTTTATTGTTTCTTCCACTGCGCCTCTTTATATATAACCTAATTTTAATTGGGAAAGTAAACAAGCCGCCGATAGGTAGAAGCAAAGCCGCTGGAAAGAAAAAATATTCTTTTAAAAAGGTCTTTGGGACCAAAAGAAGTAAAGTTACATTCTATGTAACTTGAACTTATGTAGACTGTTGTGATAAATAGGGAAAAACTGTTAATCTGCTAATAATTCATTGAATTGGAGGAAATTATTATGAGTCCATTGATTTCTGCTGCATCCGTTCTAGCTGCTGGGCTAGCTGTAGGTTTAGCTTCTATAGGTCCTGGTATAGGTCAAGGAACAGCTGCTGGACAAGCAGTTGAAGGTATCGCAAGACAACCAGAAGCTGAAGGAAAGATTCGAGGCACTTTATTATTAAGTTTGGCTTTTATGGAAGCTTTAACTATTTATGGGCTTGTAGTAGCTTTAGCACTACTTTTTGCTAACCCTTTTGTTAGTTAAGCGGTTATATAAAAGCTAAATAGTTACTCATGTGGAGATGCCCACATAAGCTAATTATCAAAATTAACTGCTTTAAGCAATTCTTTTTTAGAGAGACAAAAGAGTTTACAATCTTTTGAATTCTCACTTGAAAAAGAACCACATGACTAACCCTTAAGTTGCGATGGTAGCGTTTCTTTTAGCAAAGTGTCGATACTGTTACTCCAAAGGTTTCAAACAATTCAACATCTTTTTCTAACGTTTCTCACCCATTGGGCAAAAAAATAACTTATTTTTTTTCTAAAACAAATGGGACTCAATTTTTCTTTTTCAATGGGCGAGAGAACAGAACAAAGAAATTTCCTTCTTAAGCGGTTTCATAGACCAACTAAGCCGCTTCTAAGCACTAATAAAGTCGCTGAATAGAACAGGAAACAAAGAGCTACTAAAGCAAAACAATCTTGCTTTCTTGCTGTGATTTAAAGCATTGCTTTAGTAGCTCTTATTAGAAACTCCCATTAAAACCTTAAGGCTTTTTTTTATTTAGGAAACCCTTGTGGTTATCTGCTTCTTTCAAAGACAAGGTGCCCTTAGGCCTTTGTGCAGAACAAGCAGACAAAATATCTCTTTAGTTTGAAAGAAATTCAAACCTAAAATAAAAACAAGTTAAAAGATTGAGAGGAGCCGCAAGAAACCTGGTAAAACAAAACACAATTTTTAGCAAAATAGCAGCTATCACTTGTGGTTCAACCCTTTTATTGTTATTAGCAATAAATACTGAAAGATCATGAACTTGTTATTCCTTAAACACTAGAATGGAATAGTATAAAATGACAGATATTCTCACAAATATGTTTACGATCGTAGCCGAATTACCTCTAGGAGAGGAAGAAGGGTTTGCTTTCAATGGAAATATATTGGAAACAAACTTAATAAATCTCGCAGCAGTAATTGGACTCTTGTTTTATTCTGGTCGTAGCTTTTTAACAAATCTATTACGTAATCGTGAAGATAATATTCTTAAAAGTATTCGTGACGCGGATGAACGATACAAAGAGGCTACTGAAAAACTACAACAAGCTAAGAATGAATTTGAGCAGGCTAAAATTGAGGCAGATGAAATTCGTGCACAAAGTAGAATAACTGCAAAAGAGATTGAGGTTAGCTTGATGGGTCTTGTCAGTGAAGATACTAAACGCCTTATTGACATGAAACAAGCAACTATCTCTTTTGAAGAAGAAAAAGCCATAAACGAAGTACGACGACAGGTGATTAGACTTGCACTTCAACGAGCATTAGAACAATCAAAAAATCGTCTTAATCATCGTTTACAAAAACGGGTTACTCGTTTAAACATTGGTCTCCTAGGGCAATTAGTCGGTGTGAATGACTAAGCTTATTTGTTATTCTTGTGGTTGCCACGTGAAAGGGTTTGATTAATAGACTCTCGGTTTTGCTCGAGTCACCGGTGCCTTTATTTAACAAACAAGTTACGCAAAGGTGCCTCCAAAAGTTCATTAACCACAACTCATTCTTTTCAAGACTTAAGGTTAAAAAGATAAAAAGGTTAGTTAAAACTTTTCTACGAACCTTTGACCGATGAAAGAAAAAAAAGCAACCAAACGAGTAGTGTAAAGAAAGGATGTTTAGCTTACTAAAAAGATCTTTAGATGGGACTTTAAGGCAGTTTACCTTTTTATAGGGTTACTTTGTGTCTCAGACGAATAAAAGTGAGCCGCAACTCTTCTATAAAGACCTTTGCCTGCGGTTAGTGTTGAATTTTTTTTATAAATAAGGGGCAAAGATTGAAATATTATAGTAGAGAATACAGAGTTTGTTGTCTATTTATCAAAAACAAACTTCTTTCTTAAGCGTCCTCAAGATAACAAGGGTAACCCAAGGGCATTTTGTCAACCTTCTTTGTAACCTTGAAAACTATAATTTGAAAAACGCCAATGATAAAGATTCAACCAGAAGAAATTAGCAGTGTTATCCGCAAACAAATTGAGCAATACAACCAAGAAGTCAAAGTTGTCAACATAGGTACAGTACTTCAAGTAGGTGACGGTATTGCAAGAATCTATGGTTTAGCCAAAGTTATGGCAGGCGAGCTTTTAGAGTTTGAAGATGGCACCATAGGAATTGCATTAAATTTAGAATCCAACAATGTAGGCGCTGTTATGATGGGGGAAGGGCTGACCATTCAAGAAGGCAGCTCTGTAAAAGCTACTGGAAAGATTGCTCAAATCCCTGTAGGTGAGGCTTATGTAGGTCGCGTTGTGAACGCATTAGCCCGTCCAATTGACGGAAAAGGAGAGATCCCAACTTCAGAATATAGACTTCTTGAGTCTCCAGCTCCTGGTATTATTTCTAGACGTTCCGTTTATGAACCATTACAAACTGGATTAGTTGCAATTGATGCTATGATCCCTATTGGGCGTGGACAACGGGAATTAATTATTGGAGACAGACAGACTGGAAAGACTGCAGTAGCCACAGATACTATACTTAACCAAAAAGGCCAAAATGTTATCTGTGTTTATGTAGCTATTGGTCAAAAAGCTTCTTCGGTTGCTCAAGTAGTTAACACTCTGGAAGAACGAGGCGCTATGGAGTACACTATTGTAGTCGCAGAAAATGCAAATGCTCCTGCTACTTTACAATATTTAGCACCATATACTGGAGCAACTTTAGCTGAATACTTCATGTATAAAGGACGTCATACTCTAGTAATCTACGACGATTTATCGAAACAAGCTCAAGCTTATCGAGAAATGTCTTTGTTATTAAGACGACCTCCGGGACGTGAAGCTTACCCTGGAGATGTTTTTTATTTACATTCTCGTTTACTTGAAAGAGCTGCAAAACTTAGCACAGCTTTAGGAGAAGGTAGTATGACTGCCTTGCCTGTGGTTGAAACCCAAGCAGGAGATGTTTCTGCATATATTCCAACCAATGTTATCTCTATTACCGACGGGCAAATCTTCTTGTCTGCAGATTTGTTTAATGCAGGCTTACGACCAGCTATTAACGTTGGTATCTCGGTTTCCCGTGTAGGTTCCGCTGCGCAAGTAAAAGCTATGAAACAAGTGGCTGGAAAATTAAAACTAGAGCTTGCTCAATTTGCTGAACTTGAAGCTTTTTCACAATTTGCTTCCGACCTTGATAAAGCGACACAAAATCAACTCGCTAGGGGTAGACGTCTTCGTGAACTCTTAAAGCAGGCTCAAGCAGCACCACTCTCTGTAGAGGAACAAGTTTCTACTATTTACACTGGAATCAACGGTTATCTTGATTCCATTGAAGTAGAAGATGTTAGAAAATTTCTTGCTGGTTTAAGAGGCTTTATTGCAAAAAGTTATCCTAAAGTCTACGAAATTGTTCGTACCACAAAGACTTTTACAACCGAGGCTGAAGATCTTTTAAAAGAAGCTATAAACGAGTATAAGAAGAATTTCTCCGCCACAGCCGCATAGCTGCTGCTGAATCTTTAAAACAGAGAGTGAGGGGCAATATTACATATAATAATCTCTAGTTACCTAACTTTTTTTGGGGAGAGTTGCCTCTCACTCCAGCCAACCCAGTTGCTAATAGAATCTATTTTTTTTATGATCAACAGCCACTTAAGCCACTTAAGCCACTTAAGCCACTTAAGCCGCATAAGCCGCATAAGCCGCATAAGCCGCATAAGCCGCATAGCAGCATAAGCCGCATAAGATTTACTTAATTATCTGCTTAACTTTGATTCTTTTTTGATAGATAAATTTTAGGGTAGTCCAAAAGAGAAAAGTTGCGGCTGTGTGTACTTAGTTTTAATTGTCAATCTGTAGTTGCAACTCTTGCTTTAGAAGGGAATTCAAGTTAAAATACCAGTATAGGCCTATAGCTCAGCGGTAGAGCTCTTGCCTTACAAGCAAGCTGTCATCGGTTCAAATCCGGTTGGGCCTATTTCTTCTTCTCTTTAAGCAATAAAGATCTCAATCTTTTTTCTTTTTTTTTTCATACCCACACCCCTATTTTATCGGGTTTTATTCTTGTAGTAGCCGCGTGTAGTTAAAAAGAATATATTGAACCCTTCTCAAAAGAAAGTTTTTTGTGGTTTTGCTTAACCACAAAATTCGCAACACAATAGCCGCTTCACAAACAAAAAAATAAGGCAAATAATTGATGACAGGTGGTGTTATTCTTTTGTGTTACCCGAAGAGTTGCGGCTGAATAAACGTGTATTTTTAGATAATTAGGCCCAGTAGGATTCGAACCTACATTAGAAACTTAGAAGGTTTCTGTCCTGATCCCTTAGACGATAAGCCCACATTATTTTCTATTCTTCTCTTCTATTGGAAGTCACTTCTTCAATATTCAACCCTTGAAAGGGTTTAAAAGTGTCCGCAGAATGAGGTAATTACTATTTACGTAAATTATGGTTTTATTACCTATTGTATATTCCAAACATATTTTTCGCAAGTTCAATCTTCAAATTATTGCGACTGTTTTTGGCAAGTTAAATTGTTTTATGACAATTAAACTTCATTTCAGACATGGTCCTAATCGGGCCCATTACACCGATAGGATGCTTGGCTGAAAAATCTCTGTTTTTGTGAGAGAGCAGCGCGATGGACGAGAACTGCTGGCCAAGATATTCAGAATTCTCTCGCATCCCTTTTACCCACAAAGATGCACTTACTCAGTGAGAATAAGTGGGCCTGTTTACGATTCAAAGGGAAGCGTAAAGTCCGAACAAACCATCCCACGCGGCAGGTTTCGGGACAATAATTTTAGTGTCACCCTCCGTAAATGTGTGTTGTATAGTAGGTTGCCTTATTTTCCGACCAGCCCACCTCAAATGTTTGTTTTATTTTAATATATTTATAAAGATTTTTTAACCGGATACCACCACGACTATCACGCGCACCACGCTAAAAAGAATCTTTTTTTCTCTCAGAAAAAACATTCTTTTCAGATCTACTCTTTCTAAATTGAAATAAATGAAAATCCTAAAGACGAAGATAACTTAAGGGATTTAAAACAACTCATAAAAGACTTTGTCAAAATAAAAAAAATATAAAAGAAATAAAAGAATAGATAAATTAGGAGAAAAAAAGAAGTGAGTATTTTAATAGACAATGTGTCTAAAAGATTTGGTAGCTTTCAAGCTTTAAAACATGTTAATTTAGAAATAAAGAGTGGTTCTTTAATGGCTTTAATTGGTCCTTCTGGGTCCGGAAAATCAACTCTATTACGTATAATTGCGGGATTAGAAACTCCTGATACCGGAAAAATATGGTTATCTGGGAAAGATGCAAGTAATTATTCTATACAATCTCGGAATATTGGTTTTGTTTTTCAAAACTATGCCTTGTTTAAACATATGACAGTATATCAAAATATTTCTTTTGGTCTTGAACTTCGTGGTCTCGCAGGAATACCCAAAAAGGTAGAAAAATTATTAGAATTAATTCAACTTCAAAATCTTGAAAATCGATACCCTATTCAACTTTCGGGGGGACAACGTCAACGTATAGCTTTAGCTAGAGCTTTAGCAATTGAACCAAAAGTATTACTTTTGGATGAACCTTTTGGAGCATTAGATGCTAGAGTTCGAAGAGAACTACGGGGTTGGCTTCGTAATCTTCATGAAAGATTCTCTGTGACTACCATACTTGTAACCCATGATCAGCAAGAAGCCATGGAAGTTGCTGATGAAATTGTAGTCTTTCACGCTGGTCGCATTGAGCAAATTGGAAAACCTCAAGAGATTTATGATCATCCAGCAACCCCTTTTGTATTTGGTTTTTTAGGTGGTGTAAACGTTATTCCATCTGATCAACCTATTTCAAAGATTTTGCCTCATGATTTAGTTACATCAGCGTCGAACCCTTTGAACAACACCAAACTATTTACTGATAAAAATTCTTTTTATATAAGGCCACACGATATCTCTATTCAAATATCACCCGATTCTTTTCATTCCCCGGCTAAAATTGATAGTATTGTTTACATAGGTAACTCAGTCAATATAGAGTTAATCTTATTACAACTAGAATGGAAATTAAAAGTTAATTTAAGCCGTAAAAGATTTAAAGAATTAAAAATCAATTCTTTGCAACAAATGGTCTATATAAAGATTAACAAAAGTGAATAGATTATAAATCTTAAAGTAGAAAAGCTGTGTAGCCGCATATAAAAAATGAATAATTTATTTATTCATGAGCCTACTCTTTCTTTTTATCTTTATTTTATTACAGCTGCAACAGAAATGACTTGTTGATCCAACAACTCTCTCTTTTTTTTCATTGTCTATTTTTATTAGCCTCCTACCGGACTTGAACCGGTGGCTTCTTCCTTACCAAGAAAGTACTCTACCGCTGAGTTAAGGAGGCTAGCCAATTCTTTTTCATTTTAAATCGTTTACGTGTAGACTTGCAACCTTTAAATTTGTTCAGCCGCAATTCCTTTTTTTTCAGTTATTTATATCGAAGAAAAAGAATTATTTTATCTTTAATCTTAATAAGGGTTTGATTTAACCTTCTCTCAGTCCAATGGGTAATGCAAAAAAATTATCAATAAGATAAGGATAAGATAAGAGATAAAAACCTTTGTTATCGTGTTGTAGACGCAATTTTTATTGGTTAAACTTGAATTTTATTTAAATTCATTATAAAATAAGAAAAGATTTTAAGGGTCGATGCTCGAGTGGTTAAAAAGGGCGGATTGTAAATCCGCTGGTTATACCTACGCTGGTTCGAATCCAGCTCGGCCCATAATAAAGTTTTCATTTAAGAAAAGCTAATTACTTGAAAATAGAAATTACTTGGACAACCACAAGACTTGGTGGCCATTAGCTACAAGAATTGAGCTCGTTATTAAGATTTAAATATTGGCGTCTGATGCCAACTTTTGATCTTTTAAATGAGGTGACTAAAAAGGTTTTTTATGTTACATTAACTGTTGGATCAATTGGGGATATGGCGGAATTGGTAGACGCTGCGGACTTAATAAAAAATTTGAGCCTTCTAAAGGAAACTTTTTAAGTGGTTGCTTTCAAATTCAGGGAAACCTTAAGCTACTCTTTGCTTGGCAATCCTGAGCCAAATCGTATAAGCTCTTTACTTATGCGAGAGGTGCAGAGACTCGACGGAAGCTATCCTAATGTCAATTTCAAGGATAAAGAGAGAGTCCGATCTTACAGGTATTTAAACTGCAACGAAAGTTGTTGTAAGATGAAAATCCGTTGGTTCTAATAAAACCGTAAGGGTTCAAGTCCCTTTTTCCCCATAAAATATCTTGTTTTTTCTAAAATATTAAAAAGTGGTAGTTGTTAGTTGGCCACAATAAAAAGGATTAAATAAAAAGATTGACCGTTTTTTATAGTTGCAAACCTTTTTATTTATTAGATATACTTATTTTAATAGGCAGGAGAGATGTCCGAGTGGTTGAAGGAGCAGCATTGGAAATGCTGTGTAGGGGAAACCTTACCGAGGGTTCGAATCCCTCTTTCTCCGTATTAACTTCTTTTGAGAATATAAGAAAACTTTGTTTTCTTATATTCTTTATATATATAAAGATTGTCTTTATTTAAGTTTTTAAACTTTAGGCAGTGGTAATCCTTTTTTGTTTTTTCTATCAGCCGCAATCGCTGCGCCCTGTGGTAGAAAGTAAGTTTTTATTTGCAATAAAAAAAAGAAAAATAAAAAGAATGGAATTATGCCATGCGTGAATAATATTCTACAACTAGTAGTTCATTTATGTTTAAAGGAATCCATTGGCGATCTACTAATCCATTTACCAGTGCCACAAGACTTTCTTTTTTAAAAGATAAATGAGGGGGTAATCGAGAATCAGAAAAGGAAAGATTATTGGTTATAACGTTGCGAGATGTACTATTATTTCTTACTGAAATAATATCTTTTGGTTTACATCTATAACTTGGTATAGTTACAATTCGATCATTTACAACTATGTGACCATGGTTTACTAGTTGTCTTGCATTTGCAATAGTTGGTGCCATTCCTAATCGATAGATTATATTATCTAATCGCATTTCTAACTGCTGAAGTAATATTTGTCCTGTAGATCCTTTTATTCGTCTAGCTTTACGTACATAAAGTAATAATTGACGTTCTGTTACTCCATAATTGTATCTCAATTTCTGTTTCTCTTGTAATCGAATACTGTATTGAGAAAGTCTTTTCTTTGCCGTTTTTTTTCCTTTATTTTGAGTACTTGCTTGTCTTTTTTGTATCTTATTGGTGAAACCTGGTAAATCACCAAGCCGGCGTACAATCTTTAATCGTGGTCCTCGGTATCGAGACATATCTTTTCCTTGTTTTTTAAACTTTTTTTTAGAGATGGGTTGCCCAACTCTTATTTTATTTTTTTTACATTTTTTAATTAAAATTATAACATTACTATAGCATATCTTTTTATTAGCTATTTTAGATTACATAAGCATGTTAAAGCTGCAAAAGCTGCTTTTTTTTTTTCTAGTAAGTAAACTTTTAACATATGGAAATTTTAACAAAATTATGTACTTGCAACTATTCTAGGAATAGACTTAAAAAAAAAATCCCTTAAAAAACTTAAACTCTACTAAAAAAAGTCTTAAAAAAATAAATTCATGAAAAGTCAGCCGCCAACAACAGAAAAAACCATTCAATTATGAAGAAAACGCCCATTCACGATCCGATGATTTCATAAAATAAACACCAATTGTGTATTCAATAGAACACGTTTCGAAACTTTCGTTATTTAAACCACCCAAACCTTCATTTTTTATACCAATCCGATCAATAAATCGATCCATTTTCTCGTCTGGAATTGGTAAAACATCACTAATTCCTGTTTTAGATCTATAAAAAAAGGGAGTCAAGGACTCAGGAAAAGCGCCCAAAGTTTTAGGAAAAAACTGTATTCGACGCTCAAATTTTCCTATCATTACTGCTTTATTTCTAAACCAATTGGCTTTAAAACCGCCTCGAAATGTAGCTTGAACCCGATCTTTTTACTTTTACTTTAGTAGGTACTTTTCCAATAATATGGCCACCTTCTGGGGTAATGCTAATTATCAAATTGTGTTCCTTGGCATAAGGTGCAATGCGTTAAAAAAGGTCAGAGTCGTCAATTTATAAAATACCAAACTCTGTATTTCTTACGTCCACTGTAATTGTATGGTCACTTTGGGGGTCATGAGAGACTGGAAGCATCCAGTCTATAATTTTTGTAATATTATAAGTTGGCCCTTTACTATTCCGTCTTATGTATATAATCTTTTTGCCTGAGGATCTTAGTAGGATAAACCCAAATTTTAAAAAATAAGCTATCTCTAAGTAAATACGTTAAAAGAGCTAAAAAAGACTTGTGGTTAACTAAATTTAAGTTTCTACTTTAATAAAAGTATATATTAAAAAGATTGATTACCCACTGTTAAAAGAGTAGTTTACTCCTTTTCTTTAGAAAGCTACCTAAAAGACCTAAACCCTATATTCGTGGTTTGAAAACCTTTCAATGTCCCATTGGGCAACCAGATGCGGAATCACAACCCCCATAAGACATTCAATTTGAGGTTTAACAAGGCTGAATAAAATAGACACTTGAAGCCTTATCCCCATATTTCAAAAATAAGAATACAATATAAAATATTGATTATTGCAGACCCTTTGCTATAATAGCTTAAATAGCAAATTGTTCTATATAAACGCTCTAGTGCTTATATAGAACTTTTTTTCAAAAACTTTTTTTTAATGCGTTCTTTGGGGTTGGAAAAAGAGATTTATAGGGTGAATAAAATGTTTTTTATTAGTCTTTTAAGAAGCCACAAGAGCCAATAAAGAAATTGATCCAATGTGGTTGGGGTTATAACTCAGTTTGGTAGAGTATCTCAATGGCATTGAGAAAGTCAGCGGTTCGAACCCGCTTAGCTCCACTATTATGCACTCTCTTATCTTTTATAACTATTTAAACCAGTTTTCAGTAGAAATAGATTTGATTTGTTTAAATTACTAGAAACTTATAGGAAACCCCCCTTTTTTTTACTAAACGTATATGGGAATTTACTTTGCCAATCCTTTTTTTGTAACAATAGTTAGCCACAGAAACGCAAGGTTAACCGCCCCCATGCTTTTCAAAGGCAATTGCGTTTGGGGTTGTCGTTGTGGTGGCTTGTGGCTGTGTTTTTTAATCCATTTTTAAACTTTAAAAAGGTAAAATAAAACTACAAAAATAATATGCTCCTGATTTAAAATAAAAGAGCGTAAAAGAAGCTCAGGTAAAAACACAGTGGTAATTCTAGTAGAAGTTTAAAGATCATCAAAGAGAGGTTTACGGATAACTAAAGATATAAATATAGCTAGATTGCAATTCTAAAAAAGAAATAAAGTAAACCCATGCCAAAGGGTCTTGTAGTATTCATAAATAAATATCTAAATTATTTGATCTTTTATAGCTTCTTCTAAACCTATTTTGCGACTGCTCTTTTGACGCTTTATAAAACTGCTAAATTAGCAAAACCGTTTCTTCAGCCGCAACTCTTCTCTTTTGGACAAAAGAATAAAAAAGACTGACTGCTAATAATTGTATGATGATTAAAAGTTGTTTTGCTTTTGTTTTTTCTTTTCAATATTGAGCTGTCACAGAGCCAAATAGTTTTGGCTAAAGAAAGGATTTGCAGTTTTATAAAACAGTGACTTTGAGTAAAAACTAATATGATTGATTTGGTCAAATATCCTGTCCTTACTGAGAAAGCAACTAGGTTACTAGATAATAATCAATATACTTTTGATGTTGACCCCAAAGCTACTAAGGTTACAATTAAAGCTTTAATTGAAAATCTTTTTCAAGTCAAAGTTGTTTCAGTAAACACCCACATACCTCCTCGAAAGAGAAGACGCATTGGTAGATCTCAAGGTTACCGTACTCAATATAAAAGAGTGATTGTTACTTTAAAAACTGGTGACTCAATTCAACTCTTTCCAGAAACTTAATTATTGTATTCTTTTTATCATCCTATCTTTATGGGTATTCGTTTATATAGGGCCTATACACCAGGTACACGGTTTAGATCAGTATCTGAATTTACTGATATAACCAGATCTAAACCTGAGAAGTCATTAACTTATGGTCGTCATCGTTCGCAAGGACGTAATAATCGAGGTATTATAACAAGTCGGCACAGAGGTGGGGGACACAAACGATTATCTCGCGAAATAGATTTTCGACGTGATAAGGTTGGAATTCCTGCAAGAGTAGCCACAATAGAATATGATCCAAATCGTAATTGTCGAATTGCTCTTCTTAATTATCAAGACGGAGAAAAAAGATATGTCCTTCATCCTCGTGGCTTGATGGTTGGAGAAGAAATAATTGCTGGACCGGACGCGCCTTTGCAATTAGGCAACGCGTTGCCTTTATCTAAGATTCCTTTAGGGACAGGAATTCATAATATAGAGGTTTCGCCAGGTCAAGGAGGAAAACTAGTGCGTGCTGCAGGTGGCGTAGCTCAGTTAGTAGCTAAAGAAGGTTCATATGTAACTGTACGTTTACCTTCTGGCGAAGTGCGTCTTGTTTTGAAAGAGTGTTCAGCTACGATTGGTCAGGTTGGCAATGTTGATGCTAGTAATGTTACGATTGGCAAAGCTGGCCGTAAACGTTGGTTAGGGCAACGACCAAAAGTAAGGGGTGTTGTGATGAATCCAGTAGACCATCCTCATGGTGGTGGAGAAGGTCGGGCTCCGATTGGCCGGAGTAAACCAGTAACTCCTTGGGGACATCCAGCTTTAGGAAAAAGAACCCGAAAACGCAATAAATATAGTAATGCGTTAATAATTCGTCGTCGTAAATAAAATGAAAACCTCTTTAGAGGTTTTAAGAAAACATGTTTTCTTTTGTTACTTTTGTGGGCCTTAAAACCTGAGCTCGCTTAGTTTAAACAAAATTGTGCTGGCTATGCGGCCTTAGGGAAAAAAAGTTTGGAGCCTAAAAAAAAAAAAAAAAAAGTCATTTCTGCAAAGGATAGTTTGTAATGGCACGTTCTCTAAAAAAAGGTCCTTTTGTTGCTGATCATCTATTAAAAAAGATCGAATACCTTAATGCCAGAAGAGAAAAACAGGTTATTACTACCTGGTCTCGAGGATCTACTATTGTACCTATTATGATTGGTCATACTATTGCCGTTTATAATGGTCGTGAACATTTACCTATTTTTGTAACAGATCAGATGGTAGGTCATAAATTAGGAGAATTTTCTCCTACTCGAACCTTTCGTGGGCATGTTAAAAGTGATAAAAAATCTCGCCGCTAAAAAAACTGGAGATAAAAATGACACAGACTGGGAAATCTAATATTGAAGCAAAAGCTTTTGCAAGATATATCACCATGTCTCCTTATAAAGTACGAAGAATTGTTGATCAAATTAGGGGGCGGTCATATGAAGAGGCCCTTATGATACTTCAATTTATGCCTTATAGAGCCTGCAATCCAGTATTAAAGGTTTTATATTCGGCTGCTGCAAATGCTAAGCATAACTTAGGTTTAAACAAATCTGAATTATCAATTAGTGAAGTCAAAGTGGATCAAGGTCCCGTTATGAAAAGATTTCAGCCTAGGGCGCAAGGTAGAGGTTATCCTATACGTAAGCCAACATGCCATATTAGCCTAACTGTTAAAGGTCTGAAATAGTTTTAGATTGGGCAGCAATACTTTAGCTATAAAACCTATAAAAATTTAAATTCTTTGCCATATAAAGGAAGATTCAATGGAAAGAAAAGAAGCTCCTTTTGTGGAACTTTTGGAATAAAAAAATCATGGGACAAAAGATTCATCCTCTTGGTTTCCGACTTGGTATTACACAAGATCATCGTTCTCATTGGTTTGCAAAACCAGCACAATATCGGCAGTTGTTGCAAGAAGATAACTCTATAAGAAACTTTTTAAGAACCAAGCTAATCAACGCAGGCATTGCTAGGATTGATATTCAACGCAAAGCAGATCAAGTCGAAATTGAAGTGCGCACTGCTCGTCCCGGACTCATAGTAGGACGTAGTGGAAAAGGCGTTGAAAATTTACTTCGAGATCTGCAAGAACAATTTAAGAATAAACGTAGATTTCGTATCACCATCACATATATTCCGGAACCTGACTTGGAATCTACTCTAATAGCTGAATTTATAGCTCAACGATTAGAAGCACGTGCTCCTTTTCGACGAGCTATGCGACAAGCCATACAACGTGCCACCAGGGCGGGTGTAGAAGGAATCAAGATTCAAGTTGCCGGAAGATTAAATGGTGCAGAAATAGCTCGAAGTGAATGGGTTAGAGAAGGTCGAGTTCCGCTACAAACTCTTCGAGCTAATATAGATTACAGTTATTGCCAAGCAAAAACCATCTATGGAATTCTTGGTATTAAAGTATGGATGTTTAAAGGAGAAAAATTCTCTTCAAAAGCTGTAACAACTTAAACAATCTTGTTTATTTGTAGTGACAAACAAATTCACACTCTTGGGTTGGGTTGCCCATCAAATTCAAGGCTGTTTAAATTGGTCTTGCGGCCATTGGCTACAAGACTGCAGTCAAAATAAAATTTTGTTAAGTTTAAAGTAGTCAAAAATATTTATAAGGTTTCTTTAAAACTAATTTAGTTACTAAAAGACCTCAGTTTTATTAAAAAAGATTAATCAGCCACTTATGTGGTTGCCGCAAGGGTTGCACAACCCCATTCAATTGAATGAGCAAAACTCTTGTGGTTTTCCGCAACCTCTCTTTTAGGGGTAAAAAGATAATTTTTACGCACTATAGTACTAGAAACAATTATTAGCTAGCCTAAGTGGTTGTTCGCCGCATTACTAAGTTTGTGCAAAGGGTCTAAGAATAAATTCACTCTTCTGGCTCATGTAAGGGTGCCCCAAGGGAGTCTTTATCAAATCTTTTTAGACAAGAAAGAAAACAAATAAAGAATGTGGTTAAAAATATATAAATATTGAAATCAGCCGCAAGGCTAAAAGAGAAGAAACCTACTTTTTTTGGAAACTATAAACAGAGGTCTCTCTGCTTTATAAAGAGACTTAACGATAAAAAAAAAACGTGGGAGCCACTTGATAATTCAATACTCTTCTTTATGAATAAGATTTAATGGTAAATCATTATGTTAAGCCCTAGAAGAACCAAATTTCGTAAACATCATAGAGGTAGGATGAAAGGACTTGCCGCCCGAGGGAATCAAATCTCTTTTGGAGATTTTGCATTGCGAGCCCTTGAACCCGCATGGATAACTTCTCGACAAATCGAATCAGGTCGTCGTGCTATGACTCGATACGCTAAACGGGGTGGCAAAATCTGGATACGTATATTTCCTGATAAACCAGTGACAATGCGTCCTGCTGAGACACGGATGGGTTCTGGTAAAGGATCACCAGAATACTGGGTTGCTGTAGTTAAACCAGGAAAGATTTTGTATGAGATGAAAGGAGTTTCTGAAACGGTGGCTCGCGCCGCTATGAGAATTGCATCCTATAAAATGCCGATAAAAACTCAATTTATTACACGGATTGAAACAAAGGCCCCTATAGTTGAGTAAAATCAATGCTTTTTCTGGTCGCAATAGATCTAAATTGCAAGAGCCACATCAACAGAACCACAAAAGACAAAAAAAGTTAAGAAACAGCATAGTTTTAAGGTGTCGAGACACCTTAAAAACCAAAAAGAGAATATTTTGCTTAACCGCATAAAACGCTCTTTTTTGAAAGATCGGGTATACCGTAGGTATACCCGATTTTGTGGTTGAGCCCATTCTTTTAGTCATAAAGAGAACGATTGGTTTAACGAAAGTTAAACCAACATGCCGTAAACAAAATTCACCGATAAAGCTATTTCGACCAATCAAAAGACCCGCTTTGATCCTAAAAAGAGACAACTAACCTTTTTTGTTGCCCCCTAGGGTTTTTAGTGAAACGAAAGAATCTTTTTTCTTTTCTTCTTTATTTGGAATAATTCCCATGATTCAATCTCAAACTTATCTAAATGTTGCTGACAATAGTGGTGCTCGTAAAATAATGTGTATAAGGGTATTAGGAGGCAGTCAGCGCCAATATGCTACTATTGGAGATGTTATTATTGCTGTTGTCAAAGATTCCGTGCCTAATATGGCTTTAAAACGCTCAGAAGTTGTTAGAGCAGTTGTTGTAAGAACCCGGAAGGGGTTAAGACGTGACAATGGTATGACTATTCGATTTGATGATAATGCTGCTGTTGTCATTAATAAAGAAGGAAATCCGAGAGGAACTCGAGTTTTTGGACCCGTGGCTAGAGAACTTAGAGATCGAAATTTTACAAAGATTGTTTCCTTAGCCCCAGAAGTTTTATAGATTTGTTAATCTCTTTTCTTTTTTTGAGCAACTCGTCTTTTGTTTCTTTTATGGCTCATGTGGGGGTACCCCAATTTAAGTTACTTAGCCGCAATCAATAAAGAGTTCATTAAAGGGTTTCAAAAAAGGCGAAGGACATCTTTTGCTACACAATAAATAAATAGAAAAAAAACGATTATGGTACAAAGGCTTAAAGCTATTTACTTAGAAAAAGCTGCACCCAGATTACGTGAGATGTTTGAATATAAAAACGTCCACCAAATACCTCGTATTGAAAAAATCATTATAAACTGTGGTCTTGGCGAAGCTTCTCAAAATGCTAAATCATTAGATTCTGCTATGAAAGAGCTCTCCATTATAGCGGGTCAAAAAGGAGTTATTACACGTGCAAAGAAGGCTATTGCTAATTTTAAGCTTAGAAAAGATATGCCAGTAGGTATTTCTATTACTTTACGGGGTAACTCGATGTATGCTTTTTTAGATCGCTTGATCAATTTAGCATTGCCTAGAATTAAAGATTTTCAAGGAGTTAGTTCTAAAGGGTTTGATGGGCATGGAAATTATAATTTAGGTTTAAAGGAACAACTTATGTTCCCAGAAATAAATTTTGACCAGATTGATCAAATAAGAGGAATGGATATCTCTATTGTTACAACTTGTAACACCGATTCAGAAGGTTTCTATTTATTAGAGACTTTGGGTATGCCCTTTAAAGAAAAATTTACAAAAAATTGATTTGAATAAAAGATAAAAAAGAGACAAAAGGAGTTCAAGTGGTAAACGATACAGTTGCTGATATGATTACTCGTATACGCAATGCTAATCTAGTAAGACAAACAAATGTACAAGTAATAGCTAGTAACACGACGAACAGTATTGCTTCTATTCTTAAAGATGAAGGATTTGTTGAAAAAATACAAACGATAGAGACAGATTCAGGTCTTTCTTCTTTGCTAATAACCTTAAAGTATCAAGGCAAAAGACGTAAACCTTATATAACGGCTTTAAAACGAATAAGTAAACCTGGCCTTAGGGTGTATGCTAATTCTAGAGAGATACCTCGAGTACTTGGTGGTATTGGTATAGCTATTATATCAACCTCAAAAGGAATAATGACAGATCGTCGAGCTCGGCATGAAAAGGTTGGAGGAGAGATTCTTTGTTACGTTTGGTAATCTTGTCGCACTAACGGTTTCTCAAAGGACTGTTTCTTCTTTCTTCAATCGAGTAAGCTGCTATTCTTTTTGACACTCGAGCACCTTTTAAGATAAGAAAGGTGCTCGAGTGTCAAACAAAGTTTTTAGTTTTTATTTCCCCCAACTGTTTGATATCAGAAAAATAGAGATACCTTCTTTGATCAGCCGCAATTAAGATAAGTGAAAGATCTAAAAATTATAAGCTGTGCCAATTAGAAGCAGTTTGTGTCGGTTTACTAAAAGTTGATCTCATCCCTAAATACTAGGTATAGTAATCTACTCCACAATGGCTGGGGTGATTTTATCAAAAGGATCTAACTATTCTTGCTGCTGCGGCTGACGTAATTTATTTATATACATTAAGGTTCCAATCATAGGACTTGCTTTTGATACCAGCTAAAAAGGGATAAAGATCAGAGAATCTTTTGTGGGGGTACAAAAAACGGTATTCATTTTTACTTAAGAGTTGCGGCAATGTTTTAAAGTAGAAAAAACGAACTCTTTTCTTATTTAGTAAAACACCCCAAAAATATTAGGGGCTGCAAAAACAAGTTAAATAATTCAAAAGGAGAACGTGTGGAAAAACAAAATATTATTGAAATGGAAGGTGTTATTACAGAATCTCTGCCAAATGCAATGTTTCGTGTACACTTAGATAACGGTTTTGATGTATTAGCTCATATTTCAGGCAAAATTCGCCGAAATTATATTAGAATATTGCCTGGAGATAGAGTCAAGATTGAAATGACACCTTATGATTTAACAAAAGGTCGAATTACTTATAGACTTCGCAAACGATAACCATACCACAAATTTACTCCATAATGTAAAGATACAATTTGTCACAAAGTATAAGTTGAGAAAATATTTAGTTTATTAGAAAGAAAACAGGATCAGGGATCCCCCCTTTTTTTTCTGATTATTATATTGAGATCATTTATTAGTAGTTTCTACTTGCAAAGGTTTATATACCGGGGTTGCGGCTTATTCAAATATTATAAAAGAATAAATGAAAAAGTTGCCCCGCTAAAGATAGCTTGACTCAAGCTCGAATTAAATGTTATCGTATCTAAGGAATAATATGAGAATAAAATAAAAAACTTATGAAAGTTCGTGCTTCAGTTCGTAAAATATGTGAAGATTGTCGTCTTATCCGTAGACGAGGAAGATTAATGGTTATATGCTCTAATCCTAAACATAAACAACGACAAGGATAGATAATATAATATATACATTATTTATAGGTAACCCAGCCGCAATAAAAAGAAACTGAAAAAGAAAGAACTGATGTTCAACTACAACAAGAAACCTCGGTTTTTTTTTACTGATTAAACTTAGCAGTTAGCTCTTCAACTTGATCTTTTTACTATTTCGTTATTTAGACTATTGTTTTCAGGAGATAATACTATAGCTATTACCATCTCTTTTTAATATTCTTCAAATCTTATAAAAAAAAAACGAAGTTTTCGCTTTTTCAATTTAAAAAGAGATCCTGTTTGACTCTTTTGTGGATTAAACGCAATGAAGACCGCATAAATAAGGGCCGCATAACAATTCTAAAAAAACAAACAAAGAAAAGAACCAGATGCCGCATGAGGTAAAAAAAAGAGTTGCGGCTGATAGAATGATTGTTTTTTTATTATAAAGATTTTTCTTTCTGTAAAAAAAGAATCTTATCCTTTGTATAAAAGCAACCTCTTATTGGAAGGGTGCCTAGATTTAATTAAAAAATCTTGCTTTTCGAAAAAAGCATTCATCTTGTCTTATGCTTTTAAAGGTAAAAAATCTTAAATAGATTTTGTTTAACTACAAACTTATGATGTTTAAAAAGTGGCTTATGGGTTGGGTGACAAACTCTTTAGATAAAAAACAAAATGAAACCCGGCCGCAATTTGCACAAAAAAAAACAAGTTGTTTAAGGCGTAAGACGGTTTATAAAAAGTCATAGATAAAATTTAACAGATGGCAAAAAAAATAAGAAAGATAGGTATTCGTAAGGGCAAACGGAAGATTCCTAAAGGAGTGGTACATGTACAAGCTACCTTTAATAATACTATTGTAACCATTACAGATATAAAGGGAGAGGTGATATCTTGGTCTTCCGCGGGATCTTGTGGGTTTAAAGGAACAAAAAAAGGAACTCCTTTTGCTGCTCAAACTGCAGCGGAGAACGCTGTCCGTCAAGCCATAGAACAAGGTATGAAAGAAGCTGAAATTACTGTAAGTGGTCCAGGGTCGGGACGAGAAACAGCTATTCGTGCTATTCGAACTGCTGGGTTAGGAATAACTGTTCTTAAAGATGTAACTCCTATTCCCCATAATGGTTGTCGACCTCCTAAGAAACGTCGAGTTTAAAAAAGAGCTCAATTTGGTACTAAAGTTTTGGAGGAACGTATGGCTCATCAAAGAATAGTTGGTCCTACTATTGAATGTATTGAGTCTAGAATTGAAAGTCGTCGTAATCACTATGGGCGTTTTGTTATAGCACCGTTAGAGATTGGTCAAGGTATAACAGTAGGAAACGTTTTTCGACGAGTTCTTCTGGGAGATTTAGAAGGGGCTTGTATTACATCAGTACAAATACCTGGTGTAAATCATGAGTTTTCCACTATTCATGGCGTGCGCGAAGCAGTTTTAGATATTTTATTAAATTTAAAAGAGATTGTATTAAAAACACAAAGCCAGGAAACTCAAAGAGGGCATCTTTCTGTTCAAGGACCGAGTACTGTACTGGCACGAGATCTACAATTACCCTCTTCTATCGAATTAGTAGATCCTGATCAATATATAGCTACCATTTCTGGTCGTGTTTCTTTAAATATGGAATTTACAGTTGAAGTTGGAAAGGGGTATCAACTTCCTGATTATGAAAAGAAAAAAACATTTCAGGTCGATGTACTCCCAATAGATGCCGTATTTATGCCTGTTACTAAAGTCAATTATACCGTTGAAGAGAATTATGGGGGTGATCGAAGTCAAGAGCGCGTTATAATAGAAGTTTGGACAAATGGGAGCATAAATTCTCGACAAGCTATTGATTTAAGTGTAAATAAAATAATAAATTTATTTTCCCCTTTACAAAACGTTCGATCCATTGAGCATGAGCCACTAGTAAAAGAAAAGGATTCGAAGATGACTGAGGTATTAGTAGAGGAATTAGATTTATCAGTCAGAGCTTACAATTGTCTTAAACGTGCTCAAATTCATACCGTATCAGATTTACTTAGTTATTCTCAAGAAGATTTGTTAGAAATAAAAAACTTTGGCAGGAGATCAGCGGAAGAGGTTATAGAAGGGTTACAAAAAAGATTAGGAATTCATTTGCCTAAAGAAAAATTTACTAAAGATTAAAGAACAATTAAGGTTGTATTTAAAATAAAACAAATTGAAAAGAGATTTGAACTAGGGCGAGGTTTTTTAGTTTAAATCTTCACCAACTTTTATTAACAAAGAAGACTAAAGATATAAATTTTCAACAGGAGGCTAAAAAAGGTGTCACTTGCTCCAATATTATCAAAAGTTCATTATTTAGGAACAGGGCGAAGAAAATCTGCAGTAGCTAGGGTACGCCTAGTTGCTGGAAAGGGTGAGATAATTATTAACAATCAAAAGGGAACTCCTTACCTACAATTTAATCCAGCATATATTTCAGCGGTTAAATTACCTCTTGAAACATTAGGATTGGAAGAGAATTATGATATTTTCGTCACAGCAAAAGGAGGAGGATTAACGGGTCAGGCTGAAGCAATCAGGATGGGAGTAGCTAGAGCTCTTTGTGAAATTGATCCTTCAAACAGGTATCCTTTAAAAAAAGAAGGGTTTTTAACTAGGGATTCTCGTTGTGTAGAGCGAAAGAAATATGGCTTGAAAAAAGCGCGTAAAGCTCCTCAATTTTCAAAACGTTAGTTTTATATATTTATTGATTGAAATACAATCAATCAATCCTTTTCTTATTTTATTAAAGATAATTTTAAACCTTAAAAAAGATACGAGATTTTATTTTTTAACAGAATTTGTAATAAATAGATAAAAAAGAGAGCAGATTTTATCTTCGATGCAAACGCGGTAAATTCTTTTGTCAATCTTTATTTTTTTTAGAAATAGTTTTTATAAGTACATCTTGGTGTTTTAACCCTTAAAAGAACCTCTTTTAAAATCTATTGTTTCGTAATCTTGTTGGTGTTGTTTTTCTCTTAGGTTAAACCTAAGAGAAAAACGATTAGAATAAACCTAAAGTTAAAGATTTATCAATTGGTAAAGTTGCACCAATTCCTAACCAAATAGATACGGCAGTACCAAATAAAAACACTGTAGTAGCTACTGGGCGGCGGAAAGGGTTTTGGAATTTATTAATGTTTTCAATAAAAGGTACTGTTAATAACCCTGCAGGTACACCAGCCATTAGCAAAACGCCTAATAATTTGTTAGGCACTGTACGCAATATTTGGAATACAGGGAAGAAATACCATTCAGGTAAAATTTCCAATGGTGTAGCAAATGGGTTAGCAGGTTCACCAATCATAGACGGATCCAAAACGGCTAATCCAATATCGCAAGCAAATGTCCCTAAAATTACTACTGGAAACATATACAAAAGATCGTTTGGCCATGCTGGTTCACCATAATAATTATGGCCCATCCCTTTTGCTAATTTAGCTCTTAATACAGGATCTTTTAGATCAGGTTTTTTTTGTACTCCCATGAATAGGGTGTCTCCTTTTTAATAAATTATAGTTTGTAATTTATTTAGTAAATTGATTAAGTTTACTAAACTCTAAAGAAAAGACGGTTTATCCTTTTACTTTTTTAAGGAGCCCATTTTTTTTTATTTAGTTTTTACAAAAAAAAACGGGTATTCTTTTCTATTACCTTAGTCCTTCTAAATTTGACTCTTTATTAAGACAATCTTTTAAAAGATAAAAGTTTTATGCTTTTTAGGGTCCCGAGAAAGACATTTTCAGAAATAACTAAAATGTTGTTTCTTTTATAAAGGGCCTGAAATACCTTGTTTACGAATCATTAAGAAGTGCATTAGCATGAAAACGGCAGTTAATAAAGGCAGTACAAAAGTATGAAGACTATAAAATCGAGTTAGAGTAGATTGCCCAACACTTACTCCTCCACGTAATAGTTCAACTAATGGGGATCCAATCACAGGAATAGCGTCTGGAACTCCAGTTACAATTTTACATGCCCAGTAACCTATTTGATCCCATGGCAAAGAATAACCAGTTACACCAAAAGATACTGTTAGAACTGCTAAAATAACCCCAGTTACCCATGTTAGTTCACGAGGTTTCTTAAAACCTCCGGTTAAGTAAACTCTAAATACGTGTAGGATCATGGTTAAAACCATCATGCTAGCAGACCATCTATGAATAGAGCGAATCAACCAACCAAAGTTAACATCTGTCATAATATACTGAACAGAAGCAAAAGCTTCGGTTACAGTAGGACGATAATAAAAAGTCATAGCAAATCCAGTTGCTACCTGTAGTAAAAAACCAGTAAAAGTAATACCACCCAAGCAGTAGAATATATTTACATGGGGAGGAACATACTTACTTGTTATATCATCATAAATTGCTTGAATCTCGAGACGTTCTTGAAACCAATCGTAGACTTTGCTCATGAAATAGAGTTCCTAAAATCATTTTGCTTCACGGTTAAGCAGATGGTTGCACAGCTATTTAGGCTTATCTTTAGCAAAAAAGAAAGATTCCTTCTTGTTTATATTATAAAGACTACTTATTTTTGTCACTCTATAAACTTTGATTTACTATTCTTATAAAAAGAATTACTAAAGGAATCTTACTTAAAGCTGCAATCATCATAAACGTTACCTTTTAGTAAGAGAAAGAATTGAAAGATATTATCGGTGTTTTTATCAAAGATACACCTTTTATCTTTTTTTAATCAATCTTTTCATTACTTGCCAAACTCCTGATGTTTTGATACCGATATTTACACAATCCAAACATAGGACTTAGAAGACTAAGTTTTTATTTCTTAGTTTTTTTTTAACATCAATAAACAATGTTCAGGGTTCTATGGGAGATTATACCACAGAAATAATAGGCTTAGATCCTTGAACAAGTATTACGGATGTTTATTCAATATATTTTTTTTGAATCTTTTTTATTTTTAGTTGTTGTGCCCATAATCTGCTTAAATCTGGTAAAGATCTCATGATTTCATCTATTTAATAAAGAACAAACTTATTTATTTGAAATTTGCCTTTTATTTCGGGGCAAACCCTTTGCCTGCTTAAGGGTTTCATCCTTTCTCTTTTTTACTTCTCGGCCAAATTTTAGAAGGTCGAGATAGTTATCCTTTAACTCAACTCCTAAGATTAACGCGCCATATATAGATCTAATTTTACATACTGTGGTTTCCACAACGACGGCTAGTGAATGATTGTCTTGGGGCTGTACCCCTTCTCGATCAATAAATGCCTCTCTTAAATATATAATTATAAGAATGTTAAACCAATATAAAGACATTTCGCTGTCCACGGCCGGTTTATCCTGTAATGTTAACCAACCTAAGTAAGCACAATAGAGATCCTTTTGTGATATTTTACCACCTGCCTTAAAGTCTACTGCTTCAGCAATGAAACTCTTTAACCCATTTATAACAAAAGGATTAGGAGTTTTTATCATTACATCTCTCCTTTCGTGTTGAATATTCATCTGTTTAGTGATTATATTATAAGGCAGATACATTATACCACAACAACGGCATTGGATAAAATCGAATGAACACCGGTCTTTAGAAAATCATTTGGTGTGGTTTAACGCTGAAGAAATATAACTAGAGTTTAAACGGAAGGTCGTAATGAACTCTCCATACATATAATGGGAGAGCACCACCCTTAAACTACAACCACAATATACAGAGCAGGAAGGGGGGGGTAGTCAGCTTAAGCAACAGGTTGAGCAAGAGTACCAAATATTAACTGGGCAAATAGGAACCTTAAAAGATATTCTAGAAGATAAGAATCTTCTAACTAATGAGGTAAATCTTTCAGCGGTTTGGGGAACAGGCGTAGAGTTCGACGGCGTTAGTCTAAATATCGGGGGGAAATTTGGTTTAGAATGGGTTCAATAAAAATTACAGTCTAATTTTGTGCCAAACTTTAGTCAATCATATTTAAAATTTAGTACGCCAAAAGTTGTTATCGACGGCGCTCTGCAGTGGGGTTTTATTGTATTTGGAGTAGGTTTTGAGCTAGGGTTAAATGGAAAAGTTAAAGAAGAATTTGTCTACGCTACTTTTACTTCACATAAAACAGGGAAAAGAGCAAGCGAATTTCTCTTCAATGTATTCTTAAATGGATTAAGGTTATATTTTAAGATATAAAAAAAATAATTTTTATTTAAAAAAGGTGTTGCATTAAGTAGTTGTTTTTAGATAGAAATTAAAAACAACTACTTAATTTTTTATAAAGTGATAGAAAGTAATAAGACTTATAAAACAGGCATTATTTAATCTTAAAAGAAGTGCGTACCTTTTCTTTCTAATGGGTATTTTACTCAATTAAAAATTAAGGTACTGAATCACTTCTGAAAAAATTGTAACGACCTTGTTAACCCAGCAAGATTTAGCTGTTGGACAAGCTTGTCCAGCTTACACTTATGTTGTCTAAAAGAACAGACGAATTATATATCTGTAAGATAATAACTAAGAATACAGCAAAAAGTCCCATAACAACTGCCATTAAAACGGTAGTACCCCACCCGGGTGCCACTTTTCCATACTCAGAATTTAGAGGCTTTAGGATTGTTCCTAATACTGTACGCTTACCCTGCGAAGTATCTTCTAGTGCCATATATTTTTCTACAATAACCTTAGATTTTTTTTACTTTCCGTAATAAACTAGAGAAGATTCTTATATTATTATGACAACTACTTGATTATGGAAACTGCAACAGTTTTTAGTATCTTCATATCTTGTCTTCTTCTAAGTCTCACAGGTTATTCTCTTTATACAGCTTTTGGTGAACCATCAGCAGAACTTAGAGATCCTTTTGAAGAACATGAAGATTAAACTTTAAAAGAGGCCGAAGATCCGAAGGATCTTCGACCTCTTTTTTTTTGCAGATCCAATTGATTCAGGTGGTGAAACCCTATCTATTTGGAGTCAATGGTAGGAGGCTCCCTAAAGAAAATAGCAAAAAAGATAATACCCAGAGTGCCTACTAATAAAAATGTGTAAACCAATGCTTCCATAATTTTTTTTCATTAGAAGATGTGATTTTCAACCTCAATCTTTAAATTAGATTGGGATTGAATAGAAGTTAATAGCATTTAGCCATAACTTCTGATTTTTTTTTAGTGATGTGACAAAATACGTTAAAAGAGCTAATTATTCATTTGTTCAATAACAAATTGAAGGTAATCCTTCAATCTATCAATGGCATTTTATAAAGGCCCCCTTTTATTTGAGAGCCTCTTTTTATGCAATGATTAAGTTCTAAACTGCTTGTTTTCTAGTAGAAGGATCGCCTAGTTTTTGGTATGCACCGAATTCAACCTGTTCATCAAGATCAGGGTCAATACCAGCAAAAACATCTCTAAAGATAGTTCTAGCCCCATGCCAAATATGTCCAAAGAAGAACAAAAGTGCAAAACAAAGGTGACCAAAAGTAAACCACCCTCGAGGACTGCTTCTAAAGACTCCATCTGATTTTAATCGTGCTCGATCAAATTCAAAGACTTCACCTAATTGTGCTCTTCGAGCATATTTTTTGACTGTAGCAGGATCTTTAAAGGTAACTCCATCTAACTCACCACCATAGAAAGTAACAGTTACACCTACTTGTTCAACACTATATTTTGATTCTGCTCTACGGAAAGGTACATCAGCTTTTACAACACCATCTTTATCTAAGAGTAATACTGGAAAAGTTTCAAAGAAAGTAGGCATACGGCGTACAAATAGCTCTCGTCCTTCTTTATCTTTGAAAACTGCGTGACCTAACCAACCAGCAGCTATACCATCTCCGTTATTCATTGGTCCAGCACGGAATAAACCTCCTTTTGCTGGGTTGTTACCAATATAGTCATAAAAGGCCAATTTTTCTGGTATGCTTGACCAAGCCTCAGAAAGGGAGGCACCTCCTGCAAGACTAGCTTGTACTCGTTTTTCAATCTCTTGTTGGAAAAATCCTAAATCCCACTGATAACGAGTTGGACCAAACAATTCTATAGGGGTTGCAGCGGAGCCGTACCACATAGTTCCTGCTACTACAAAAGCAGCCCAGAATACTGCTGCAATACTGCTGGATAAAACTGTTTCAATATTCCCCATACGTAATGCCTTGTAAAGTCTAAAAGGCGGTCTAACGGTAAGATGAAATAATCCAGCTAAGATACCCAAGATTCCTGCAGCTATATGGTGAGATGCAATTCCACCAGGGTTAAAAGGATCAAACCCTTCAGCTCCCCAAGCTGGAGCCACTGGTTGTACTCTTCCAGTTATTCCGTATGGATCGGAAACCCAAATACCAGGTCCAAATAGCCCCGTTACGTGGAATGCACCAAAACCAAAACACAATAAGCCGGATAAAAATAAATGGATTCCAAAAATCTTTGGTAAATCTAATGCCGGTTTGCCAGTACGAGGATCACGGAATAATTCTAAATCCCAATAAACCCAATGCCAGATAGATGCTAAGAATAAAAGTCCAGATAAAACAATATGAGTTGCAGCTACACCTTCATAACTCCATAAACCTGGATCAGAAATGCTTTCGCCACTAATATTCCATCCACCCCAGGATTTTGTTATCCCTAAACGTGTCATGAAAGGTAAAACAAACATACCCTGGCGCCACATTGGATTTAAGACTGGATCAGAGGGATCAAATACAGCAAGTTCATAAAAAGCCATTGAACCCGCCCAACCGGATACAAGTGCAGTATGCATAAGATGGACGGATATCAAACGTCCAGGATCGTTTAATACAACTGTATGTACACGAAACCAAGGTAAACCCATCGGCTACGCTCCTTTTTGGAAAAGAAATGATTACTTTTTGACTTTTTTTTTAGTGAGCACCAGTTGCGGCTTACTGTACTAAATTGAATTTTAAGAAAAGTATATCTTTATAGAAACTTTTCGTATGGTTAAATTCGATGAGTACAAATACCTTAGAAATAGACTATTTATTTGAACTTAGGCTAAAAAAAGAAAAAGACTTTTTGGTAAAGCCGTTTTGGCTCTTTTCTTTATTTAGTCATTCGAACAAATAATTGTCACCTTGCAAAACAAACTATATACCAAACTAATTAGGATAACAAGTCTTATCTTCTTCTAATCAACTATAAAAAATTATTTTAGTTGTTCTAATCAAATTAAAGACTACTATATTAATTGAACGATGTATTTAGTTGAAAAAATGGTACAATAAATAATTGTATCTTTATTTATTACACAATCTTTTTTATATATTGATCTCTTTCATGCGGCTTTATGCGGCTTTATGCGGCTTTATGCGGCTTTATGCGGCTGCCACATGTCATTGAATCAATTTGTTTTATTAAACCTCTTGAGCCATTTTGACCGCAACAATAATATAAAGGGCGGGCACGATAGGGTTGATTTCTTATGCCGCTTAAGCCGGATTCAATCCAAAAAAAACAAATAAAAGGATCTTTTACAAAAAAAAATGAAGAAGTGGTAACCGATCTGAAAAAAAAGCACTTCTCTCTAATTTTGAGAACAGGTTGGCGATTTTTCGCCTGTGGTTCCAATTCAATAATTTTTGTGAGCCGCAATCAAACATTTTTAGTAAAATTTATTATTAATCTTAAAAAATAAAAAATTTCATTATGCCTATTGGAATTCCTAAAGTAGCTTATCGCATACCTGGAGAATCCGTTTCTACCTATGTCGATGTTTATAACAGACTTTATAGAGAAAGAATTCTTTTCCTAGGAGAAGATCTTGACGATGAAGTAGCTAATCAGCTTATTGGAGTAATGGTTTTTTTAAATTCCGAAGATGATACCAAAGGTATTTTCTTCTATATCAATTCACCAGGCGGTTCCATGAACTCAGGTTTAGGGGTGTATGATATGATTCAACATATTAATGTTGATGTAACAACAATCTGTATGGGTCTTGCTGCTTCCATGGCTTCTTTCATATTAGCCGGTGGAACTCCAGGCCAACGTCTTATGTTCCCTCATGCGAGAGTTATGCTTCATCAACCTATGGGAGGAAATGGCGGTAAAGCCAAATATATGGTTGAAGAATCTGTTGAAGTAAAAAGGTTGCGTGAACTTATTGCTCATCTTTACGCAAAAAGGACAGGCCAACCTATTGAACGAATTCGAATTGATATGAATCGAGACAATTTTATGCGTCCTCGCGCGGCAAAAGAGTATGGATTGATTGATCATATGATTACACATATAACAGAACTTGATGAACTAGAGAAAGATGCTAGCGATCTTAGAAGATTTGGTGGTGTAGACCTTACAAAGTTAAATAAACAAGGCTCATAATTTAATCTGTGGGCACCCCTAAACTACTATAAAATAAAGAAAGGTCTTGTGGTTGCCGCATGGGTTACCAAGCGCCATGAGTTTGAGTTATTGAAAAAAAGTCTCTTCTTTTTTTATATTTCTGTTTTTCTGTGTTATAAAAATCGCTTAGCTTTACATCTTTAAAGTAGTCACTATAAAAACAATTCTTTTAACTAAAAAATCTTTGATAAAAAGAGTATCTTTATAAATTGTGGCTTACCCTTTCTTTAATAATAAATATTATTTTTTGTTCAGCCTTATGTGGCTGCCACATGAACCACAAACGCAACAAAAATTTTTGTTGTGGCTGCAAAATAGGTTAAAGGGGCTTTAGTAAGCCGCAAGCCTTTTAACCTATTTTGTTGTGGCAACCAGAAAAGAAAAGGCTGCGGCGCTCTTGTTTTTAAGTTTTATTGAACCAAAGGTTATGAAACCCTATGAACCAAAGAGTTGGGTTACGAGAGTCTTTTTAGTTTGGTGGTTAACCGCATTAAGTTGCTTCTTTATTTCTGGTCGATTGATTTATCTTCAACTTCTTAAAGGAAAATGGTTAAAAGAAAAAGCACTAAAACAACAAACTGTAACTTTGAAAACATTTCAACCTCGTCGGAATATTTGTGATAGAAACGGGATACCTTTAGCTATTGATACATTAGCCTATGATGTATTTGCGCACCCCTTATACTTTTCTATTTCTATCGAAGAGGTTGCAAATAAATTAAGTCCTATCTTATGTATAGACAGTTTATCCATTCAAAAGTTGTTGAAACCAACTTCAACAGGAATTTGTTTAGCAAGTCAATTACCTGAAAATACCGGAAAACTAATTGCTAGTTTAAGACTTGATGGTATAGATTTAATAAAACATCCTAAACGTTATTATCCATATAAAGAGATTGTGGGAAATGTTATTGGATACGTAGATACCTCTCACCAAGGACAGGCTGGTATTGAATTAAGTTGCCAAGAATCTTTGCAACTAAACAGCCCGACTTTAACTTCTAGTATTGATGGTAGGGGAGTTTTAATAAGTCATCAAATACCTAAAGAACTATTTATTCAAGACAATTTGTCTCTTCAATTAACTTTAGATTTAGAATTACAAAAGATTGCTTACAAAGCATTAAAGCAAGGTTTAGAAAATTGTAAAGGCAAACGTGGTACCGTCCTAATTTTAGATCCTAAAACAGGAGGTATTCTAACATTAGTAGCTTTACCAAGTTATGATCCTAACATCTATTATGATTTTCCTATTGAAAGATTTAAACCTTGGCCTGTTACTGATTTGTATGAACCTGGGTCTACTTTTAAACCATTAAACATAGCTATTGCTTTAGAAACTAAGGCGATTTCCCCAGAGGATTCTTTCTATGATGAAGGTTGCATTCGTGTCGGAGATAGCATTATAACAAACAACGACTACAATTCTTATAAACCATTGCCTTGCCTCCCAAATACTTACAATAAAATAGTAAAGTTATTAGCAAATTCTAGTAATGTCGGTATGGTCCATATCTTAGAAAGAATAGCTCCTGAGATATATCATAGCTGGCTTAGTAAGTTAGATCTAGGTCATGCGGCTTCCCCTCTGGAAACCGATCTACCTTGGGCAAGCGAGAGTAGTCTTAAAGATATAAATGAATTTGTATGCTATGAAATAGAGCCAGCTGCCGCTTCTTTTGGACAGGGGTTAGCTATGACTCCTATCAAATTAGCTCAACTATATGCTAGCTTAGCCAATGGTGGAATCCTTGTTAAGCCTTATTTAGTAACTGGTCTAGCCAATGCGGCTGAGGACACACAAAAAGCAAAAGGGATTGATCTACCATCTTATAATATACGTAAAAAAAATCTAGGTAACCACCTGTCATGGCACAAGGCTGAACCCTCTTATTTATTTTTAAAAAGAAGCGGGATAAGAGTCACTGATTTACTCCGCCACATAAAAGCAGAAGGCCGATTTGCACTTCCTTTCCGGAAAAATCTGTTACAGCTTTTTACTCAAGATGCACATAGAACAACAGAGTTGCAGTTAGAGCCCAAAGCGCATCAGCCCCAATTGTTGCGGCCCACAAGGCACGCAGTGTATGCCACAAATCAATCAAAAAGAGTTTTTTCTCATGAAACAACAAAACTATTATTAGATATGTTAGAAGATGTTATTTGGAATGGTACTGGGTCATCTTGTTTTGTGGAGGGATATCGAATTGGGGGAAAAACAGGAACCTCCCAAAAGCATACTCAAGAAGGGGGTTATTCAAAGACCAAAATAATAACAAGTTTTGCTGCGATCTTTCCAACAGAAGATCCTCAATATGTCATTTTGACTGTTATTGATGAACCAAATATTCCGCTTAGTTTTGGCTCTAATACAGCAGCACCTATAGTTAAATCGATTATTGAATCTTTAATTGACATAAAAAAAATGAAACCTACCATACCTATAATCAAGGTAAAAAAAGACTAAGTTAAAGAGCGTAGCAGAGCAGAGCTTAGTGTATAAAAAGCAGAATAACAGCTTAAACTACATGCCTTAAAAAGCAGCCACATGTGTAAAAAGGCAACACATAAGTCAAAAGAATTGAAATCTTTAGTTGCAAACGTAAAAGCCTTCTGGTTAAGCTGATATTTTAAAGAAGAGCGACGATTACAACTGAACAAAAGCCGCATGTTAGCAAAAAAGAGGAGCGTAAGAAGTTATTTTTTATTGATGCAGCTACATTTACCCCTTTTTACTCCCTTTACAGTCACATAAGGCTAGTAGGAAAAAAAAACAACAAAAATATTAGTTTATTGATAAAACTTTTTTGTTTTAGTTTTTAAACAAAAAATATATAAAAAAGCAAAAGAAGTATGTCATAATATTGATCAACAAGCTCTAAATAAGCTTGGGAGAAATTGAAAAACAAATTTAACTAAAAAAAACCATGACAGCTACATTAGAGAGACGCGAAAGCGCAAGCCTATGGAGTCGCTTCTGCGACTGGATTACTAGTACTGACAACCGTTTATACATCGGTTGGTTCGGTGTATTAATGATCCCATTATTACTAACTGCAACTTCCGTATTCATCATTGCTTTTATTGCAGCTCCTCCAGTTGACATCGACGGTATCCGCGAACCTGTATCTGGTTCTTTACTATACGGTAACAACATCATCTCTGGTGCTATTGTTCCAACCTCTGCAGCTATCGGTCTACACTTCTACCCAATCTGGGAAGCTGCTTCTCTTGATGAGTGGCTATACAACGGTGGTCCTTACGAAATGATCGTTCTACACTTCCTATTAGGCGTTTGCTGCTACATGGGTCGTGAATGGGAACTAAGTTTCCGTTTAGGTATGCGTCCTTGGATCGCAGTAGCTTACTCTGCTCCAGTTGCAGCTGCAACTGCAGTTTTCTTAATCTACCCAATCGGTCAAGGAAGTTTCTCTGACGGTATGCCTCTAGGTATCTCCGGAACTTTCAACTTCATGATCGTTTTCCAAGCAGAACACAACATCCTAATGCACCCTTTCCACATGTTGGGTGTTGCTGGTGTTTTCGGCGGTTCTCTATTTAGTGCTATGCATGGTTCTCTAGTTACTTCCAGTTTGATCCGTGAAACTACTGAAAATGAATCTGCTAACGCAGGTTACAAATTCGGTCAAGAAGAAGAGACTTACAACATCGTTGCAGCTCACGGCTACTTCGGTCGTCTAATCTTCCAATACGCTAGTTTCAACAACTCCCGTGCTCTACACTTCTTCTTAGCTGCATGGCCAGTAATTGGTATTTGGTTCACTGCTTTAGGTATCAGCACTATGGCTTTCAACCTAAACGGTTTCAACTTTAACCAATCTGTAGTAGACAGCCAAGGCCGTGTAATCAACACTTGGGCTGACATCATCAACCGTGCTAACCTAGGTATGGAAGTTATGCACGAACGTAACGCTCACAACTTCCCACTAGACTTAGCTTCTGTTGAAGCTCCATCTGTAAACGGATAGTCTCCGTTCAACGGATAAGTGAACTGAAGTCCACTTAGTGTGAGTTAAAAAAAGCCACACACCTTTTAGGTGTGTGGCTTTTTTATTTTATTGCCATCTGAAAAATGAATAAACCTTAAAAAAGGCACCTTAAAAAATTGAAAAATGACTAATAAAATATTAAAGATTAATGAAAAAAGATCCGTTAAAAAATATAGCCCGGATTATAGCTATCATAGGACCAATAGTTGCGGCTGCTCTATACGGAAGAGTATTTAATCCAAACCCTCCATACCCTCCCCCAACGCCTCCCACCGCTACTGTTCCAACTATTCCCACTGTCACTGGGATTGACTCTTTAATAGGTGAGGCCAATAGTATTCTTTCTGCCGTTAATAATGCACAAGAAGTTCTGAATCGTCTTGACAGGGGGATATCTATACTAAAACAAAGAAGAGCATAACTCGGAAGAAGGGAGGCTCGTTACCTGCGAACGCCCGCGACTTAAGAAATATTTAGAGATTTTACAGAAAATCTGTTATTACTCGAAAATCTAGCCGAGGAGGTTCGAGCAGGCATAGTTAATCAAATAGGGCTGAAAGCCCGTATAGAAAATCGGCTAAGTCAACTGCATTACTTCAAAACTTATCAAATAAAGCTGCAATTTTGGGTTGATAAGTTTTCAAAGAGCAGTCAAAATACACAAAACAAGCCCCAAAGAATGAAATGAGTAGCCATCAAAAAGACAAACACGAGTGCGGCTAAGACGAGCCTGGCGAAAACAAATATAAATTAAGAGATTTATCCAGCAATTTTTGGAATATTTTTTTTAACCTTTGGTGTTCATTAGATTTTTAGTCTTTTTAATGTGCGTTTAAAGGTTACGACTTATAGAAAATGATGAGTCTTTCGTTTCTTATCTTTTTAACAATAGTTTTGCAATGGTTGTAACAATAAAATGAATGCTTTTTAAGCCACATGAGTGTTGACAAATTATAAAATGTTTTATAGAATATCTTGTGTGTACAAGCCCCCATCGTTTAGAGGCCTAGGACACCTCCTTTTCACGGAGAAAACGGGGATTCGAATTCCCCTGGGGGTATTAAAATGAATTAGTTTTAAAGGATAGCAACAACTCTTTTTTTATAGAGTAAACTAGTTGTGGCTGGGGCCAACCAGATGCCACATAAGTTGCTTAACCGTAACTTATGTGGCTTTGGTTGGTGCGGCTGGGTTTACCTTCAAATGCTAAAAAAGGGGTGAATAATTTAATGCGGTTTTGCTTTTATTGCCCATGCGAGTCATTGTTCTTTCTTATTAAAGAGTTACGGCAACTACAAGGCTGATTTATTATGAAGACAACTGGACTCGAACCAGCGACTTCCACGATGTCAACGTGGCGCTCTAACCAACTGAGCTATGCCTTCTATTGATTCCGCAATATAAACTACCAGCAGAAAAGAGTAAACTAATTGTCAGCCACAATTAATAAACAATAGTATCATAAATAAGAGATTAACCACCAGAGCTGCGGCTGATTTAATTGGTTAATAAGAATCAGAAAACAAGATCTTCCGTTTCTTCAACCGCATGTGGCTACCGTTTCTTTCTGCTGCTTAGTCATGCGGCATGCGGTTCTCTATTTAGTAAAAAACAATAAACAATTGATTAAAAACGATAAGGAGGTTTCCCTTGCAAAAATTTATTTTAAAATTTCTTTGGTTAGAAAAAAATTTAGGAGTTGCAGTGGACCAGGTCACTGGAAAAGGAACTAGCCCTGTAACAGAATACTTCTTTTGGCCACGAAAAGATGCTTGGGAAGAACTAAGAGATGCATTAGCAACAAAGCCTTGGATTTCTTACGATGACTCGATTCTTTTACTAAACGAAACAACAGATGTAATTAATCTTTGGCAAGAAGAAAAAAAACCCTTATTAACAGAGGCTCAGGATAAACACCCTAACTGTATTTTTACAGATAAGTTTGGTAACTCTAATACTTTGAACAAAAAATGATTTTGACGAAGCATTTTTGGGGGTGAGGCGCAATCCAGTCACCTATTTCTTTTTTTACAACTGTTGCACCAAAACCGCATACCTGCTAAATCAATCAATTGAACGTCGTTAAAACAAGCGGTGAATTCCCCAGTGGATTCCCCAATCGCATAAACTCTTTTTAGTTAATAGTTTTTATTCGGGGGGGGTCGCACTGTTTAAATATATTATTTGAACCCCCTTAATAAATAAAAGGGGGCACCCTCAAAGAGTATAAAATAAAAAAAAAGTCTATTATTGTGGCAACCACATGCCCAAACGCATGCGGTTAAAGATTAACGATTTAATTTATCGCCACGTCGATATTGTAAATAAGCAGTAACAAACAATCCTGCAAGAGTGACAGGAATTAACCCAAGCACAATTCCCGATAAAAGAGGTTCAACCATATTGTTTTTAATTTTTTTTGTATGAAATAGTTGTGGCAATCTGAGTACTTTTATTAAGATTTTATAGTAAACCAATCGTTCTTTCTATTCAATAGATAAGTTTACTTTGTAATATTATTTTCAACATTATTGCGGCCCGTTTTATTCTTTTTTTCCAATATAAATATTAGTGATTGGGGTTTAGTTTATTAGTTGTTTCCTTTTTTTGCGTCAATTGAATTGATGTCAAAAGTGTCCTAATAGAAAAAATCAATTGTCCAATAAAATTTAAACTCTATTGTCTTGTCTCTCAACGAATTTAATATCAGAGTAATTTGTTTCGCCTACTCTAATCTCAAAGAAAAAACCGGTATGATTGTATCGCAAGGAAGCTGTAACGGCGTTGAAAAGAGGTGTATTTTTTAATAATTTAGGATTATCAATTTCCAATAATTTAATGTTGACACATGCCGTGCCTATAGTAGGATTAAACATGGGTTCCATTTCTAAGCCCAACTCTAATTCAGCGCAATAGTTTTTTTTTTATTTTTGCAATCCCGTGGTAGCCAACAAATTTATTTGTAATTTGTGGGTTGAAATCCGGATTATAGGCCAAGATTACCCCTCACCTGCAATACGGAGATACTCTTAACCCATTTAGACCGTCTAACTGATAACGTAACCCGAAAAAATTTTCTATACTTGGATATGGTGTACTCTTATTAGAATAAAGGATTTTATCCCAATATTCTTGGCTGGAAAATGTCACTTTTTCATAAGCAATGTCTGTTATAGAGGTGGAATAAACAGTCGATAACAACTTGGGGGTATTTGGTATAAATATCCAATCCTATCTATTTAGGAAATGAATTTTTTGTGATGAGCTTACTTCACTACTTCTTGGAACAATTGCATCGGCTGCTTTATTATATGTACTTTAAAAGCTAATATTTGTATCTGGGACTATTCCTCTAGCTTTTCTTACAAATAAAAAACCCAAACTAAACCCAACAAACAAGGTAATGCTCGCTATTTGAAAATGGGCAATAATTTTACCCCAAGTTAATGAGCGTTTTTTTTGTTTGTTGGGGGTTGGGTTTTTGTAGTGTGTGTTTTCTTCCACTCCCAACCCCCTTCACTAAATAAATTTATTTAGTGCACAAATTTTAATTGAGCGGTTTCATAGAAAGAGCAGGCTCAGTTTCACGTTCAATACCTTTTTCAAATCCAGCTGCTGCAGCACGAGCTCTTCCAGCATGCCACAAGTGAGCAACAAAGAAAAAGAAACCAAGTACAAAGTGTGAAGTAGAAAGCCAACTACGAGGAGAAACATAGTTAACGGCGTTAATTTCTGTTGCAACACCACCAACGGAATTTAAAGAACCTAAAGGTGCATGAGTCATGTATTCTGCGGAACGTCGTTCTTGCCAAGGTTGGATATCGTTTCTTAGTTTATTAAGATCTAATCCATTAGGACCTCTTAGAGGTTCTAACCATGGAGCACGTAAGTCCCAAAAACGCATAGTTTCACCACCAAAAATGATTTCACCAGTTGGGGATCTCATTAGGTATTTACCTAGACCAGTTGGCCCTTGAGCGGAACCAACGTTAGCTCCAAGACGTTGGTCTCTTACTAAGAAAGTAAAAGCTTGCGCTTGAGAAGCTTCAGGTCCTGTAGGTCCATAAAATTCACTAGGGTAAGCTGTATTGTTAAACCAAACAAAACAGCAAGCAGTGAATGCCATTACAGAAACAGCACCTAAACTATAGGATAAGTAGGCTTCACCAGACCAAACCAAAGCACGACGTGCCCAAGCAAAAGGTTTAGTTAGAATATGCCAAATACCACCAGCGATACATATGAATCCAATCCAAAGATGACCACCGATAATATCTTCCATATTATCTACACTACAGATCCATCCTTCACCACCAAAAGGAGATTTTAGTAGGTATCCAAAAATGGTTGCAGGGTTTCCAGTAGGATTTGTAATAACTCTTACATCTCCACCTCCTGGTGCCCAAGTATCATAAACACCGCCAAAATACATAGCTTTTCCTACTAGTAGTAGAGCACCAGCACCTAAAAGAATAAGATGAATACCAAGAATGGTAGTCATTTTATTTTTATCTTTCCATACATATCCAAAGAAAGGGAAAGATTCTTCTAAAGTTTCTGGACCAATTAGTGAATGATAAACACCACCAAACCCTAAAACAGCGGAAGAGATAAGATGTAAAACTCCAGAGACAAAATATGGGAAAGTATCAATAACTTCACCACCTGGTCCTACACCCCAACCTAAAGTTGCTAGGTGAGGTAACAAAATAAGACCTTGTTCATACATAGGCTTTTCAGGCACAAAGTGAGCTACTTCAAAAAGATTCATAGCTCCTGCCCAAAATACGATTAATCCAGCGTGTGCTACATGAGCACCTAATAATTTTCCGGAAAGGTTTATTAATCGAGCGTTGCCAGCCCACCATGCAAAACCGGTGGAATCTTGATCACGACCACCAACAAGTAAAGTTCCATTAAAGAGCGTTTCCACGTGGTAGTACCTCCTCAGGGAATACTAGATTTTCATGAGGCTGATCTTGAGCAGCCATCCAAGCTCGGATACCTTCATTTAAAAGAATGTTTTTAGTGTAGAAAGTTTCAAACTCTGGGTCTTCAGCGGCACGAATCTCTTGAGATACAAAGTCATATGCTCTCAAGTTTAATGCTAGACCAAGCACACCGATTGCACTCATCCATAGACCAGTTACAGGTACAAATAACATAAAGAAGTGTAACCAGCGTTTGTTAGAGAAGGCAATACCAAAGATTTGAGACCAGAAACGGTTTGCAGTTACCATGGAATAGGTCTCTTCAGATTGGGTTGGGTTGAATGCACGGAAAGTGTTTGCACCATCACCATCTTCAAATAAAGTATTCTCTACGGTAGCACCGTGAATTGCACAAAGAAGAGCTGCACCTAAAACTCCAGCAACACCCATCATGTGGAAAGGGTTTAATGTCCAGTTATGAAAACCTTGGAAGAATAGGATGAATCGGAAGATTCCAGCAACACCAAAGCTTGGCGCAAAAAACCAACCGGATTGACCTAATGGGTAAATCAAGAACACAGACACAAAAACTGCAATTGGTGCGGAGAATGCAATTGCGTTATAAGGACGAAGTTTAACTGCTCTAGCAATCTCAAATTGGCGTAGCATAAAGCCAATTAAAGCAAAAGCACCGTGAAGAGCAACAAAAGTCCAAAGACCACCTAGTTGGCACCAACGAGTAAAGTCTCCTTGTGCTTCAGGACCCCATAAAAGAAGTAGGGAGTGTCCCATACTATTTGGTGGAGTAGATACGGCAGCTGTTAAAAAGTTACAACCTTCTAGATAAGAACTAGCTAAACCGTGGCTATACCAGGATGTAACAAAAGTAGTTCCTGTAAACCATCCACCTAATGCTAAATAAGCACATGGGAATAGCAAAAGACCAGACCAACCAACAAAAACAAAACGGTCTCTTTTTAGCCAGTCATCACAAAGATCAAAAAGACTAGGTTGAGTTTTCTTTACGGACTTTTCAATGGATATAGTCATAACGTCAATGTACAAAGATTTGAATCAAAAAGCTCTACTCTTCTATTTTTTTTATAAAAAAACCCAACCACAAGAATTTATATTATCTATTTTTAGATAATCTTTTTTCATCATGGTAAAGATTTTATTATTTTCCAACAAAGTTTGAGGAACTTCACTTTTCTTTACGGTACCCAAGATTATATGACTAATTATGCTATTATTTCACTCTAGTAGTTTATAAAAAATATAAAAAACGAATAAAAAAGAGTGAACAAAATTAAGTAAAAATATTTTTGATAAAAGTATTATGAAGGTAAAAAAATATAACTTTAAAAAATCTATAAATGAATCATTTAAGTGGTCTATTTAATCAATTCTTTAACAAATAAATAAAAAAAAGAAAAAGAAATAGATAGTCTTTTGACTTGCAAAAAGAGTTGTTAGAGTAAACCAAATCTAATACAATAATTTATTGTTTTTTTTATTAAAATACCTTTATTTGTTTAATCTTTAAAAGGTTAAAATATTAATGCACGAGCATTTATTTTATTAAGAGAGAATTGATAAACAGCTTCTAATAAAAGTTTTTTATAGTTTATTCTGTTTAATTTTTAATAGTTGATTAAGGCTTATCTCTTTTGAGTTGATAATTTGCTAGAAATAAGCCAAAGTAAAAAAGCTAGTGTTATAGGTTAAAACGGTTATAAATAGATCTATTTAAAAAGGGTTATTCGACCACAATAAAATGAATCTTTAATTTGAATTCTTTTTTACTTTATTGATTAAATTTGAGCCGCATGAAAGAGTTAACAAAAAATAAATAATCAATTAATCAAATTTTTGAAAGAGATAACCTATTCCTCGAACTGTTAATATTAGATCTGGATTGGCTGGATCTTCTTCTAATTTAGATCGAAGACGAGATATATGAACATCTACTACTCTTGTATCAATATAACTATCATTTCCGTACTCCCAAACCTCTTTTAATATTTCATAACGAGATACTGATTCACCGGATCTATTTATTAGTAATTCTAACAAACTAAACTCCATTCCAGTTAATCTTAATCTTTTATTGTCTTTAAAAACTTGTTTTCTTTTTTTATCAATTATTAATGATCCTATATTAATAATACTAGAATCTTTATTTTGTTTAACCACATAACTATTCCTGTTTGATCTACGAAAGACTGATCGAATTCTTGCTTCTAATTCCTTAGGAGAGAACGGCTTCATAATGTAGTCATCAGCTCCTAGTTCTAATCCTGTGATTCTGTCCGCCACATCTTCTAGTGCAGTTAACATTATGATAGGAACATCAGATTCTCTTCTAAGTTGTTGGCATACACTGTATCCATCCAGTTTAGGCATCATAACATCTAAAACAACTAGCTGTGGTTGTTCTTTAAAAAACATTTTTATTGCTTCTTCACCATCATTTGCTGTAATTACATTGTATCCAATCATGGATAATCTTGTTTGTATAATTTGACGTACAATAGCTTCATCATCTACCACCATTATCTTTTCATTGTAGTTTGTATTTGTCATAATTATTCTAAACCTTTGCCATATTTAAAGTATAAAGTGTAGATTTCAATCTTAAAAGTCTAACTAAAAACAGATCGGTTCACAATACAAATAGCCATATAAAACCTTTTTATATTTTGTTTCTTATTAAGTCGCTCGGATAAGTCGCTCGGATAAGCATATTTTAATTTATAAATAATTTGGAAGTAATTAATGAATATTTGTAGCTTAACCCTTTGTTAAAGCGATTAATGAATAGCTGTGGGGGGGGTAGGGGGGGGACCCCCAAGACTTGGTTAGCCAATGAACCAGAAGAATTGCGGCACAAAGGCACTCTTCTTCTGTGTAGCAGAAAGGGCTGAGACTGGAGAGTCTTGTCTGATTTTTCAACTCATG